GGCGCTTTTTGACAATGCTCGACTCGTACATACCATGACATCCACGTTGACGAAATAACGTCTTTTTGTCCTTTCACCCAAAAGGTATCGCCAAGGTGCTCGAAAGAGGAAGATTTTTCCACGGTCAAAAGGTAACGCGACCTGCTTTCCCTTCCGGCCCTCGAAAGCATCCCTTTTGAAGGAGGCGGCTGGCAGTGAGTACGTACGAGCCGCTACTAGAAGGATTGCATGCTTGAAAGACCCTGGCCATAAACCAAGACCAAAAAGACCATCTCCAACTGCCTCCTCCCTTTCTTCGCGGAGCGGCTTAAGTCAGAAGGACTTCGACCTCTAAGTCCAGCGAGAAAGTCCTATTTGTATAAGCGAGCTTCCGGCCCTACCTTACTCTACCTTGGGAGTCTCTCTCGTAGTCGCGTAAAGCTCGATCATCGTTTCACAAGGAGGCTGATCAGATTCCTTTTCTCATTTGACCTCAAGTTGCCCACCCACCTCTCAGTGGCTCCTTGGAGTCCTATTGGGGATCCAGCAGTCTTTCTTTAACCGACTGGTTGCTTCTCATACTTATCCCTTCCTCTTACTAATAAAGCGAGAACACTAGCCAGTGAGTCACCACCTCGGAACGAAGGAAGAAGGCATGAGAGAAGGAAATAGGAATTTAACCCTCATCACAACCTCTTGGTCAAGCTACCGAGCTACTATATAAAGAACTCACAGAGGTAACCAGGAGCGACTGGATCGAATTGTAGAATCGGATCTTATGGCGTCCCTTTTTCCTTCTTTCTGACATTAGGTATGGACAAATAGGAATCGAAAAAAGGGCCTTTTGCTTCAATCAACCGATGCTAAACCAACTTCTTTCTATTTTTTTTTAGGCGCCAGGTCGACCAGTCTAGAAATGATGAAAGTTCCCCCGATGTGACGATCGCTAACGCATCCAGGGCCCCACCACCGTAGAGAAACCCTCTTTTTCTTGCTAATAGTTCGCTATTGCATTAAATATAGCTCTCAATAGCAGTACATTCCCCGGTACATACAGACGAATTGAATAGACCCCTCCACCCGACTAATAGCCCGTACAGGTGGCCTTCGCCCTTTACCTATTTTTCTTGAATAGGATCGGGAGCCCCTCTATGGTCTGACCGGCCAACCCGTACACTTGTTCTGTCTTATACATGCAAACCCCACTCAACAACTCTCCGTTTTACCCCTCTTCTTGTCCGATGAAGAAGCAGAAACAATGAGAATGAGGCATTCCAGCGCTGTACACTTCCCACAGGGTTAGGAGTTTGAGTTGGACTTAGTTTAAGTAAGGCCGGCAGGTCGTTCGCAGTTATTCCGCTTCTATCGTGTAGTCTTCTTTCCTGCCTTTATCCCGCGTTGCCGTAGCTTGAGGTCTTTCAAGGCGCGGGAAAGGGGTCCGAGTAGACCGATGATCCTGTAGTCATTTGGCCGGCTATTTCAAGAAAAAGCTTGCATCTGCTCCCCTATTATATAACCGGTAACATCACGCTACCAGGATGAAGGCCTAAACGGAACCAATACGAGCAAGCAGACCAGCGACTAGAGGAGAAAACCTGATGCCCGTCCTAACTGTCAGACAGCCCTGTGAGAATCCGGCTTGACTGCAAAAAACTGAAGCCATCAAGCGAACAAGTCGCTAAGGCTTCCACAGACCGAGGTTTATAGCAAAAGGAAAGACGAAACTATCCAATCAAAACCTCGCCAAGTCTCTAATCAAGGGCTCAATCACATTAGCCAATACGAGGAGTGCCTTTTATATTAATATAGTATATCACAGCTAATGCACTCCACGATTCCCGCCTGTAAGCTCGCCTCAATCTTAGACTTTGATTTATATGCTTTAGCATATCAACACTAAAGGCTTGAGCTATTCATTAGGCAAGGCTACCACCTTCTCTTTGGGCATTGGAAGATGAATCAACTCCATATAAGCCGGATGACCCGGGCCTTATTTTTGGCTTGGTAAAGACGTAGACCGGCGTATGGTCAGGGCGTACATAGCCCACGCCCCTTTAGGTTGAAACCCTTAGACCTTGAGTGAGCTCTGCCCGCTTCCCACTCGACCCTTGAACCCGAAAGAAGAAAAGCAGGATCGGGCGCCCCGGCTTTTCTTTCGGCTCTCGTCCTTACCTGGAAATGAAACTCAAAAGAATGCTGCCCGATAAAGGAGCTTTCATTACAGAGAGGCAGTCATCGAGTCGATTTACTTTACTTGTCCACTTGGGGAGTCTCGGACGAAGGACTAATTCCTCAGTTGCAAATCTTTCCTCAGCCGCTTTAGCGCGCCTAGCTGACTTAGTGAAAAGGGTCCCGAGACAGACAGTGGCGCCAAAAGCATCAATACTACAAGCTTTTCCTCAACCCCAGAGCAGGCTCATTCCTTTCCTTTGGTCCTAATCTAGGCCTGTGTAACCTTATTCACTCATCCCTAAGGCTTTCAAAGCAAAGACGGAGGAATACATTACTCAAAAAAAATAAGGGAAGCCCCTACTGAGGGTTCTGTTAAAGGCAGGGTTGAATACATGCTCTTTATGGTCCGGCTGGAAGGCAAAGGCCTACTTTCGTAGAGGAAGTTTCAAGTCGGCCGGGCTCAGATTCCTGACTTGAATCGGTTCCACACTTCACCCTGGAAAGGAGGGCTCGAACGACTCATCCCCAGTTTCCGCAGATGGAGGGGCGAACTCCTCAACAAAAGGGGTGGCATCTACTTACTTTGGATACTCACTCGGGGCCTTTCAAGGAAGGGAAAATACGGCAACGAGTTTGAGCGGCCAGGTCTTCCTTCTGGGCCTTGTAAGTTCCAGGGTCTATCTTTATAGTCAGACTGGACGTAATATCCACTTCCCCTTTTGGAGTTAAGTGGGATGCTAAAGATACAAAAGAAAAGTGAACCGTAGGATCTCGTCTTTCTCCTTAACCAGGAACTCAAGCTCAAGCAGTCTAAGCCGGCCGGAAGCCCCTCCTTCTCTGAGATGGCTCGCGCACGTGTGTGCATATAAAAGGAGAGCTAATGAGAGGAAGGTGCCGTGGCAAAGTCAGCGACGCCTTTCTCCGGTCGAAACGTTATACCTTTCTCGCTGGGTATCAGTGGCCTCCATATGGTGGGGGAGGCAGAAGAATGGTACTACGGTTACCAATTGGGCAGAGAACCGACCGCTCAATTGGCCGCAATTTGTGCAGTGTGTCGCTGCTTCGAAAACCAGTTGCTCGTTGGAGCGGTGGGTGAATTCCATATCCTGAGACATCCGGGAAGGGTGGCAGATTCTAGATCCAAGTTTTCTCGCATGAGATCAATGATATGACAGGAGAGGCCATACTTAGATGACATGTTTTTCATGAATTGCTTCCGACTCAAAGAAGAGATCAAACCAATGGTTCTATTGACCAGACCACGCGATTTGTACGAGGCATACGAAAATGCAATTAAGCAAGAACTCGTACTATATTACCAAAAGAAGAGCAAGAAGAATGTGAGGAATAATTTGGGGGGGTAATTATGGTAACACAGTGAAACCCACTGTATACCAGAAGCCCTATAATACTGAGAAAGCCGAGGCGATAGAAAGACCCTGATTGAAGAACGGCGTTCTCAAGGATTGTGTTTCTGGTGCGGTGACAAATTCACACCGGGGCCTTCCATATAATTAAGTACGAAAGAAGAATGCTATTAATGTTCTCGAGGGTGAAACCGGGGGCAAGTTCAACTGACAAAAACGAAGAAGAACCACGTTATACAGTAGCTGAAATGGAGGAAATGAAAGTGTCTGTCTGTGCAATTAATGGTAATGCTCATCATCAGACGCTTCAAATCCCCGGAAAGGTAGGCAAAACCAATTTCATTGTATTGATTTACAGTGGGAGCACCCACTCATTCATCGACCCCAGGTTTGTGAAATCAGTCAGTCAATATGCCCCTGACTATAAAAGGCTACTCCTCTATTATACACTGTGGCTAACGGAACTAAAATAGTGAGCGATTCCCGGTGTGTGTGGGATTGAGTTGGGAAATGCAAGGCAGTTTGAAGCAGACCTCAGAATACTTGAATTAGGGTCAATTGACATGGTACTTGGGGTGGATTGGATGACCCCGTTCAGTTCAATCGCTTTCGATTTTGGACAAAGACTTCGTTCGATAGAGGCGATGAGCAAATTCTATTGAGAGATGTGATACAGAAAGGAGAAGAAGGGGGGTCGGTTCAGTGTATCGAGGGAACTTCACTGCAAACTCTCATTGAAAAGGATCAAGTTATATGGCTGGCACAATTGTGCAGTCTGAATAGTGAAACTGGAAAGTCAGCCAATATACCTCCACCCCTAAAGACCCTGGTCAGTAAATACAAGAAGGTATTTTCTTCACCTCAAATTCTTCCACCAGTACGAAATTGTGACCATCATATTCCATTGCTGGAAAATTCCACAGCGGTACAGATTAGCTTGGTTGATGAAATTCCGCCGTATCATCAGAAGGAAATTCTTGCCAAAATGATGAAAGAAATGTTGGAAGGGAGGCTCATTAGCCCCAGTCAGAGCCCTGGCGGCTTCGCCAGTCATTTTGGTGGGAAAGAAAGACGGTTCGTGGAGATTATGCGTGGCGACAACTCAATTCTCAAGACAAAAAAAATATCCTATCCCGCCTTGACGATGAGCTTAAAGGAGCAAGGGTCTTTTCAAAACTCGATCTGAGATCGGGTTATCACCAAATCAGGATGGCGGAAACTGTCTAAAAACAGCCTTTCGTACTCATAACGGGCATGTAGAATTCTTAGTAATGCCGTTTGGGTTTACTAACGCCCCGGCCACATTCCAGGCCTTAATGAATGAGGTTTTGAGCCCTGGTCTGTTTTCGATGACATTCTGGTGTATAGCGAGAGCAGGGAGACCCACGTCGAACACTTGAGAAGTTTATTGGAAATTATGCAATGTAACCAATTGTATGCGTCATTGACGAAGTGCCTGTTTGGGGTTGATCAAGTAGAATACCTGGGGCACATAATTTCGTACCAAGGGGTCTCTACTGATCCGGCCAAGATTGAAGCCCCCCGCTTATTTGTCTCAACGGCCGGTTCCGAGAGAGAAAGGTCGAAAGGACTGAGAGGATTTTTGGGATTAACGTTCGAACCGGTTATTACCGGAAATTCATCAAGGGGTATGGGGCAATTTGCAAACCACTCACAGAACTCTGAAAGAAAAATGGGTTGAAGTGGAATGAAAGAGCTGAGGAAGCATTTGTATTGCTGAAAGAGGCGATGCCCCGGGCTCCGGTTCTGGCCTTACCATATTTCGCCTTCAAAACCATTTCTTGTGGAGACAGACGCGAGCGAAGAAGGAATAGGGGCTGTTCTGATGCAAGACATAGGGCCAATTGCATTTTGGAGTGAGGCTTTGTGCTTCCAAAATCAAATAGGGGATTATCCAACTATAGAGAAGGAATTACTGGCGTTGAGAATGGCAGTCAGCAAATGGCGCCACTATCTGAGGGGCGCGCCGTTTATTATCAAAACGGACCATCAGAGAAATTTCTTCGAGAACAGGAATTCACGACACAATTACGGGTTAACCAAACTCTTGGGCCTGAATTACATAATCCATTAGAAGAAGGGGGTCGAGAATCGCGTAGCAGATGCCCGATACAGGAGACGAAGCGAGAAGGAGTTCCGTGAATCTGAAATTCATGCTCAATCGTGTGAGCATTCCAGTTTGGTTCAGGGAAGTGGAAGATAGTTATAAGAATGCGCCGTAAGGTCAAATAATCGAAGGGCTATTATTGAGGGGGAATTCGCCAAATTCCGTTATACTGGCGGGCGTTATACTGGAGGGGACACAAAGACCGGTTGTATATTGGCAATAAATAACCCGGAGAAGGAACGATTGATCAAAGAAGTACAGGATACTCCAGAAGGGGGGCATTCCGGAATATTGGGCACTTATCAAAGGCTAAAAAGAAGTTTCTATTAGGCAGGAATGAAGAAAGAGGTGCAAAGAGTACGTAATGAGTTTTGATATCTGCCAGAGAAGCAAAGGAGAACACCAACCATACCCTGGGTTATTACAACCACTTCAAATTCCCCGTGATGCTTGGACTGACATCAGTATGGGCTTGATCGAAGGTCTCCCAAAGTCAGATGGAAAGGAAACCATACTGGTGGTAATCGATAGACTGACCAAATATGCGCATTTCATTGCCTTGAATCGCCCCAGCCATGGAGATTGCGAAATTGTTCCTTGATCATGTGTATAAGCTACATGGTATGCCTGTTACCATTGTCGGCGATCGAGACAAAGTCTTGACAAGCCTATTTTGGAGGGAGCTTTTTCTATTGCAAGGAACACAGTTGGCTCACAGCACAGCCTATCACCCACAGACGGATGGACAAACGGAGAGGGTGAACCAATGTTTGGAGAATTCTCTCCGTTGTATGATTGAAAATTGCTTTCCCTGGTGTAAATGGCTCTCACATACCGAATGGTGGATTTCCATAACTGCAACAGTCACCCTTCGAAACTCTCTATGGGTATAAGCCAAAGCAAGGGGAATTGGGGTCTCCTGAAGTTCTCAGGTTGCAAGTGTGGTCTTTCTCGGTCAACTGGAAATTGTAGAACTGTAGCAGCTCTCGAAATCGGTCGGTAGGTCCTTCCTCTATTTCCAGAGTTCTAGTACTTGCATTGTAGTCCGTCCATTAGTTCGATTCTTCTTCTTCGCCTTTAAGTTCAGGCTTGTTCAATAAATCTCATAGGTTCCTATGGCTCGTCCTATAGTAAAGGGGCCATAACCATAGGGAAGTAAACTCCTTACTACTTTGGTGAGCTCCCTCTCCCTGTATACTTTAGGTAGTCACAAGCCGCCTACTTTGACCTAGTTTAGGTAGACTTTCCTTAAATCCCAAGCAAGCCCTATTCGAAGAAAGATCAGTGCTCATTTTCGATATGATGAGTGATAGCTGCTAGTTTCAGTGAGAGAAGATGTGATAGCGGAAGGGAAGATCAAGCTAGTTTTGCTCCTTCCCTGGGCCCCCTTGCTTTTCTGGCTTGGATAGCGGATGGAATCAACGGCGGATATGTCATATGTGGAACACATGTGCAGTTCCAGTTTCAACATTCCACAGGAGAAGAAAGATTCCAAATCAAATCGAAGAGAAAGCAAGCAGTGTGCAGTTAGCTTTTCCTACGCTATGATCACCCGGCAAGATCTATTCATCTCTGCCAACTCCTTCTTCTACCCGGGCTCTTACTTAACATAACATCAAGGACTGGAGGGAGAGACATGGCACGAGCTGAGACGCATGCAACTAGCCTTTTATGGCACCTTGTGACCTATTACAAGGGAGGGATCTAGTCGCATGATAAAAGTACGTTTGGGATTAGAGAAAGTGTCTTCTCTACGATGCCGCTTCCTCCTTACCTCAAGTGGGCGACCAACCGACTGATTCCCCGATCAAGAGGGAGGTGAGGTCGACTTTACTGAGCTTAGTGACCAGTTCGTCACAAGATTGGATTTGTGACCTAATATTCAGTGACCCGCTTCGCTTCTCAAAATATATAAAGAAAGCTCTTCCTTTCTCTCAAAGAACAGAACAAAAGGTGACCAACTGAGACCGGATAGGCTAGACATCAAATTGCTACTTATCAATCGGTTACAAGAAAGCAGCTACCTACCGTGATCTGGTCTTGGAACAGCACTGGCACCCCTCTTTGCTGGATCTGAGAGGCACTCTCAAGCGCTTCCACGAGAGAGGGATTGACTGGCGCTTTATAGACGGAGAAGAGCCTTGAGAGGAGAGAGTGACCTCCTCAATCAAACAAATGGGATTGATCAGGCTGAACGTGATGTACTGAAGGCTTCGCTTTCGCTGATCGGCGCCAGTCTTTCCTGCTGTTCATTTCCCAGGTCGATTGGAGAGAGAAGCTACCTTAGGCGAGAGCGAGGCTGACTCTCAGCTTGTAAACAGCATATAGAGATTGGCTTTCTGACCGAACGCTTAGCATTAATGGCTTTGCCATAATTCCTCCCTTTTTCAATCTTCGTGTACGGAATGCCTAAATGCTCTTATCTTATAAGGCTGAACATTGACCTTTCATTACTGGACTCAAAAAGCACTACTTCTTTCATAAGTTCTCTTTGTCTTCGAGCTTTCATTCCTCAATCCACTTCTTCGTTCTCTAGTGAAGAGAGTTGTTCGACGAGAAAAAAAGAAAGTTCTCTTTGTCTTCGAGCTTTCATTCCTCAATCCACTTCTTCGTTCTCTTCTGTCATATACCTCCCCACCAATAGATAGAGACAAATAGGAATAACCAAACCACGTCTACAAAATGCCAGTACCATGCAGCAGCTTCAAAGCCAAGGTGATGGTCCTTGGTCAGATGACCAAGATATTGGCGAATACCACATACGATCAAGAAGATAGTACCTATAATGACATGAAAACCATGAAAGCCAGTTGCTAAGAAAAAGGTGGAACCATAAATACTATCCGAAATAGTGAAGGGTGCTTGGTAATATTCCATTCCTTGAAAGGCAGTGAATACTAGAGCCAGTAAAACGGTAGCTACTAAAGCGTAAACAGCTCGTTTTTCCTTGCCGGCAAGTATAGCATGATGAGCCCAAGTGACGGCAGCCCCGGATGAAAGTAGAATGAGGGTATTAAGAAAAGGTATTTCCCAAGGATCTAAAACTCCAATGCCTTTTGGTGGCCAAATACCTCCTATCTCTACGGTAGGTGCCAAAGAAGAATGAAAAAAAGCCCAAAAGAAAGCAAAAAAGAACATCACCTCCGAGACTATGAAGAGAATAAAACCATATCGAAGTCCTAATTGTACAGCTTTTGTATGATGTCCTTCCAATGTGGACTCACGTATAACATCGCGCCACCATACAAACATGGTATATAGTAGAAAGATGAGACCCAAACTGAGAAGTGTTGCACCCCCTTGAAATGAGTGCATGTACATCACACCTCCTACGGTGGTTGCCAAAGCTCCGAGTGAACCCGAAATAGGCCATGGACTTGGATCTACCAAATGATAAGAATGCCTCTGAGATTCAATCATCAATTACTTTGCCCCTCATCAAGTATGTCAACGCCCCTTCACCCCCATCCCCAATCGTGGTCAAGAAGGGGGCTCTTTTTTGTCTTCTCATTTTCTTTCTCTTTGATTTGATAGGACAAAGCAATTGGAAGGGATAGTTCTTTTATGGCGCATTGATAGCGCCGAAGTGAGAGGAGAAAACTCTCTCTTATGATTTGTTTTGAGGTTTGACCCACGAACTACGTCAAAAAAGACAGAGACCTGCTGAATTCATCATTGGTTTGCATTTCCTCACTGACCCTGCTTGGCCTCAGCTTTTCCAACCAAAGCCGTCTGAAGAGAGAAGAATTTCTTTTAATGGAGATTGATAGCATCATTCAAGTAAATACAGATTAAGATCGTAAAAACATAAGCTTGTAATATAGCTACACCTAATTCCAGACCGGTTAATGCTAGAACTATAAATAAAGGACCAAGATCTCCTATGAAATAGAAAAGATTATTCATCAAGAGCATAGTCCAAGCAAAGCCGCTTAAAATCTTGACTGAACTATGACCGGCCATCATATTAGCAAATAAACGTATTCCTGAGCTTAATGCACGAAAACAATGAGAGATTAGCTCTAGGAGGACTAAAAAAGGTGCTAACGGCAGCGGGACTCCTGCAGGTAATAAGAAGCTAAAAAAATGAAGCCCATGTCTTTGAAATCCCACTATAGTAATGCCTATAAAAAGAGAAAAGGACAGAGACAAAGTAATCAGAAAATGACTTGTCACTGTGAAGCTAAAGGGTATCATACCCTGGAGATTACAAAATAACAAAAAAAGAAAAGTTACCGGGATGCAAGGGAAAAACTTTTGTTTCACATTTACGGAAAGACCACCTATTTGTTCGTTTACCAGGTTCAGCACGAAATCATAAATCAGCTCTACCAAGGATTGCCAAGCATTTGGCACTAACTTGCCCCCTCCCTTTTTCGTTACAACCCAAATCAGAAGTAGGACCAAACCCAGAGTGAGCAGCATAAACAAGGATGAATTGGTGAATGAGAAATAAAAGTTGCCCATCTTCATCATCATTAATGGGTGAATGGCAAATTGCTCAAGTGGGCTGCCCTGGCCTTCCTTCAGACACATTTCAGCACTCATTCTGCTTATTTCCTCCAGATTTGGAATCTCGTCAATTTGACAACTCAGTCTTTCCTTCAAAAGAAAAGAGATTGATAAGAAACTGCAGAATTCTTCCATCATTGGAATTTCTATTCATTTGATGCTCCGCTCCCTACAAAAAGATCCTGGAGACTGAGAGACTTGGCCTTGGTTTTGCCAACGAAAGCTTTGAAGCTAGCTTGAGAGATGACACCGACACAGACAAACGACAGAGGAAAGAAGAGAACGAAGAATTCCTCTATCTATGATATAACTCGATGCTTTGGAAGCAAGGTGAAGAAAGAAGAGAAAGATTACCTATCAGTGCCAAGACTCATAGGAATCGAGGGACCGCATACAAGAGGAAGAGGTTGATTTCGCTAACACGATTAGGAGACATTACCGATCACTTACTCAAGTCACAATTAGTTCCCATCCTCGGGGAGCTACAGAAACATTCATCTAAGGATGTCCCCAACCTAGGATTGTCAGCCTTCGGTTTTATAACTTGATGAAAATACGAAAATATGCCCGTCCATTTCAATACGCAGCAAACAAAGAAATTGAAGCATGCATGTTCCTGCCGCTGGTACTAGAATCTTCTTTTCCTTAAAGAAGAATCTTCTTCTCTTTTTTATTCTTTATTATCTCAATGAGACCCGATCCGGTACTTAGTCCTTTTTTCTACTATTCATCAAATCCCCTCGTTCTTATTCTTCTCTTTTTTCTCCTTGCTGGTGGCCATCTTTGACCTAACTTGACCAATTAGTAGGCGTACCTTCTTTGCATAGAGATTAATCAATTGAGTTTGCTCCTCTTTCTTTCTCACCAAGTCAGTCCATATCTTTCAGCTAGGATTCCGAGTTCTTTCCTTCGATTGGAATGATCTTCTGGTATTTCCTGATCAGCAAGGAACCCACCAACATCACAAGAAAAGTTCTATTCTATGCTTAGGTATCCTCTTTCTGCCTGAGAAGGAGGTCTATGTATGCCCCCCGGTCTTCCCTTACCTATTCTATTCGTACGACTAGAAGACGAGCTGAGCTTAGGGATCGAAAGCCAAGTAAGATAAGGAAGGAGCTGGGAGAAGCGTATAATCTAATGTTCAGAATACCACGAGAAGTTAGCTACTGACTTGCTTGCAATGATCAACTTTTTAAGGCAAAGGCTAGCATTAACTATGGCGTATACGATTATTTCAACTCGATTTACTCCATCGGAACAGAATAACTTCCTGAGTCGCTCCGAGTCACTATTAATGTGTAGACTCTAGAGAATGGGCTGTAAAGGCTGTCTGTTTCCTCTGTTATCGAATGAGGAGACCAGGCGAGGAAGAATGCCTTTGTTTTTCAGCGAATGAAAGCATTCCCGATCCTCCGCTCCAAAATGAACAGAGAGATAGGCCCTTTCCTTTTTGAATAGCTTTCGCACACCCAAGGCGATGCGCCGCTATCTCGATCTTATGAAAGGTGCGCTCTATCGGCGATTCCTTTTATTCCTGCAGTTAGTCTACCTTCCAATCGGCGCTATTAGTCAGTTTGGGTGCCTAAAGGCTAGGCTTTCCTCTTTTCTTCTTTCCATTCAAGATCCTTCATTTCATCCCCCTAGGCTAGTAACCCTACTCAAACTCTCCGGAGGTCCTTTAGAACCCATCCAATCTATTACGAAGACCCCGCAGACAAAGATGTAACCTTTGATGGCTTGAACGAAGTGATGACGGTTCACCGGTCTGGACACCAACTTCGACATCAATTCCTTTGGAAATGAAAGTTCGTGCCTTGGTCGAAATCCTATACTCCAAAAATGAAGAAAAAAGAACAGAACCGTTTGCCCCCTCCCTCCTTCACAGCCCGTATTGATCTTCACGTCCTTCACCGTCGAACCCTCCATCTCTCTCCGCGCTGCCATCTCTTGGTCAAGAATGAAGAGGTCGGCACCTCGAACGACCTCTCCATTTCTCTCTATGCTTTTTTTCTGTCCCTATTTCCACATACCAACTGGTACGATACCATGGCAATCAATACTGATATTCAAAGGGATTTGAAGGTTTATCTGGCTAGATTTGAAAGTTCAGCCTCATCAAGCACTCATCTATACCTAAACCTGATCTCAAACGCCAGAAAGACAAATAACAAAAGGAGACAAATATATCCAGTTAAGGTCTTGCTGGTATTACAATAATGAAGGCTTTTTGGCATATAGCCTTCTAGTTTTATTCACTCTCCTTGTCATGTGATTTTCTTGTTCCCCCTTTTGTTCAACAATAGATAGGAGAAATTCAGGATCAACCTCAAAACCGAAGCCTTCAATTTCTAGTCAAACTGTTCCTCCCCAAAATAAGGAGTCCAGGGAAGCATATAATGAAAGTCACCCAAACTGGAGTATATAGGTTACGAGGCTCGGATTGAGACTCATGAAAGTCTTTGTCCCAATAAGTATCAGCTTTTTATAAAGGGGGCTTTCTAGATCATGAGAAAACCCGGAAAACGGCGATTTGGAATCTCTCAATCAATATGTTAGAAAAGCATATTTTGATCCATGTTGAAAAGGTTTCGTGGTGTGCGGTGACGTACAATCATTTCGGTAGCCTAAGCCAGCGATTACAGCTAGTGCTTCTCGAAAGCACGTTACTACTTGTTTCCTTCGCCGCTTGCGCTCAGCTCTGCTCCCATGTTGATGTGAGCTCTTTGCTTTGCATATGCTGGTTGGAAATCCACTTCGCTGTCTTCTTTGTACTTTTATGAATCTTTTTTATTGGAGGAAGCCCGCTTTTTCCCTGTAACTTACCGGGGTCTACTTCGTTCACTCCACTTTATGCAAGAGCAGGTTAGACTTTCATACAAAAGAGAACGTCTGTCTGGATAGGAATTTCATCATTAGGGACAGCGGGCATGAGGCGCCGCGGGGCGTCCCTTTTGATAGCCACTTGGACTTTCTTATCAAGTACTGAATTTAATTTATATGAAGCGATAACAATGGGTCCAGAAGTAGGCACCGGGTTCGGCTAAGAGATTAGTGGAATTTACGATATGTTCTTATTTAGTGCAGTAGCACCTGTCCAAATCATCTAGACGGATTCTTATTCTCCCGGAAAAGGAGAAAGGATGCCAACATCCTGTAGGAATTTGCCAAATCTGGATAGATTAATTAGACTCAAACTCTAGCTCCCGGAATGTGGATTTCCGCTTTCTTCTCAGCGAACTAATTTCATGTTCATCTCTTCCACGATAGGGCAAACTTGATTTGCCACATACAGAGAATTCTGAAACATGGGAACCGGATCTGCTTGAACCTAGGCTGCTCACCGATTTCTGTCAAATGCAAATCAAAGCCACTTAAACAAGATTCCATCCACTCGTACTAGCTATCTCCCTTGAGTAGAGTCTAGGTCAGTTTCTTACCATTCATATTATGCTTGCTTGTCAAGCAGAACGAAAAGCTGGCTATGTTGCGCTCTTCCGTTCGCGTTGGGGTGAAAGAATCCCAATTCCCTGATAGAAAAGATTAGGGATAGGATAGCAGTGGGCCTTATACCAGATGGCTTGCACCCCTTACCCCAATACCCACAGTCAACATCGATTTTGGATAGTGTGTTGAATTTCGAATGCCATTTCCCGTGAAAGAAGAAGATTCTTTTAGAAGCGTGCCCCCCTAACGGAAAGACAGAATCTTTGACGCATGTCGATCCTAGGGAGAAACGTATAACGTCGAGACCAGCGAGAGACGTATAACGTTGAGAGCATAGAACTCTGGTGCTCGAAACGATTGAGAGAAAGAAGGATTTGCCGACATAACCGAAGTTCTCGAGTTAATCAATCATCTAATACCAATTACATCATTTCATTCTCTTATTCCAGAACACCCCTGACTCTCATTCAATAACAACTCATACTTTTCTGGAATATTTCGTATATATGTCAATGTCTAAATTCATTCAATTCATGATCAAATGTTTCATCAACGGTTTGTTTATGATCACGCTGTCGGGGAAGTCAAAGCCAATCTGATTGAATTGAACTTCACTTCAAGAAAGCTCGAAAGCCAATTCATTAATCTTTTTTCTTTTTTTCAGGTATGCCATTCCGCGAGCAAGGAGCGCATAAGCAGAGCGAGAGAAGAAAGTGGGCTTTGGTTATGTCGGAATTTGCACCTATTTTGATCTATTTAGTAATAAGTCTGCTAGTTTCTTTGATCTCACTTGGTCTTCCTTTTTTCATTTCTTCCAATAGTTCGACCTATCCAGAAAAATTGTCGGCTTACGAATGTGGTTTCGATCCCTTCGGTGATGCCAGAAGTCGTTTCGATATACGATTTTATCTGGTTTCGATTTTATTTATTATCTTTGATCCGGAAGTCACCTTTTTTTTTCCTTGGGCAGTATCTCTAAACAAGATTGATCTGTTTGGATTTTGGTCCATGATGGCCTTTTTATTGATTTTGACCATTGGATTTCTCTATGAATGGAAAAGGGGTGCTTTGGATTGGGAATAAGAACTAGTGAGAGGGTTGGCAGAGGGAAAGGAAATAGAAAAGAGGGATGCCTACATCAAATCAATTGATTCGTCATGGTAGAGAAGAAAAACGGCGCACGGACCGTACTCGAGCTTTGGATCAATGTCCTCAGAAGCAAGGAGTATGCCTGCGTGTTTCGACGAGAACACCGAAAAAACCAAATTCAGCTCTACGTAAGATAGCCAAAGTAAGGTTGAGCAATCGACATGATATATTTGCTTACATTCCAGGCGAAGGTCATAATTTGCAGGAACATTCTATAGTCTTAGTCAGAGGTGGTAGAGTGAAAGATTTGCCAGGTGTGAAATTCCATTGTATTCGCGGAGTCAAGGATTTGCTGGGAATTCCGGATCGCAGAAGGGGAAGATCCAAATATGGTGCAGAAAGACCTAAATCGAAATGAATGGAAGATGCCTCTGGTTTTGTGATCGGTAAACCGTCTCTGGAATTGCTGTCTTTTCTGGTTCTGCTTCCACTCCGCTCTAATCCAGCTTCACCTGGCTAGGATTCATACTCTCGAACGGGCGATGGATATTTTCTCTTTTCATTCTTTTGCTGCTTTTTCCGTCAACTGGCCTATCCCGAAGAGACTTTGTAAAGCGTCCTTTATCTTCTTCAAGATATTTGTTTGGAATTGGAAAATAGTAGCAGAGTTGTTTACTCAAAAAGACATGGGAATGGGATTTTGTGGTTTTGAACTTGGGGCTCTCGGTCTGTCTTCCCCTGAGACTTTTCCTTTGCCCCGTGGGAGAATGATTCCTTGCATCTACGAATCAAGGACGATTCTGCGCATTAAGTCCTGAAAACTGAGGTAAGAAATTCTGACTTGACTGAAATTGCTAATCTGGTTAGAGAAATACTGATGATTAGAGTCTTCTGTTTGCAGTTCTGAATCTTGCTATGAGTTCTCCCTTCTCTAAGCAGCCATAGGACTGTGCTATGAGGGAGGCACCATTTCTTCTAATGCTTCCGATTGGTAATTCTTGACTCCTTATCTTCCTTATTCCTAGGCCTGGAGTAGCTCATCTGTATTCTGAACCTTAGGAGGAGTAACTAACTGCAACTTCTTTGGCTAAAGCCGTAAATTCTCTGTAGTTCGCTCAACAAATGTAAGTCAAATCTCCCCCACCCTGAATCCATAAGTCTGCAGAGTTTGAAGTTTGATCCTCTGAGATTGAGTAGTTAGATCTTGTTTGGGGATGTCGTTATCTTGAGACTGGATCTTTTTTAGGTTAAGTGGATGTTAAGATGGGAATCCTGAGAGGGGGTTTGAATGGATAATGTCGATCTGCTCGGTAGAGGTTGGCTTGCGCGGCTGCTGGGAAGTTGGAATCTGTCTTCTGTCTATCTATCTGGGGTAGACGTTCGCTTGCAGATCCCAAACAATGGCTATGACAGATTGATTCTTTGTCTATTCGGTGAGGTCTACGAGACTAAGGCAACTCCACGGCCGATTGAAGCAAGTATCAAGTTGGATTTTGGTCTTATTTCAAATAGGTCAGGGCTAAATCAAGGTGGGGAAGGTCAGGAAGAAATGCAATTTGAAAAGAAGGTTGCTTCGGTAAGTTCAAGAGAGGATCCCTAACTCAAGTCAACGTGTGTTCAAAGTTTAGTTTCATGTAAGTTCGTGTCCCGCGGGGATAACTAGTTATCTAATTGAGTTGGTTGAGGCAATCGACTTCCTAAAGAGGAAGCACTTGTGCGCTGTCAGCATATCCCCCCCGTTCTACACCTGATTATGCACTCACCTTTGATCATTGCTGCTTCGTCTTTCTTCTCAAACCTTATATTACGTTCACTACTAACTTACGACTGGACTAACTTATGGGAATTTCCATATTGATTCAGCTCTTAATATCCAAATAGATTGTTTTGGTGATCTTCAAGGCCAGTTGAAAGAGATATACCTAATTGGGCTTGCATCAGTCTAGGCTAGAGTTTTGGACAGGAACTGAAACCTGGTTGGTACTGTTCTGACAGGTTACTCTGAAGCTAGGCAGCAACAACACTTTAGCAACATTTTGATTAGCACTGACTTTCTTACTTGATACTGAAACACTCAATCCTATTAGGCTAGATGACGTGATGAAGTTGATATCAAAATCCAATCTAAGTGAGCCCGGCTTCTGAGTAGTCGCCTAGTCCATTGGATTATTCCGTGTACCTTAGCCCTTGAGACTAGCTCTAGTCTTAGTTCCAGGTCTCTCTTTTCTGAGAAATCCATCTTAATTTCTTAGTCTTAGTCCAATGCCCTAAGGTATTAAGAGTCAAGACTTTCCGACTTGCCTTAGTCTTATTAGCTGTAGTGCCGAAATGAGACCCATTCTGATCTGCTTGCTGCTCTTATCCGGTCCTTGCCTGCTCTCTGGCGTGGTGTGAAAGAACTCCTTTCACTGCTACTGAACAAGAAGAATAGGCCAGTTTTCCCCTAAACTCATCACCTTCCATACAAATTGAAAGAAGTTTGTCCCAAGACTCGTCTAATTCTAAGTTTCCCACTTCAAAAGCAAGCTTCCCAAGAAGTACATCAATTTATTTAGCTCGCTCGCCAGAAATTGCTAGTTTACGTAATTAGCGAATCTACACTACTTCTGGCTAACTTCTATCGTAACTTGCTCGCCCTCCCGTTGCCAGTTCGTAGGAAGCAATAAGTCCCACAAGAAGGTCACTCCATACAGATTTCCAGAATAGGCAATCGTTACGCTTACGCCCTAAGCTAACACGCTTTCAAATAAATAGCAGATTCTTGCCCAGGTTAAAGGCACATAAAGAAATCCTACACTTCTGGCTCTACTTCATTCGATATTAACAAGACGGCACACGCAAGACAAGATTTCAATTCAATAAGAAAACTGGCCCTTGAAAGGTTTATCAGAAGCCTTTTCCTTTTCTGCCAGAAAACACTTGAGGGATACGAGGCATAAGACTATTGATCGAACTTCTTAAGAGGGAACCACTACTGCAGCCAATCCATTGAAAGGTGAAGGCAATGCTAAATGCAGATGCAGACCGATTGGGTTCTCCCCTTTTATGGTGATGTTACCAGGTTTTTCGCGAATGTGAGGTTCAAGTCAAGTACTGCCATCCTTTGTTGGTCGAGTTCGCTGTGTAATTTCCACAATGCCTTTCGAAGCCGAAAAGGCCGTAGCTGCATCTTTCGAGAAAATAAAGAAAAGGTGTCACGCCTATGATTATGAGAAGGTCTCTTATGGCTGCCGGGAAGGAAGCTTCTGCCCAGATCTATGATTGATCTAGGATTCCCCGAGATGAGACGAACTTTCGATTCTTCGATAAATGTCAATGACTGAAACATGTTTCCGAGACTGAAACATACATGTTTGGCAGCGGCAAGGAGTGTTTTTGACTTCCTAACACGGATACCAAGGCAGCTGAGCAGTGCAGTGAGGGCAATCGGTATTGCACCTTTCAGTCTCGAAGCAAGCTGTGGTACAATCCCTCCTTCGCTCCGGCTCGTTCCGTTCCCGTGTAAAAGCTAGACTTTCTATTCCTATCCCGCAGTGAACGAAGTTTGCGATGGGTTGGGTTAAGGGCCCTACTCTAGGTATCTGGGATTCGGTATAATAAGGCCTCGTAATTAAGGCGAGTGGAGGAAAGTGAAGTTGACTATTGATTCTTTTCCATCAAACATAAAATATTAGCTATATCATCATTTTTTTGGTCTATCCCCAACATCCGGGGAACTCCGACGGTGGTTCAGAGAAGTCTGGCGGTGGTCCAGCAATGTCTGGTAGTGGTCCAGTAGAGTCCAGCGGCACTCCAGGAAATTGGGAACTTTCAATGTGAATTTCTGCTAAAATATTAGTTATTGTTCACCTTTAGTAAGAAAATTGTTCACTTTATACATCTTAGCATTCCAATTCATTACCATATTGGAATTTGAGCTAACATTTCACTTAGTGTTCACCTTTTCTGAACTCAGTGTTCACTTTACATGCTTTAGTGTTCAGTGACTATCGATACGACTCCCAACACTTGAGGACCACTATGCCCGATCCTGCGACGATCTCCTGTTAAAGAGAAAGGAAAAAAACCAACGCACTAGTCCCCAGTAGAGTGAAAAGAAAGTGATTTGAATAGAGAAGAAGACAGTATTTGCTTTTTGATTTTTCTCTTTTCTATCTCTTCGCGAGGGGAGGAAGGATTTGTCAGGGAAGATACGCCTTCTGGCTCGCTCCTTCGCTCGCTGGGTAGGACACATTTGGAAGGGGAGGAAAGACGCGCGTGGGCAAGCAACATGTTAATTTGCTACACAACCATAAGGAGACTGAAACTAGTCAACTACCTGGGAGAGGCTTTTCTATAGGAACATAGAGCTAGGGGAAGTGACTACCTATTGGCATTGATTTTGACTAGTAAAGAAAGGTATTAAGGTAGAGCTTTGACTAGGGAAAAGAGAGGTTGCGAGCAAAGGTGAAGGAAAGACTACGGAATCCAAAGGACAACTGCTCTAAGACGAAGGCATTCATTTTATCAAACTACTCGCGTTGGATCTTCGAAGAATGGATAAATTCCTATCTCTGGTAAGAAGAGTGAAAATCAAAACAATTCTCGGGTTATTCAATCTAGTATGAAAATGAAATTCTACAAAAATGTTGGTTTTAGAGAGCGCCAGCCTCCTGGCTTCATTGACTCCTCTTTCCCTGATCATGTTTGCCTCCTTAAGAAAGCACTTTAGGGCCTGAAGCAAGCACCTCGGGCACGGTTCCACAAACTACGATCGAGTATTCTGAATCTCCAGTTTGTGAACTCTCAGTCTGATCCTTCCTTCTTTATTCAACACCATGGCAATGAAAGCACTCTACTCCTCGTCTATGTTGACGACATTCTTTTTGCTGCTTAGAATCCTACCGCTGTTCATTCTCTCTCATCTCTACACTCAACAGCCAGTTCTCTTGAAAGGATCTTGGCTCCTTGCGGTTCTTTTTGGGTATTTAGGCTACCTCATCACCTTAGGGTCTCCTTCTCCCCCCATCTAAATACATCCTTAATCTTCTTCACCGAAGCAACATGGCTGGTGCAAAATCGTGCAGTACCCCTATATATTCCACAGTGCCTCTCTCCAAGCATCATGGTGAGCCCTTCTTTGATCCACATCTGTACCGCGGCACGGTTGGGCTTTTGCAATATGCCACAGTGACACGGCCCAACATGACCTTTGCGGTCAACCGAGTGTCCCAATTCATGCACTTCCCCTCTCTGACTCACTGGCAAGCCGTCAAGCACATTTGACGAGACCTCAAGGGCTCTATTTCTCATGGTCTTCTTTTTCGACCCACTGCCTCTTTGCATCTTCATGCATTTTCCGATGCAGACTGGGCCGGATGCTCAGATGATAGAAGGTCAACCACCGCTGACTTTTCCTTGGTCCCAACCTCATATCTTGGAGTTCAAAAAAACATGCCACTGTAGCTCCTTCAAGCACTGAAGCTTAATATAAAAGCGACGCTACGGCAGCAGCAGAAGTTGTGTGGCTTCAATTTCTCCTTCGCGAATTACACCTTCCTCTTCATCAACCTCCTATGTTGTGGTGTGATAACATGGGCACTACATATCTTGCTGCGAACCCTATCTTTCACGCTCGGACGAAGCACATCGAGATAGACTTTCACTTCGTGCAGGAAATGGTGGCTATGAAGCAGCTACACATACGGGATCTCAGTTCTAAAGATCAGATTGCTGATGCACTCACCAAAGCCCTTTCTTCTACACGATTTCATCATCTTCGGGACAAGCTTGCTGTGAAAGCTTTCCCACCTGCGCTTGAGGGAAGGTAATAGCGGATCAGATCCTGCTGTGACTAATACTCTTTGTCATTGAATTGTAGAGAGGTCAAATAGGATCATTGTACAGGAGATAGGACTTGTCATAGAGCTAGGCCTCTATTATAAATAGGAACCCTGTGTACTGGTAAACAACACAGTAATCAAATTAGTTCTCTCCTTTAATTCACTCAGTCCATATCTGTCAAAATGAGGGTGACGAGAGTGGTAATTATTCCCTATAGTGTAACGGAATGTAAGCTGGCGAGCTTCTCCCAAGAGAATGCCTTCACTCCCCCCGTATTGCGGTAAGGCAGCCAGGATTTCCTTGTTCAAACAAAAAGAAAGAACAGAAAGCGCCGGGTTTGCTGACGGATAAGGTCTGATCGTACATCGTCCGGTACGGGAAGCTGGTACGCATTCTCTCGGTGGCGTTTGCGGGAGATAGTGATTTGGGGTTGAGATATGTTCGAGAAGGGTGCACTAGGTTGCAGAAATTGGAAATTAGGGATTGCCCCTTTGGCGACCCGGCTTCGATTTCAAGGAAAGATTCAGTCCGGTTGTCAAGCCCCCAACTATTCGTGTTATTTTCTCACTGGCATGCTCCTACTCGTGGCCGCTTCAGCAGCTAGATGTTCTTTCTCCATGGTGACTTGCAGGAAGTTGTCTACATGAAACAACCCAGCGACTCACTCCATCTTTTACACCGATGTATCGTACTCTCTCGACCAGGTCATCATAATCAAAGACTGCTCAATCTTTCCGAAATGAGATAAGTAGGGAAGGCGCGCTAGCGCGCTACAACTAACAGCCTGCTTCAAAACGCAAGATTAGCGCTGAGAAGCCACCCTAGTTTAGTACTAGCGTCCCACCCCAAGGTTGTTGTACTTGACTTGACTCTCCTCCGCTTGCTGCTCGCCTCAGCCAGACGTGGCGTAGTGGTCGGCATTACTACGTGCTCCGTGGGCCCCACTGGAGAAAAAAGGGAACCCTTGGTGTCGTGACGCTTTGGTGACGAAGCCGGAGTGGCTATGGATGGATTCCGTGGTAGTCTCTGACTCCCTCCAACTCCATCAATATCAAGTCTCTATCAGGGTGGAGTTTGTCAGAAAAGATATACGGTTGAGGGGCTTCATTGATTAGTCAACCCCGGTGCTGGTAAGGTCGGGACTGTGGTCGTCCGTCTCCGGTTTGCCGGCCGATAAGATCACTGAGATTGACCAGCCAGCTGGGTTGGTTTGGCTACTCCGGCGTTATTGAAAAGGAGCCAGCTGTCTGCGCGAGTCACCTTCCTTAGGCTCCGAGTCACCTGCTTCTAAGCTCCGCTGGACGACACGGCATTCTCGTTATATAGGCCGGCCGTACTTGTGATGGTTCCCCAGGATCCAATAAACCCACTGAGGTCTACGTTGCCACGATATTGTTCTATGGAAGCGAGCGGGCAGAAGAAATGCTCTGACCAGTTTGTCCTTTTTTTCTCAAGGGATTGACCTTTCTCACGCATATTCTGTCGTACCGGCACCACTGATTTGTTTTCGATCGGAGCATCAAGCAACGCAACCCGGTTCTACTTGACTAAGCTCCGTGCTCGTCCAAGGAGGGAGTTTGCTTTACCCAACTCCCCTTTTTGATAAGAAGGAAGAAACCTCCGACCCTTCATTAGTTTCGAATGAAGAATGAAGACCTACCCCTCGATTTGATTCCCTCAATCTTGGGTTTGGAAGTTGGTCAATACCCCCCCCATGTTTCAGTCAGAATGAGTCCCCGAGACATTGGCTTCCGCCAACAGTGAACTATTAAGGATCGCATCCCGCGCATATTCTACATTATAGCCTGCAACTAATTCAGCTTCCGCTTCTGGGAGATCAAACGGAGCTCGATTAGTTTCTGCTAGACAAGAAATAAAGAACATAACCAATACAGGGAACAAGGGAATACCGTACCATATCTGCTTTTGCGCCATAACAATCTCACTCAAATTACAGGAACCTACACATATTAGTACAGTAATAAGAATCAGACCAATAGAAACTTCATAAGAGACCATTTGAGCTGCAGATCGTAATGCTCCTAGAAAGGCATATTTCGAATATAGAGGGCCTTCGTTCCCAACAATCCACGAGAATATCATACCCAACTCTGAACCGTACGAGCACGTCCACTGTAACCCCCACCGCGCATACGGCTCTATACCCCAACCCAACTTTTTCTGGCCCCGGGTCCTCCCGCATCTCTTCCTTGGTAAGCGGACCGTGGAAGCAGGGGGGTATCCGCTTGGGACGGATAGCGCCGCAGCATATCTCTTTTTCCCTCCTTACCCAAGTGGAAGTTTTCGCGTCGGAGACATCTTGATCTTATTATGAGGCTTCATCGCCCAGCTCCTCAAAGATGATGTTAGGATCGGACATCTCATCCTCGGAATCCGAAAAGAACAAAGTGAAAGAAGAGATTTTGGTCAATGACATATCTAATCAAACTTAAATGGATGTCAACGACACGATCATGAACACCCATTGAAGCAGGCAGGAAGGGCTCAAAGCTAGCGTTGAACGAATGCAAGGTAGCTTGCTTTTCTGAGACATCGAGAGTGGAGTGACGAAGGTGGCCGTATATACATTGACGTGATTAGTAAGCGATGAGTGACATCGACAAAACAAAGTGAACGAGGGTTTCTTTCACAGTAGAAATTAATGATTGATCAGACAACGACGATAGTCATTAGACTTCGGCGCATTTCCGAATTTGCTTGCGAGCAGTCCTTGCATTAGTATGAGTTCGTTGACCGCGTAAGGGCAATCCATCTTGATGACGAATTCCACGATAACAAGAAATCGAAATTAATCGTTCGATGTCTGCTCGTTCTCCCCTCTTCAATTCCCAATGAACAACATGATCTTGACTTATCATTTGTTCAATTTGGTCGATCTGATACTTAGTTAACTCATTCATCTTGATGTTCCCACTGATACCTAATCGATAACAAAGCTGAATGGCTTTTTGAGGTCCAATTCCATCCATTTGAGTTAAGGCAATTCGGACTTGTTCATCGGGAAGTAATCTAGCTCCTGAGATATATAACATTCTTGATCCTTCTCTTTTCCTGGTCTTCTCGGCTGGAATCTACAATGGTTGTCTCCCGAGGTCAGATGAAATTGAAAACAATAGATATAACAAGGAAAAGCCGAGCACAAAAGAAGATCTTTTCTCTTCTCTTCTCATAGATCAAGAAGGTCGGATAAAGGCGGGCTCCTTCTCTCTCGCCTATACGGAATGTTGGGACACTTGAACTTTCTCTTATCCACGGACAAATTCGACGAAAGAGCTCTTTCTATGTTCTAGTACTGGAAGGAAGCTAGGGTAGAACGTTGTTATCTATGATATTTCTAGTTCAGTTAAATTGCTGGCGAGTGATATAGTCTTGGGTTTGAAAGGGTCAATCATAGTTCGAGGGTACGGTACCGCGATAAAAGAAAGGTGTATGTGTTTTCTGAACCATGTCAAGCAAGGGAAAATCATAGGTCTAGGGTACGGTACCGCGATAAAAGGGTGTCGAGGGTACGGTAGGGCGATACAAGGTGGGTCGAGCGTACGGCACCGCGATAAAAGGGTGTCGATGGTAGGGTAGGGTAGTGTTGGGTAGGGGTATACAAGGGTGTCTAAGGAGCGTACTGTACTGACTCAAGGTTTATCCTCACGATACCTATTTGATACTACTATACGCCGTACATATTGTAATCGGGTTGTTCATGATGATGAAATGGTACCTGAGCTTTGTCATGCACTAGATATTTTATATGTCAAATTACGAGAACAAAATCTTCTTACTGATTTTACACCTGATCAGCTCAATGCACTGAAAGATAATATAATATCTCGTCAATATCAATTCTCTCCGATCCCAGTACGTATTATACCTTTAGTAGAGGAGGAGGAATATCATAGACTCAATCCTCCTCAGTACAATGTTATACAAGCTAGTTGGCATATTCCTAATTATCGATTATTCTTGTTGATGAAGTTGGAAGATTGCTTAATATTGCAAGCTTTCGCATTATATATGTTGCATGATAACATACAATCGATTTTGGAACGCAAGATTGAGCATGTTATGTCATTTGATAATGTGGTAAGAGTTTATGAAGTGGACTTTATATCCTCATTCCACTTCGTTCCTACCCAAAAATTCATTGACATAATAGCTTCTTTTTGTGATGAGAAGGGATATGTTTTCTCACTAATCTCTTCTATCTTTCATGTTCCTTTTACTGATGAAAAAGGTGTGAACAGCATGCCTCTCCATTTTCAATTGCTTGCACCGCATATACCATTCACACAGGTAATGCTATATTTATATATCAAGAAACATTTGATTAAGCCGTTTAGTGAGCTGTTTCCTGATGCTTTTTGTATACTTAACCTTGAGACATTACATATTTTCATGCGAAATGAACAAGAGGCACATACATTCGATATCCATGAAAATGGTATCTTCGGGAGTAAACATCTACTTTCTCCCAATGTGAATATAATTAACCCTGGATCTAATAAACAATTCACTGTATTGAATAGTTCTTATATATTATCTTCTAATGAAAAGGTTATATTTATAGATTATGTATGAAACGTCTCGATCCAATTTGATGACATAATTCTATTATGGAGTGAAGGTCAGAGGGAGGACAAGTGTGGCCGGGTGTGGGTGGCGACTCGGTCAATCGAATTAGACTAGATAGAAAAGATCAAGAAGGAGAGTCAAGCAATTGTACCCGAGCATCGGGATGCCTAGAAGAGGAGTCGAACCTCTACACTCTTTTGAGCACGAGATCCTCAGTCTCCCATCTGACAAGTTCATATGATATCTATCTAATGTAATAGAATCCATCAATATATTACAAAGGATAGGTCTCTAACAATATGAAAGTCGATCCGGTCCGCTGCCTCCAAATGTAGACGATTGTGGAGTTCCTGAGCCCCTGTCTCTTTGAATGGAATGGACCAAAACCTATCTCATTCACTTCTTCTCATTCATCAGTCAGGACTGAGCTCTTATGTGTTTGGTCCATAGGCTAGTCTGTTCAAGGCAAGTACCTGAGAGTCAGTCTATGTGGTCTAGTTGACCTTCTCCACTCTTGTACCGGGGGACTTTCATGCTCTTCCTTTCTATCTTATGATGCTAATCCACCTCCTCCATCTTGATGCCGGAGTGCTTCGACTCTACTCATTTCACTTCCATTTCCTTCTTTCTCTCTCTATGGCTTATACTGTACCTAGATTAGGATCTGTCTCCGTCTTGATGAAGACCAAATTCTTTGAGGAGATAGCGATGTATATGGATCATACTCGTGTAATGGGATAACTGACCCGGTAGGAGCAGCTCTGAGCTTGTATGTCAGATGTCTTTATGTCAAAAGAGAAGTTCATTTTGTTTGAGTCATGGACATAGAGCCTGGTATGAAAGATCACAAGCTTTCTTGACCAACTCAACATACCGTAGTGGAATGGATGGATGGTGACTCAAAAGAGAGAATTCTGTTTTTTTTCTTTTTCCCTCACTCCTTACCTCTTCAAGTCCCTTCCGAGTCACAGATTTTTTCCGGAATTCTTTTTTGGAAGTGAAAATGGAGAAGATATTACAGGAAGGAACTATTTAAACACGACGTTTTTTGGGGAGTCGGCATCCATTATGTGGAAGTTGGGTCACATCGTGAATGTACATAATGGGGGATTTCTTTCTGACTCCTTCACCTCGAAAACCTTCTCCCCAGCTCAAGATCACTTTCTTCTTTTTCCTGAAATAAGTAGTTCCTTTCACTTTCATCACAACTGACTTGACACCCATCTTTCTGGCGGATCGACCGACATGTTCCGCAGTTGCTTCAGCAGCATACCGGGAAAGACGAGACCGCCCTTTTCTTTCCTCCAAACAACCTGCGGAGGCCCCAGTCTTCTTATTCCCCCCTGCATCTGTCACGGTCACAAAGGTCTTCTTTTTCATCAGTAAAACATGGACAAAATCTCTCTTCTTTTTCCGTGAACTTTGCTCATCTTCCTCTGCCAAGATGCTCTGTACGAAGTTCATGGATTGGAAACTGCCCGCCGAAAGCCCAAGCCTATCAGTCTCGGCCCTTGTTTTTTCCTGCAGCATCAAGTGTTGACGAATCAATTTCTTTGAAGTAGGCATCCTTCTTTCCTATGTCCTTTCCCCCGGCGGCCCTCTCACTAGTTCTGACTCCCGATCCGAAGCCAAGATCCAATCGTCTCAAGAAAAAGGCCACTAAGTCAGACCAAGATCAAGAAAAGGACCCGTGACTTTCGTCTCGCCCTCACTGAACCAACAATCTGAACTAAACTGACCAAAATGGGATTTCCTTTGCATGCGTTCATATCTCGAGGTTAGCTTTTTCTTGACTTTTTGCCCTTTCCTCTATTTGTTTGATGAGGTCTTCGTCTCCGTGTCAAAGCAAACTCTCCAAATTTATGACCAACCTTTCCTTCAGTGATCTTACAACGAACAAAAGTTTTCCCATTGTAAATGAGTACGGAGCAATCAACGAATTCCGGCGAAATAGAAGATCTACGTGACCAAATTTTCCTGCTCATCAGACTTTCTCTCTTCTTCTTCATTCGATCAAGGAAAGCATCAACAAAACTTCCCTTCCATATGGATCGTCGTGGCATGAACTCCATTCTGCCTTTCCCCACCCCTGCCCAAAATCCTGCTTTGGTGGGCTTCCCCCAAGGTGACACCGAAGGTCTACCTCCTTTCGTGCGCCCCTCGCCTCCTCCATGAGGATGATCCACTGGATTCATTGCAACACCACGAACAATGGGGCGTCTGCCTAACCACCGGCTTTGTCCTGCTTTTCTCAGCTTACGCGCACCATGGTTGGAATTCGAAATTAGACCTATATACGAGAATATGAACTATGAAGTAAGAGACACCTAGAAGAGAAAAGATCTTCTTTTCAAAAGAAAGACTGGACGGCTGCGCCCCCCCTCAGACCGCCCACACTTTACCCACCCCTAATCATTTCCCAGTTAACTATCAGGTAGTGGTTTGTTTGACGCATCATCCTCGATTGGAGTACCTGTGTCTTCTTGTACCTTATTCATTCTATACACTTGGTGAAAATTATGCCTATAATACCGTCCCTCAGTGACGTTCTTTGGATCGATAGGGCGATCAATATGGTCAGTTTTTTGTTTGAGTCGTGTCATTTTGCATAATTCTAGAGCTCGTTCATGACTGAAATTAAAGAATAGTGCTGTCCCATCTTTGATATCTAATAAATACTGGCATGGTTTGGCAAAGGAGCTCACAGGTACTATATTGATGAATCTCTTTTCATTTTGATCAATAAAGTACTTTTCCATGCACATCCATAAGTCAGATATTAAGAGGGGTGGAAATAGATCGCAGAGGATATGATAAGCCACTACCCCCGGAGGAGTAGGTGTATCGGACGATTTTGCAATCATATATCGTTGACAAGGAAGTACCTCACTAATTAGTTTTCCTACTAAATGAATATCGTGATACTTGGAATCAGGAAAGATAATAGTGATAAAATACAATGAGCGCTCCTTTCTCATTCTGCTCATAATGGCAGCGCTCACCTGCACTTGCGAACAACAGTCCTGATCATCCTAAGTAGCGAACTGCAGGTATGGTATACTCATGACTGTGCCTTTTTCTGTACCTCGGATGCTGCCCTGGGAAAGGCCCGCGTGCTGGTCCAAAGAAGTCTACCCGAGGCTTGGACCGATGGAGATTCTTGTTTTTCGTTTCTCAAGTTCTATGGTACCTCCTCTCGATTGATAGAACGAAGAGAAGGGCGAGATACGAAGTATGCCCCGAAACAGAGGAAATCGTTGCAGACCAAGTCCCGAGAGGTCGCTAAAAAACCAAAACATTGATAAAGGGTGGAAACAGGTTTCGCAAAGGAATCGAATGTAGTTCTTGCTCAAGACAGAATGAATGGGAAGAAGCGCACCCATCTCTATACATCAACGGGTTTGGTGCACAGATTCTCTCATTATGTAGTACCAGGATCATCATCTGTCTCAGTGCTACCGATTGAGAAATGAGATTGATTGAATTGACTACTCCTAGATTACCCACAACTGCCCTAACTAAGCCCTACTTCTTCCTTTTATTGGCTAAGTTCACCCCTATCTTCATTTGCATGTATGGGAAAACCCCCATCTGTCTAATGTTCCGCTGCTCGCCCCTATCTCTAAAGGGCCTGCCCGGCTAGATGGACCGGAAGCAAGATCAGTGGTGTCGGATACCTATGAGCCTAGGCACTTCAACATAACGAGCGAGATCCAGACTTCTATCGCGGATGGGCACCATGCTCGGGCAAGGAAAAGACAGTGCTTGATTATTGCACATAAACGAATATAGTTCTTTCTTTGTTACATTTCATTTCCGAGTAATGTCACCAAGTCGCTTGAGAGAATTCGAAACGTTTCCATTCATTTATGTTTTCCGGTGCTTTGCTTGACTTATCACGCATGCATACTTGAAAGAAATACTTTACTGATCTAGCTTTCTAAACCGGTACTACTCAACCTCTTCTCTGTGAATAAAGACTTTCCTAGCGTTCTACCTAATAAAGAAGTATTAAGAACAAGCAAATGCCTATTTAGCCTTGACTGAACATATTCCACATTCACCTCGGGCTATCTTGACCTATTCAATACAGGTAGAAATCTAGCTTTGCATTTTGAGGAATTGAAAGATAATTTCCTTCCCATGCCATGCGCCACAGAATAGAAGGAGAAGTTAGAAGAAAGCACAATGAATTCACTTATGAACATTCAAGGAAGAGAAAAAAATCCAAAGCCAGGTTGAATTAGAGGTTTGATCTGACAACGTCCATTCCCGGAAAACTGCCCTCCCTATATCTGTGCGCTTCGCTAACTCAGTCACGTAACTCTCGTAGTACGCCTCTTCAATCTAACCCTACGCCGCCTACTAGGTATATATTTTCACTGCAACTTTCATTGCTCTTATATTAGCTGAACTCAGGTGAAGAAATCCTATTCCTTCTCAAACACGCCCAGAAGGTCAACTTGGAAGGCCGTGTTTCAGTCTGATAACGATTTACCACGTGAAAGATACGACGTAGAATCATTCCATACCTTTTGGAGCCCCACTCGGCCTTGGGGAAGTTGCGAGGGCAGAATCAGAAAAGGGTGCTACTAGCTCAGTTCTTTTCTCAAAATAGAACAAAGAAAGGTTATGAAATCAAGCCGCTCTCTCTGGATTACCTCACATCTCCGCTTAGTCGCTCTCCCGAATCAGATCAAAGTACCGTTTCCTTTATGCGGAAGAAGTTTCTCTTGTTCGGAACTTGAGTCGGAGCTCGCCTTTCCTGTTCGGAACATTAGACCTTTTTTGGAGGAAGTGATTCTTCCTTTACTGAAAGACACTTTTTTGACGATTAGGTCAAAGACCTTCTTCCGACGAAAGCCCCAACTTCTCTACTCAAAGAAGCTCTGCGAAAGAAGAAATCCTCAATAAGGGAAGTGCAAAGTTGATCCATTGGCTCGATCATACCCGGCGTAGTTGCATTCCCTTTTCTGCTTCCATGGGAATTCCGGCCACATAAACCCCATATCCAAAATGGATAAATCCTCGTATTCTTATCGGAACAATCGACGATCTACAGCGTCCACTATTCACACTTGTTGACTTCCAACGCTATTCGCTGGCATTGGAACTCGCTTTGATAGGCATTGACAAGGGGTACAAACTCTGGTATGGTCTCGGCTCGAGATGGGTAATAGGTCACAGTAATAGGCGACATAGGCCTCTTGTGTTGGAACAATTCATTCGACGCTTAGCTAGGACAGTGAAAGTAGGGGAGGGGGCAGGGTCGCCAGCTATTTAGTGGAGGTCGACGTCTACTAGTCAGTGAGAAAATGTAGTAGGTAAGCATGTCTCTTGTTGAAGCTTGGCAGACAAATATGTATTCGTTGATTGAATAAGGAAATGGTGGAATAAGTCAGAGTAGCAGTGACTAGAGCGTTGATTGGGTCTGAATTAGGACATGGATGATCGGAAGTTCACCTTTTATCTGACTTTTCGAGTTAGGAAGCCCGGACAAGACATAGGCAGTACCTCCAACGAGCACGGACACTCTTGACATGTAGGTGTGCAATAGAGAGCTGTATCTCGAAGAATAAAGAAAGACGAAAAGTCAAAGAGAAGAATAGAGAACTTCTTTCCGATATGAGGAAATTTCCAATAGGGAGGGCTCAAGAGTAGGACTAGGTAACTCCGCAATCAAGATAGGCAGTAGGAGTTGATTTCTTCCTTTCTTCAGTCTAACTAACTATACGCCGATATTCAGAAAGAAAGGCGCCGTAGGTCACTTCACGAAAGAAGTCAAGAGTAGGGCTTCCTTCCGCACTATTTTGATTTCAGTTAGGGCAAGGAACGAATCTCACTCCACTAGAGAATAGGGAACATAGGTATACATGGCGGGAAAGTTTGACTCTACTCTTCGGAGAGGAAATGCCTTTTCTTGATCTTGTCACTAGGGTGGGGATAAGATAAGTCAACTTACGTGGGTAGCAGTTGGGCTTAGTAAAGTAGTTAAGATAGGCAATAGGGCAAGGTTATGAAATAAAGTAGATATGTTTTTTCGATTCTGGTAATTGTTCTTCCTTTTATGAATATGTATTCCTTTCTTTGAGTTTCGAGATATGACTTTCTTTCTAGTCTTATTTATTGCTTGGGACTAGGGAAAGCGGATGAGAAAGAGGCTCTGACTACCATCCTTCCTTGAATCTGCAAGGCGCTTACTCTCTCTTATAGGTACATAGTTGCTCAGATCAAGTCAATCAAACTAATTACTCGAAATTCAAACTATTGGTCCTGAATTACGTACATTTCTCCCCCAGTGCATCTCCTAGCTGTTACCACGTTGAAGTGCCCATCAACAAGCTATCACGTGTTCACTCAAAAGAGTACAAGCTATGATGAATCGTTCGCTGACTCTCATTTTCGAATCCGCAGCAACCATTATACTCAGACTTGTGATCAAAGAAGTATTATAGAACAAGGAAGTATGGCTGAGTAATGAGATTCAATCTGGTTATTCCTTTTTAGTTATGAACGATGAGACATTGACACTATGCTAAAGCCGACAGCCTATTCCCCATAGTCCGGAAACTTCTGTCTTTGCAGCGTGGAAAACTTTGATATACTTATTTGAGCGGCAGATGATTTCCTCCTCGATCTATCAAATGTTTCTGCAGGAAGAGGTCTGAAGCGAAGGACTCAAGAAGTTGATGAAACATTCTCCAGTGTTGGGATAATTTCAAGACTGCTTTCGAAGCTATGCATCGACTACTCCTCTCATCTTCGATTAGGCTTTAATAAACTTATTGCTTTCAGTGAACGAGTCAAAGCTGGAACTGGTTGTTCTTCACTCTAATCCGAGGACTGCTTGCTGAAATCCTTAGTCGAATACTGGGCTGAACTAACAATACCAGGCCAAAGCTTCTTGGTTGACTTCTTCTTTGACCTGAGGAAGAAAAGCTTAATCACCTGGAACATAATAGCTCCCATTAATGGTTAAGAATGTAAGGAAGCTTTGTAATGCCACTGAAAGGACATCAAAACAACTGATCTATTCAAATGAGAAGTATGGATCTGCTTCTTCCTCTTTCGTCACCGGGGACTGGAATGAATGACTGGAACTGAGCTCAGATATTTGACAGTCATTGCCGAAGCTATTGCTCTTTCCTTAAGCGAGATGAGGGAAGACAAGCCATGTAATTCAATAAGTCGACATCTTTGATATACAATATATTCAGTTATGGATTGACATCATGTGTATTCGAGCATATAGCTTAGTACCGACTAGTACTTGCTTTTGCTGCTTCGCTTTCGAACTTTCCCCCCACAAGAAAGAATAAGCGAATGAATAATGTCAAAGATCGAACCCCCGGTACCCCAGTTACCAGCGTCAAGTATAAGGTGTACAGATGCCCCTGGATTCCAAGAAATTCAAAGGACTTGTTGGGGAGATGGGGTAGATGCGACTGATTCTCCTCGGTAATATGCTACAGCTGAAAGGATCATAGCGGTCAAGGGTTTTCTTTCGGAAAAGGAGGTCTAGAACTCAAATGGAATTACAAGGCGGCGTATGTATACTCGTTGGGCAAATTGGATCTCTGAGAAGCTATAGAGCTATTCGAAACAAATCCTTGCTCACGTCACTTCAAAAACGGAAGCTGTGCATTCTTTTCGTGCTACTAGCTCAAGGCTTCTCCCCGTCCATTGAATAAATGGGGGTTGGTTGGCACACATTAAGTATGCCGTTTTCTCAGGATAATTCGGTTTTCCTGCCTGACCTGAGACGTCTGACTTTTTCATCCAATTCCGATCAAATATGGTTTGCCATACGCAATTCAAAGATGCCTTTTGTCGCCTCTTATCTCATCCCACTTTCTTTCTCGACCATCTTTCTCTTGAAAAAAGGAGGATGTAGCATTAATTCAGTAGGCATTTCTTCACTTACTTGCTTTCACTTCTTGAGAATTCACAAAAGACACACCAGACATGAACTCATTCTTTCTTGACCTCTGAACTTCCTCATATAGCCCCTAACCTATTAGAGAGTGACCTGCTGTATCTGCTTGACCTACTCTTGACTATTCTAGTTCTGCTTTTCCTACTCTTGACTATTAGTTTCGTTATCTAGTTTGCTTATCCTTTCAAGGAAGGAGTCTTTTTCTGAAATAGGGTTTTTTGTGCCCCACTCCTCTTGCTGTCTGAGACCAACCCCTAGAGGAGGACCCGGGAAGGAATCTCGTATGGAAACTCCGGCCTATGGTTTCACAACTCAGTATGCTAAGGTTGGGTAAGAAAGGACATCCACACCAAAGAAGTGAGCAGCATAGCGATCCCTCAGAGAGGGTGGTTGGTGGTAGGAGAAGGGAAGCGGTCTAGTAACGTTAATAGGTTAGTGGATATCTCAGTTCTTGATAGCAAACAAAGGTCTACGCCTAATATGAAAGGGACACGGAAGCTCAATCCGCAACGGAGCGAGTAGCCGGGTGTGAGTGTGATGGATCTTGCTCTTCACGAGCAACAGAGCGTCACAAGTGAAAGAAGGCACTCACTATCGCTCACAAGTAGGTCCAGAGAGGTTGCTCCCATAACTAGACAATGGATCGAGAGGGGCATTGACTATCGGCGTGTACTTTTCTGGCGTAGGAATTGTCTTTTTCTGTGCGGCGCATTCTGACTGAACCAAGAAGACGAGTAGGCTAAGATCCCCTTCCTTCTCAAGAAAAGGAATCATCCAGTTTGTCTTTGGGCGGAGGCTTCTTTTCTCTATCGCCGCATTCATGTGATTTGGATGTGTTTAATAAACTACAGAATGAAAATGAGGAGCTTCTAAATCATATTGATAAATTGAAAGCAAGTTTAGATGCAGGAAGTGCCGAGACGAGCAAGGTAAAGGGGGAACTTGAACAAGCCGAAAACAAGTATCTTGCAATTCAAGAGAAGCTTAGCATGGCGGTTACAAAAGGGAAGTCGTAGGTACAAATGCGTGACTCGTTCAAACAATCGTTGGCTGAGAAAACCGGCGAGCTTGAGAAGTGCATGGCTGAGTTGAAGGAGAGATTTTTGCCTTCCATTTCTTCATTAGTACAACTTTGGATAGGGTTTGGAGCGAAGGTTCGGATCCGGAATGGCTCGTTGAAGAAAAAGCTGTTCTGTTGGAGGGCAGGTTCTGATCTTCGAGAGTAAGATGAGAATAAATAAGTAGCTTAATCGATAGGAAAAGCACCTCTTGTCGGCGGGCATAGGACTTGATAGCTTCACTAGGCATGAAAGGAAAGTAGTCGTAGTCAGGGTAGGGTCAAGCACGCCAAAGAAGAGCGGATAATTAGTCAGTAACAAGTTTGATAAGTTGTTGAATTGCTTATCTAGGAATAAGTAGTAGTAGAAGTAGATGGGATTGTAGAATCCGTTCCATATCCTGCCTCAGTAGTAGGTGTTGAGAGTGGTTGTTTGTTGGTCCTTACGAAGAATTTGCATGTTGTAAGGAAAGCTATAATCAAGGACTTTCTCTAAAGTGTTCTTAATAGGAAACATACACCAGTCCATAAGATAAGAATAGTGAAAGTTTGGTTACCAACTTCTTCCATACCTTTCGAAGAAGACTTTAGTACATTTTGAGTATCTAAAGCCACTTCTTGAAGAATAGAATTAGTAGCATTACCAAGAGTAGAACTAGGCAACCATCCATCTCCCTTCTATTCGACGAGTATAAGTAGAATCTCTTACCATCTATTCCAAGAGTCTAAATTGATTATCTTCCCATCTATTCGACACTTCAAGGAAGGCATCTACGACTGGCGTCTCATCCTATTTCCAATATTCTATCTACTGATGATGCATCACTTCATATGTTGAACACGTCTCGTTGCTTCAAAAAGTTCCCACCTTGGTTGGCTTTGTTGTCAGTGAAAAGGGACGCTTTACGTGAATATTGCTATAGACCAATGTTCCAACTACATCAATAACTAACGATGAACTGGACATTCTTCCTCTACGAATGAATCAGAGGTGATCTCCATTTGCTTTTTCACCGGCGGGTTGCTGGAACAGAGATTCCTGCACTATGATAGGATAGGTATGACTGACATCACATCAAATTCTGAAAGAACTTCTCCCAAACCACAGAGAAGTCACTCGACCTTCGGATCATCAAGTACCGAATAAGTCGACGTCAGGCAGTTGGGTATGTACATTTTCTGAATGGAATTGGAAAGAATGCGCACATTCCATATGTGACACACGACCCCCATTTTGATGTAATTTGCCTTTTCTTTCTTCCGGAAAAAGTGAGACAATTTTCATATCCCATTCCAGTCTGATTTTCCCTAAGCATCAAAGATCAAAGCAGGAATGAAAGACAATCTCGTATCAGAATGTCTCTATTGGAAACAAAGGTTAGGTTAGTAATAGGAAGAGGAGTGCGCATAGGCATTTCGTGACCCTGGTTGACGCCCTGGCAGATTCCGCCTCTTCGACTTTCGCATGGAAAGCCAACTCATAGTAAAACGACAGTATGGACAAAGCCAAATCGTTTGCGGAGAACTCTTTGCAAACCTAGAAAGCCATAGAAGCCTCAAAGCGCCTTATTCTCGTTAAGCTGGGGAAGAAAGCAAAATAGGCAAGGCAGATTCCATTACTCTTCACCCGCCCGCCCGATAGTAAACGGAGAAAGGAAGTCATTCATCTCATTATTTCATTTAGAAAGAAAAAACGACTTCTTTTGAGGGCATCTTTAGCATACACATCGTGGTAAGTCAGATCTCCTTCTGGCAGATTCGACGAATGTTGTCTGTTGGTTTTGCTTCCATTTATGTTGTATAGAGCAAGTTTGGACGCTTTATGGGCCTTGCGGCTAAGCTCAGGGATATCTTGTGACCGGAGGAAGCCTCCCATCTGCTTAGATACAGGAGTGTTGGCTCATAAGGAAGGCTAGAAGAAGCTACCGTACATGCGGCCAAGAGTTATTTGTTCGAAGCGAAGGCTCTATTTCAAATGTCTGACTTGTAGGCCAGCAAGCACAGCCGATTAATACGAAAGCTTTCTCGGTCAGCTAGACCAGTATAGTATAGTAAGAAAGAGAGTGGAGCTTCATTAATACCTAAGAAGAAAATGTGCTTTGAATTCTAAGAAAATTAAGAAGAACGAGTGAATCCAAGCAATCAGTCGCATTGCACGCATCAGTTCGATCGTTAGCGCACCTGGCTGTTTAGAATGAATCCTCTCCGGTAAAGGCTGGGACTCGATGACGCAGAAGGAAGCGGAACGTCTTTCCTCTGGTTGTTTCAGTCTTTGACTTGGAGGACTTGGTGGGACCCCTTCTCCATTAGAAGTTCCATCTGGTCATCTACTAGCTAGCTAGCCTTCCTTGGATGCAGGGGATATTGAAAAACGAACCTCAGGCATCGAATGACTTCGCTTTTGGGAGTCTACCAGATAAGTGTTAGCGAACCTTGGGAGTATAGATCAGTCTCCGGTGATTGTCAATGAAGAATGGGAGTAGTTCCTCGGTGAGTGTCAGCGAACTGATGGAGTAGAAGTGGTCGTAGATTAGTGAGGTGAGGACCTTGTAAAAGATAGCCGCTGATCACTGGTAATTGAAATGCAAGCCTTTACAGAAGAGCTATAAATAAGAATGAGCTCAGAGCTTCTAGGAGAAGAGTCTCAATCGTAGTTGGAAATGTCTCAATCAGCTTTATCTACTCCAATAGTGAGTTCTACTTCACTTTCAGCTCACCATTTTTCCCTTACATTCAATCAGGAATGGGATGCCCAATGCTGCTATTATAATGACCAGGTATTGAGTGAGGAAATGCCTCTATCGAAGTACCAAGCTGGGAAGAAAGAGCGCAACATTCAGATGTTGCTTCTTTGGACGCGGAAAGATTATGATCCCTTGTTTCGGTAGAAAGAAGATCTGTTGTTGGTTAGTCAGTCCTCTTTTCACTAGTGCGCTGAGCAGCTTATCACGCAGCACTCTGTGTAGTGCTTGATAGGAAGGAGAGGCCTCCCGTATGCTAGAATCGTGCGCAACAAGCTTGCTTCTGCTAGGCTAGGGCAGCTATAGGTTGAATCGGAGAGCCTTTTTCTACTACCAACTTGGTGGTATTCTCAGTCGGTGAAAAGCCTCGCTTCCCTACAATAACACAGGGAGTTGGCCAACTAAGATTCGCTTCCTCTCCTTTCAGTCGAGCTAGCTTTTCGCTTCCTCTACCTTCAAGTTCTGTATCTTCTGATCCATTCATATCATCTTCTTTTTCTTCGTTTCAAACTCCATCTTCTACTTTTTTTCATCCTATGGTGACACGCCTTCGCGATGGTATTCGGAAGCCTAAATTCCTTTCCCTTCCTGCTGAACCTACCTGTTTTTCTCAAGCTGTCAAACATCCTAAGTGGCGTGAAGCCATGGCGGATGAGTTCAATGCACTTCTTTTCTAATAAGAGTTGGGGAGCTCGTTCCACCAGATCCCTCTCAAAACTTGGTCGGTTGTAAATCGATTTATAAGATGAAACAAGGTTCTTCTGGGTCTATTGAGCGCTTTAAGGCTCGGTTGCTTGCTCCGGGTTACATTCTTTTTCCCTTCTGATCTGATCCCGCTCTGTAGCGAAGAAGCGTTTTGCTTGCCTTGGCTTGCAGTTTCATTTAGTACTATATAGGCCGGCCTCGCCCTAGCAATTCCCATCCTCCTGAAATTCCTTTATGGATCCTTATGTGCCTTCGCTTCGTTGTTTGCGGCGCATCGCATTCGGCTCGTGACTTTCTGCCTTCAGTCAATCTATGCAGAGTTCAACTCTCACACTGGCATGCCTTTTTCTTTCGATTTGAATAAGGTGCCCTTTCTTCCGGGCGGCCCACCGTATAGGGCCAGAAATCCATTCCAATCGAAGTTTCATGATCCAGCCTGCATGATGAATAAGATAAGCAAGATCGTAGGAAATTTCTTCCCAGAGAGAAAGGCACCTTTCTCTCCAAAGGCGCTTGCTTTATTAGTTGCTTGAAGGGATGGTTACCGCTAAGGCTCACGGCCCACTTTGATCTGTCAGGAAGCGCCAGACACTGATCGACCTCGACGCGCCGCAGCCACTATTTGTTTGGACTCCTTTTATGCAATTATGAAGAGAACGGAACTTTCTCGATTCCAATGCAACTTCTCCTTTTGGAGCTGACGTAACAAACTACGGGAGCCTCCCGATGAAGCCAACAGAAATCCTATCCGAATACTAAAAATAAAAGGCAATTTCATTATGGTGGTATACCAGCCGCCAGTTCTGGAACTTCCAGTTCCAATCGGAGCATATAGATCCGTAAATGGATTTGTATGTATAGCCACTTCAGTCGTGCTCCTCGTTTCTCGAATGGAAAAAAAGTATCTTCTTTCTGGGAACATGGTCAACCAGAAATTCTGATGTTCGTGATTCTTCATCCACCGATGCAGAAAATGTTCCAGTTTTCCATTCTCATATGAGGCAGGAAAGTGGATGGGCAAGAGGTCGGCACGAAGTTCTTCATCATGCTCAAAAGTCAACCTTTCGCTCGTTGTGGACGGTTTAGAAATCATCAAATTCCCACAAATGGAATGAAAAGTGGGTCCATGTAAATGATCGAGACCTCGCAAACAACAACGTTCCTTCCCCATATGGAGTTCGGAACCCAAAGGCAATCGTTGAGTGAACTGTATCTTATTCGTATTAGAAAGAAGAACACCCAACATAAAGATGCAAACTCCTCCATGTGAAATAGGAAGATGAATCTTCACTTTTTGGCAGTAGTCGTGACCAACAGCCATCAGCAGTCGGCTCGTTGGTAAGGCGAGAGCTTCAAGCCCGATTTGTGGTGGCACACCCCCCAAACAAGCACCACTCGACGAGGGGGGGACGGGGAAAGCTACAGGCCCAAAACCATCGACCCAGCGAGAAAGGTCTAATGTTTCGAGCCAAGAGCTTCCCATATTCATCTTGTCATTGAGCCCTTGCTCATTCCCTTCCGGCCGAAGTGTTTGGCCTTTCCTTTTCCGCGCCCGCTCACGCTCCGCTGACCTATTGCGTGGTAAAGAGAAAAGAGTACGAAAGAATTGTAAACAGAGCAGACCACAGAAAGATTCGAAATATGAAAAGTCCCCCATGGATTCGAGAAGAAGGAAATTCAGAAGGGGAACGAAACAAAATAAAGCATTTCTAGCGGATGAGCTTCTCCCAATTTGGTCTGGTAATAGAATAGGGCGGCTTGCTTTGATTAACACTCCACTTTTGGCTCTGTCCATGGAGCGTATGAATTTCCTGGAATGTAGATAGACCAAAAAAGGGAATGAAGGGATAGGAATAGGAATTATAGTACCATTGGAAAAAGAGGCACCAGTGGAAACATCTCTACTGACAAACCATTTCAATAGTACGGGTGCTGCCGTGCCACGAGGCACGACCATGGAAGTAATGAAAAAGAAGAAGTTCTGTAGTTGGACCATCTGCTCGAGACGTTCTATTTGAGCTTCTCCAAAGAAGATAAGACGCTCAAAATGAAAGTGTTCGCAACGCATACCGAAAAAGGCCTTTGTTGCCGACCGACCATTAATGACTAGTTCGAAGACCATGAGCAGGGTAGCAAGGCAAGAAAGATTTTGGACTTTCCGGATTTTGGTTCAATCAAGTTGACGAACTCAATAATCTACTGATCCAAATCCTGGACTGCTCTACATTCAGCCACGCCCTCTTTAATCAAAGGTCGGACTGTAGAAGGGCCTTATTGATTCTGGTTAAGCTGGGACGAAGAAAGGCAACCAATTGCTGGCTCTTAATAACCAACCCAGCAAGAAGCTCAATTCTTCCATAACATAACGGGGAGGCGGGGTTGCGTGCGAGCCGAGTGACGTAGGTGCACAATAGTACTTCGCGCCACAATCATCTCTTTTTTATAGGTTCTACGGACCGATGCCTGCTGCTTCATCTGGTAGAAAAGATTCATAGATATGCCTGTAATTAGAAGGAAGAACCACCATAAAAATTGGCCTCGTGTATCGTCTGTAGCAGAACTATGAACGGAAGCTAGCAATCCGGACCGTATTGAAAAGGTTCCTAAGACACAGCATAGAAAAGTCCAAATATTCAGAAGCAAGGTCCAAGAATGAAGAAGGGGTAGAAGGACTGAATGAATACAAGCTGTGGCTAATACCCAAGGCATAAAAGACGCATTTTCGACGGGATCCCAAAACCACCAGCCACCCCAACCTAATTCATGATAAGCCCACCAACTTCCTAGCGAGATGCCTATGGTTAAAAACAACCAACATGTCAAGATCCAAATTCGAATTGCTTCCTGGTCCTGGTCAGAGACCACGGTGTTCGCGCCGGGGGTCCAACAAAGAGGCGAAGTAGTGGTCTCTTTCTTTCCATTACGAAGGACACGCTTCGCCTGCTCCCTCCCCGTGTCCATTAGTGCTCCTGCCCAGAGCGAAGAGAAGGCGAAAAAGCGCCGCCGAAGCAGCATGAGCAGGCTTCTATTGCTACGCAAGAATAGAGCAGGTGCGCCACCCAAAAAATGTTTGAATGATCGAGTCAAGAGCGAGCTTCTTATATAGGATCCGACGCAGTTTTTTGAGCAAAGCAGCGTTCCATTCTTTTCGGCGGCATCCTTCCGCATTGGCGGCGAGTGGAGTGCCACAATCCCATTCATCATTTTGGATCTACATAAGCCAAAGCCCATAGCACTGGCGACGTCTCCGGCATAAATGCAAGGAGGATGTATAGCTAATATAGGATCTTGTGGAACAGGATTGAATTCTGCAAGCGGTTCGGTACGAACGAAGAAATTGCGAACAAAAGGATCGGAACTCGCTAATAGGAAAAGAGAGAAAAACAAAGCAATGCCAAGAGCTCCATCAATCCGCTTTTCATCTCTCGACGAAGCTCTCTCTTTTTCATCTCGTGCCAGATGCAACAAAAGATGAGTCCTTTTTCCTTCTCGCGAACCAAGGGAGTCCCCAGCGCCCAGAAGAGACAAACTCATTTTCTTCACAGGGTCAAGCGGCGCATTCAAAAGGGCTGGCCCGTGAAAAGGGCGCTTCCTTCGCTTTAGAAGTGATGAATCCACAGGGCTTCGTAGAACGAAGGAAGTGTACAACTGGGGCGCAGCCCCACGAATTGGTTGGAGAGATAGAATGGAGTTCTTAACGAAGTTCGAAACAAAGGAAAAAAGAAAAGTTTCTCTATAGCCTCTGACTTTTGAGACATTATGGCTTTGGGGTCGACTCCGGTAACAAAGAAGGAATCCATAAAAACTTGGGATCCAACACCATGATAAAATACTACCCTCATGATTAGACCATGTCCCGGATATTTGATAAAAGAAAGGTGCATTAGCGGTTAATACGTTGTAATTGGATAAGTTATTTGTAATATGACAGAACAAAAGACCAAGGAAAGAAAGAAGAATGCACCAAAATGCAGGTGCTGCACCAAACGCTGGTGGTTGTTTCTTGTTGTAAGTGAATGCAAGGAAAAGACCCGGAAATAACGAATAATGAGAGAATTCATTTATAGACATTTCGTCTTCATTTCCCAATTTATGCTGAATTATTCCCATCATCCGGTAACCACAGGATGATCCCAATCAAGAAAGTTCTGAACGATGGAGCATGGAATAGAGAACTAGTACCTTCTTCTCTTTGGAAAAGCCGGCAGGGGAGGCACCTCTTATTTCAATGGTACCGATATGATCCGATCAGCTCTGGTATTTCTCACAATCAAAGTCCAGGTTCTTCTTTCTCATTCCATAGGAACTAGGGCTGGACTTCTTTCGTACGTAGTTCTTTCGAATAGAAAGGCAAATCGAGTCACCATCGCTGGTATCAAATTTGTGGAAAATCAAACTCTTCTCTTTCACCTCCTAATATAATATATAAATGTGAACACAAGATTATGATGCAGGGCGCCGCCTTGTTTGTGTACAGAGGATTCGAAGATGCGCCGTCCTTTGTCGGACAACCTTGTTCGTACTGCTCTTGTACCCAGTCCGTGAAGCTGCGTCCTCGCCTCTTCTCTTGGTGGCATTTCCCCGGGCGGGCTTCCTCTCTCAGTCTGGCATATTTCCTATCCGGCTGAGACTCAAGGCTCAAGAGTCACAAAGAAGTGAGTTGAAAACCAAGCACATACTCCAGAGGTTATTAAGCCGAACTTGATGCAAACCCCTCAAGTTTGATTGATTTCGAGTCAGATGCTGGAGATATTGGGGGGCAGACCCAGCACATTGTGAAGAGGCGGCAGCATTTAGTCAGAATCTTGATTGAGGCGGGCGGTCGGGTATTGATGATGATCTGACGAAAGATATTATCAATCGGACATGTCACTCTATTATAGATGAGACAGTGCGTTCAATCAAAGAGGCATTTCCCGAGGAAGTCCCAAGTGAGCAAACTTTTGGTAAGCTTGATTTTTGGAAACTTTGTTACATAGATATATTTTCGAAAGAAATATTAAGTAATAACATTTTTCTTAATGATATTCAAGATGAACCATTGCAAGATTTACTGCCAAGCCAGCCTACATTTGACCTTCTCTTTGCTACTTTGTTCTTTCTTATACATATTCTCTGTTTCATATCCAATTTGTATATATATTCTTTCTGGGAACATCTTCTTTTGTCTTTGGTCACTTCTGTTTGCATATTTCTCACATATGGGCGTTGGAGTGCCAGACAAAGGCAGAAATGGCGATGACAAATTAGCTTGCATTTTTCCAGTCCATTTGATCAAGTTGAGCTACTAAACAATAGCTGGATCTCACTTTCCGGCTGAGGATTCGGATGGCTATGAAAATATGCCTAGTGACACAATGGCACTATTGCCGTGAAGTTCTTCCAGTCTACAAAAGCAGTTATTTAATGCATGGTTCAGTGAGAAGATCATACCAACAAGAAGTCGTAGTCTGATTGTTCACAATTTCGAACTCATATCGACATGAAAAAACCAAAATGCGCCGGAAATGCACTGAGTGCGGAGGTCAGTGCCGATTTTGGTAATTATGTATATAGTTTGACCATGTCTATATATTGAATGCTGAGGTAAGTACTGGATGTATTGACTACCGTCTCTCTGTGTAGATGCTTGATTTCCTTGCTCACCTCAGACAAATCTTTCATACGAAGATATGTGATGTGTGAAGGGCTATGTGATCTAAAGAAATCCCATCCGAACCAATTCCTGGCTATTTCGAAATACCTGACTAGCCTGCCTACTGCATCATTTCCTACTGGCTTGGAACCCTATAGCCATAAGTGCCCTACTGATGAACTTTTCCTAACCTACTAGAAACACTGCTGGCTACCGATTCAAATAGCTGAATGTCAAGAAATACCTTAGTTTTGATACCAGCTACGGGTGTAACTAGTTCCATAGGGTTACGAGAAGAATAAGATGGCTTAACACCAACCAAGCTGTGGTTGATGCCGAAGCAGTCCTTTTTCCAAATCAAAAAGCAGTAGGGCTAGCATGGTTTCGAAAGAAAGGCGCCAGGGGGAATTGGTGATCCCACAAACAAGGAATTATCAAATACGAAATCCAAGAAAAACATCAAAATTCTATTCTCCAAAATCTTAGATATATATTCAGGGCTTTCTGCTCTGATTTTCCCCTTTTTTGTTTGGACTAGCGGAGATATATATGAAATATTGGAAGAAGATTGGATTTCATTCGAAATTTCGTAGTATACCAATGAGCGGAACTCGGACTATTTCATCGTTGTTGAATAACCAAGGACTTGATGATTTGACTGTGGATTCTGATAACTCGCCAATTTTTTGGCCACAGATCAAAAAAAATGGGATAATCATTCCATGAGGTTTTTGACCCATATGTTCTGCTTGCATAAAGTACGCCATAAAGAAAATCTCAATATATAAATACATGGGACGAGTCATGAATTTGGAAGAGATCTGTGGGGGTAGCTGATGATAGAAGTTGTTGTTGTTGAGAAAGATGAAATTGGAAAGGAATTTTTCCTATGGGATGAAAGCAATGATCGGTTGTAGCCTGACTTTCTTAGTAATATGAAAACTCACCATTCATTCCGTTTTTTCTCAATAATCAGATTATGTAATGTAGGAGAGATGGCCGAGTGGTTGAAGGCGTAGCATTGGAACTGCTATGTAGGCTTTGTTGTTTTACCGGGGGTTCGAATCCCTCTCTTTCCGTGTTTTTTTCTTTCTCTTCGATGCAAGCAAGCAGCAAGCTCAAAGCAAGTTGTTGTAAAGCGCCGGCCGCAAGATGGTAGCACAGCACAGTGGTGATGCAATGTTCACTATACTACTACAGTCATGCAAAAGCCAAAAAGAGGGGAGTGCCTCCAGAGCAATCTGACCATAATATTTCCCTTTTGAAAAGATTTCGTTGAAGCCAATAAAGAAAAAGAAAAAAAAGAATTCTTCTTCAGAAGAGGAAGAAGTGCAGCCGAAACCATTTAAGGTGGAGGCTAGAATTTACATACCGGTCTATGATGGGTCGGTAGATGTCGAGAAAGTCGACTCATGGTTGAGTCAACTCGAGACAGACTTTCACCTTTATGGTTATAGTAGTGAAGATCAAGTTTCATTTGCTAGGCTGAAGCTGACAAGTCATGCTTTGGCATGGTGGAACTCTGACCTTCAAACTCATCGAGAAGACGAAGTGACCTGGCAGAAGTTGACCGAGCTCCTTCGTAAGGAGTTTGATCTGATGGGTTATGAGGAAGACCGTTGGCGTCGCTGGCACAACTTGCGACAGAAAGGAGATCAATCCTCCGTTCTGGAATATACTACCGAATTCCGGCGATTGGCAGCGTCATTGGGAGTCTCTATGGACGACTCTTCGACACTGATGAAATATATCTCTGGCTTGCTTGCATCCACAGATAAGCACGGAGTTACAACTATTTCAAGTGAACGATGTGTCCGTTGCAAGCACAATTGCCATGACTATTGCGCCAGAAGAATGGTCGTGGAAAGCGGGCCTCTGACAGCATAAAAGCAGATCAAAAAAAGAATAAAAAGAATACTGCTTTAATTCACTTCATCGACAGCAACTAAACTCAATCTGCGAAGTACTGTGACCACTGCCAAATTGAGGGTCGGTCATACGAAGGAGAAGTGTTGGAAACTGAACCCTGAGTTATACCCAAATAAATGGCAGAAAGAAAGGTAAGACTGTAGCTACTACAGTTCACAATCAAGAGCCTATTGTAGTTTATAAAGTCCAAAAAGCGGATCCTAGTTCGCTGCCCTAGTCTTCAGATGTTTTTGTTAGGGAGTCAATTGAGTAATCAACCTAAAGCTCCCGAGCCCGAAAAGGGGTTTTGAGAAGGGGTGAGCAAATGCTTCTGCCGAGATGTACTACACTAGGCGTCAAGAATCTCCGGGACGCCAGGGTTTGAGGGATGAAAGACCTGCTTCGGGTGGAGAGGAAAAGGCTCAATCAAGATCGAGTCAAGACGTTGTAGATTCAACCAGGCTGCCAGTAATGATTTGTCTTTGCTGTCAAAACAGGTGAAGCGTGTTGATGCTTGAACTTCTTCCGAGCCTGACCTTGTGGGTGAAGCGGAATTCAAAGCAAGCATCAAAGGGGCTAAGACAAAGAGTCTGTGGCCAGAGGCTCAATCAAAGTCTGCTGGGAATAGCAATGACAAGTCCGAAACTGGGCTATTCAAAGATGAAAGTTCGTGGAAAGGTCAATGACAGAACATCTTTGTCTGTAGAAGGAAAGGTCAAGAAAGGCGCTGACTGAGGCTCGGCAGGAAATCTACCATGAATACGTACGAACATGATGAGAGGAAGGCGTGAGCAACCGGATGTGATGGAGTGATTTAGCCGAGGAAGGACTGGAAACAGATGATTAGCCAGCTTCTCCAGGAGCTGATAGGACGGGGTGCGCATGTCTTCTTCCAGACTGTCTCGAGGACTGGGTACCTCGCTTTGGCTTTCTAGTGTAAGGGGCTGACACATCTACAAGGGATTCACGTCCGTCGTCATCCGTTGATTCTCCAGAAGCCTTGGTACAAGATGGATTCCATTCGCCTAGTCACATCGATTCCAGAAGAAAGGCAGTAAGTGGAGGGCGGAGCTTTCCTTTGAAAAACGATTTGATTCCCCGATCACTGAACCTTGAGATCCACAGGAGGGAAGCAAGAGCTGAATAGCAGCCTGGTGGAAAAGCTGAGACAGCCGAGGACTATCAATGAATAGCTGCTAGATAATCTGTACATCCTTTTTGAGAATTGGTTTCCATAGAAGAAGCAAGATATCTAACCTTCTACAGCGGGAGATTCGATTGCTTGAATCTGACTATTCATACTAAGCTGAGTTCGAAAGATGCTTTCCATATATACTATACGAGCGAGGGCCCGAAGGCGCCCCTTCTTTGACTTTGACTGTAGCTGAGCACTCAACAAGGGAAGTGGGATAGTAACGAGCAACTGGGAAAGTGAGTATGATGAGTCATCTCAACCTTCTTCGATTCCGGCAGGGTAGGATACATCAAAAGAAGGGGAAGCAGAATCGTATCTGGCAGTGGAAATATCATAGGATCGATCACTGATTTTGCCTAGTTTGGCTTCCACTCCAGTCTCTCTTCTTCTCCTACCCAGGTGGAGGACTGATGTGAACTTCTTTCTCTAGGTCCCCGTGAATCAGTCTTCTCCAGTTGAATGATCAAATTCTTCCTGTCTGGCGCTTCGAATCTTCATACTATTTATTCACGTAGAAAGTGCCGGTGGAAAGAGAAGGAAAGAAAGTCACTCCATTGCCAAAGAGAGTGAACGAGAAGTCTAGAAATTGGGCAAAGAAAGCTATAAGTCTTGTCTGAGCGAACGAAGAAGAAATTCAGATAGGTGTCTGTCCGGGCCTCTTTGAGATCAAAGTTGTCTTCGTGCCTGTCGTGCTTCGACTCTTCAATTGACAGTTTGTCTTGCGACAGTGCAATACGACCTAGTCGCGGTCCCATTCCGGCACACTCAAGGTGGTCTTATTGAACAACAAGCAAAAGTCGAGTCAAAGTGACAAGTCAAAGTATGTGTTGACAAAACTACACGGCTATATTCGAATATGGACCAACAGAGATAAAAAGAAGTTGTCTTGTCCCTAAGCTGAGACAAATTGTCTTTCGTTCGGGGATGGATGAAAGGCTCGTGACACTCGCTCGCCGGGAATTAGCCAACAGTTGCTTTTTTTTCAACGACTCATTTAGGCCTCAGTCAGATAGATATAGAGAGTTTTGGTACGAAGATCTTTGACGAAGCCCATTTCTGAGGGAAACCCGGGTCCAGGGGAATTGGTATTTTGGACTTTCCCGGTCTTTCTTCAGACAAAAGTGGGGGCAAAAAAGACGGGAAATTGTCTCAGAGGCAGTTTCATATTGACAAAACCGCTGGTGCAAAGCAATCCTTATTAGTATCCAGACTATTGAAATGCTTTGAGAAGTAACAAGACAAAAAGAACTCAAAATTGTCTAGACTCGGACTTGACAAACTAGTCCACTCTTTTATTGGACTCGTTCACTGGCTAGATTATCAATTTCTCTTGTCTCACCTTGGAGAATAAAAAGCCCTTGTGGCGCGCGCATTGGAAAGGATGTGAAAAAGCCCTATTTTGATAGCCAAAGGAACGTATAGGCATTGACAACTATGACATAGAAAGCCAAATCAAGTTCTGTGAGCAAGTCGGGCTTGGTGGCATACATACCAATCTTCAGTGGCATACATTTCCTTTTCTTAGTACTATACCCGCCCTCACTTTCTCTTCTTGGCATTGGGAAAGAAAGGCACCCCCTTGAGACTGGATTGCCTTATATCACATTTCTTGATGCGTCACGGGAAGGCTATAAAATACCAAGAATATCAATGTGCCGATGCTCTGGGATTGGATCCAGATGAAACAAAGCATGCAACAGACTTGATATCAACTAGATCTCTATATCGCACTGTTGAATTGACAGAATCGAATGTCAGATGTCAATCAGGCAAATCCAAGTATACCTCATCTCTTGATGATATTGGCGAATCGAGTGACTCCTTACTGACCTCTGGGAAAGAACAAACTGAACACAAGCTGCGCACATCACCTACTCGGCATTCAAAAGGAAAGCTCTTTTCTGTAGACACACCTGCCTCGTTTTTGGTAGGTCATTCCCTGCGTCACTCTACTGATTTTCAAAAGTCTTCCTAGGAGATGTGTTGTCAGGCAAAGCAAGTGAGCCAACAAAGCCATAAAAAGAGGCCAGTGGTAATTGCTTATATTTCTTGACTCAGACTTTGACTGATAATCCTCATCTTCCAAGAAAGAAGTACTCTATTTCTTTCGAATCATGAATAGCTTGGCTGAGCCACACGTATGTAAGTAATAGTCAGATTTTTGACGATCCAATTTATTCTCTGGAAATGCAAAGACTGAAGCCCCACCCAGGAATACACACTGATTCCTTACTTATTAGGAAAAGGATCACAACAGAAATAGTGAGGAAGGAATGCAAATGATCAGGCAGGCGAGATGTCCGGTTGATGGTGATCGTAGTTTCTAGCTGGTCCTCTTTCAGATATATCTATTTATGTTGTCTGTTCTATTTGATGATGGTATAGCCTGATTATCTACAATGCATTATTGAGTAGTGGAATTGCTTGATCTCGTAGGCTTTTATTGATCCGTGAGATCTTATAGCCTGGTGGATCTGTATTGATCCGTCTTCTCTCTATGGCTTTCTTCAGTCAGGGAATCTTTGCAGCCTATGATAGTGTGTTATAGATCGATGCCGTCTTCTATTGCTATTTCGAGTACTTACTTTCTTTCTCTGTATTTGAGAATGAGCTATGTCTTTCTTCTGTGTAGTATATTTCACTTATCTGCTGTCTTCTGACAAGTCCGCCGCATATTTCTCTAGTCAAAGGTTTGTTAGTGGAATTTCGGGCCTGACAGGAAAGACATTGATAGCTTCAAATAATGTCTAAAAAGAACCATTGAACCTCGATATTTTCGACTTTTCTGAAACAAAGACCTGATCGAATTCCAAACCCAGAGATGAAGGCAGTTAACGGAGTGAACGACTGAGACGATACCAGTCAGAACTTTGTACGAAAATCAGTGTCAGGAGGTAAGGCCTTGTCAGTCACGAGCCATACACCGAGTGCGCCGGAGCAATAGACAGAATAACTATTAACTAACTTCCATCCCTTGATCACTTATTTGATGCGCCAGCTCTAACCCGGGCAAGAATCAAGAACTTTGGTGGCAGGTCACTTTCAAAATCAACCTCAAAAGGAAGGGTACTTTGAAAATGACCAAGACAGGGGCTTCTTCCGATTCGGAAAAAAGTCTGAAACAATGGTTTTCTTCTCCAGATTACCCTGAAGCGCATTGGGCAAAGGCTGGGAATTACTTATTCAAAGTAGTCAACCGAATCAGCCAGGTATGAAAGCGGAGGAGCTGAATCGAAGTACCTCTGTGTCAAATTGGTCGGTGAAGCTTCTTCTTGGGTCAAAGGAAAGGTCAAATGGGCCAGTAGAAGCCACAGAGAGAGAAAGAAATGTGAGCGGAAGTTGGTTTGGTCCCTACTACTTACTTCTGACTCTTCGACGCTAAGGGCAATTGGCTCACTCACCGAGGAAGTCCCACAGACGCTTTTGACGGGGAGTATCTCACTTTTTCTATCACCTATGAATATTAAGCGAAAACTAGGTATCTCTATTCAACATACGATCCAGCACGTTGTCCTATAAGCCCTCAGAGGATGGGACCCCGGTCTTCCTTTCATGGTTGTCTGCTCTCCTGCCTTGGGAAGAAAAGAGGCACTTGTCGCATAACCAGAGGAGGAAGAGTGAAATCACTCTATTTCGAATCTGGTCGGTATACTTTCCTTTGTTTTTCAGACCCGATCGCCGTGGCAATGATTTGTCAAGCTTGCCAGAATCAATCGTCCCCAGCCTACCCATGCGAAGTAGTCCTGTCAGCCCCGGCACCTATAATACAAGAAACTAGTAACTTTCTCTGATTCAAATAGATGAAATGTAGTAGTCAACCTGGCAATTCACCGGCGCAGAGCATATAGATTTTGGCAGCCTATTTTGGGGTGAGCATCCCTTGCAAAGGCAGGATGGGGCGGAAAAGGTTATTAATTCACCTAGGTAGGGAGTATGCCAAATAAGATAATTGGAATCAAGGCAATTCAAACTGGGACTCTTGCAGCAGGCATACTTGTGGATTGTCTTTCTGGCTATCAATCATCGCACACCGAATCGCTCTGCTTGGCTCAAAACCTCAATAACTGAGTCTCCGTGCCCAGGTTATGTGGTATAGGGCTTCGCCCGATTCTGATAGTGCCTGTGGGACTCTTTTTTCAGATTCTGAGTCCAGAAATGTTGCTGAGGCATCTTCAACATTTGATTCGACATGTTCATATGAAAGAAGTAAGCCAAGCAAATGAGTTGACTGAATGGACAGGATCTGAACGTGTATACAGCTTGAAGCTTCTGTTAGCGCTTGTGAGTATAGGCAAGGTTTGTGATTCTCCAAATGCCAGAGATGCAACTGCTGATTTCTTTTTTTTTTGATAGGTAATTGGCTATGACATGGCTTGATCTGACTTTCCTGACAAGATTCGATGATGAAAATGGCCCTGGGAACGATCGGTTGAGTGACGCAACTGACCAATGACGAGAGCTTCATGAAAGACCGACTCATTTCCATAACGGAAGCGTACGCAAGGGGCTAATCACGAGAAGCGAGCAGTCTCGCTTTGTTTAGCGGAACGGACCAGAGTAAGTTCAGAATCAATTGTGAGCAGGAAAGTGAGAAAAGAAAGAAGAACTCATTTTGATACAGATAGGTCCGTCTTCAGTCCACTGAGAAAGGCGCCGCAGTTGTCTAAGTAAGTATTTTGCGCTCTGCAACAAAAGAAGAGTGAGAGCGGGCGAAGTAGGAACCCCAGTTCGTGGTAGTCTACAGAGATGGGTCTGACCCACGTCTACCTCCAACTCCAAGTTGGAGTCGGTATGTACTATGATTTCATCTAGCTAAAGGCGAAGGCGCCGTATAAATAAGCGTGCTCTACTCGTCCAGGCTACTCAAAGACAATTAAGATATCTAAGGACTCAATTCCTTGGGCATCAATCTTGAATTGGTTTGATACTACGACCCAGGAATAGCCACTCCGGTTAAGCACATTCGCATCTTGGTTTTTCACTTGAAAGGGTCTTTTATAACGAGCTAATGGGGAAACTTGCTCCTTGTTATAAGTCTTTATAGTTCACGGTTTCCTGAGGCTAAGGTCCGGTCGGATGATTACTGGTTCCAAGATAGGTAGGGGTCCACCAGTCAAAAGCGCCCAGGGGATTGAGAACGTCAGCCCGGGGAGGAAGTGAATACCCATTGCTTGAAATGAGTCTAAGGTTGACTGATGGAATGTTCCCTATAACCTCATTCTTTGTGCTTTTAAGGCTATGAGTTAGTTGGCTTACCTTACTTTCTCGTCTATCTATCTACGTCATTCTTTTGAAGTGAAGCAGATGGACACAACAAGTTCACTAAAAGAGCAGTTAGGCCTTTCCATATGCCTCTACTAAAGCACTCGAGGAAGAAAGCAGACAGACGTGAACTTGAAGGCATAGCTTGAGGTGCGTTAACCGCCACTTATTGGTTCCATACTCTCAAAGTTATGGGCATTCCTTTATTAGTTCGAATTCTATGTCTTCAGCATAGTGCACGAAAGAAGAGTATGCCATCTCTGCTTTATGCTTGATAGTTCCAGTAGGTAAGCCAGTCAGCAAGCCTATTCATTCCATGCAAGCAAGCTAGTCAAGGGGCATAATAGTAATGGGCTTTCAACGAATCTCCTTCCCTGCTTTCTTCCTTCTTAGCGCGTAGTGGCTTAATTAATTTTTCAAGTCATTCCCCTTGCGGCATCATAACTTCCCTTCGGCGGCTTTCTGCCTAACCTAAAACGGGTTTACTAGTTGAATTAGGCTCATTCCTAGGTCAAAAAAGACAGACTCAAAAGCATACCTCCCTTCTCCTTTGATCCGTCTGACTCTTGACTTGATTACGTAATGAGATTCTCTTTATTACCTTAATGAAAAGATAGCTTTAGTACGAAGGCTTCTTCACAGAGGCAGATTCCATCCCAACAGTTCCCATCTTTTTTGCGTTAAGCGGGATATGGTCTATAGTGGGCAATGGCTTCCATACCAGTGAAAGTTCAAAAGCTTACTACCAGGCATGAGTCAATAGTGAACATTTGAACGAATTAGTCTTCTGGGTGGCACTCGTCTTTCTTGAAAAGGGGATGGGCGAAAACGGTTTCAGAGGCATCTAGAATGCGTTCTTTGGCATCTTAAGCACCTTGTGTATTCCTTCCAAAAGGGGAAAGGCAAGCCATCTAGCCTCAGTGGAAATAATACCCGTAATTCAGAGACCCCCTAGTTGTAGAAGTAGTGGGTTTGCTATTTTCATTTCATCCATTGGGCCTGCCATCTAGAGTTGAAGTTCCTCTTATTGCCTTGACTTTACAAGTAGAAGTCCCTTCCTGTTTGAGGATTGACTCGAGTGTGTATATCAGACTAGTGATCCAGTTCCATAGTCTAATCTTTTGATACGAAATTTCCAATATAGCCTACCAGACTGGACTTCCATCCGTCAATCAAGGCGTAGAGCAAAGGGGAACCGAACCCTGCAATGATTATAAGAGCCCAAGCGAGTCTTCTGCACTAGAGCGAGCCTGTCTCTTTCTTGCTCTTCCAAGATAGTTGAGAGTCACCAAAGAAAACGCAAAAGCCAATAGTAGAGCGACGATCTGTAACATCACCAGCATTAATACCTTACTTCAGCTTTAAGAGGTAGGGGCTGCCAAGCTTGACTAATAGAATAGGGGTAGGCAGTAATGGCAAGGTTTCCAGAAGAGTCCAGCTTTTATATATCTAAAAAGACGTTTAGCAGCGACTAAATGAGGCTCGTTGGAGGAGGTCTCATTTACAAGTCCAACAGCAAACGAAATCTCTGGGCGAGTCAGAGTCAAGTACTGGAGACCAACCACCATACATACTCCTATAGGCCGATGGATCTGATAGCAGCTCACCATCAAGAGAATAGAGCTTGGCATTAAGCTGGAATCACGCAGGGCAACCTGTGAAGCATTCCATGGCGGCTTAGAGGCATACTTCTGCTGAGTTAGATGCATACCCGGAGACCGAAAAACTTCAATCCCGGGGACCAAGATTTGTCCTTTCATATGAAACTGCTTGCCAAGATGTTTCTTCGTTTGATGAATAGCAGCAGAATCATTGCCGGTAATCTTTTTATTTTTCATTTCTTTTTTTTTGAGAATTCTCAAACTTCAATAGCAAGAATGGATGATATACCTGAGAACGCTTGACAAACAAAGAAGGCGTGATCCAGCTGAACTACTATCTAATCTGAAATTCTCAAAGCCTGTTTTAGTTGAGTCCATAGAGAGCCTTTGAAAGCTTACACAAAGAGTCAGGATGAATAGAGTTTTCATAACATAACCGGGAGCTCGACCTCTTCTTTGAGATCTCCGTGAAGTTTACGTCTAATTGGGATGAAAGTCGGGCCAGTGCTGAATGTAAGCGAGTGCGAATGGTACCATTTTGAGCAACTGGACTGAACGTGACGTCTCGGCATAATATAGACCATGCTCTTTTTTATAGCCTTGAGCAAGCAGGCGAGCTTTCTTACTACTGAGAAAAGCCTTTTGCTACAATTTGTACTTATATATCAAAAAACCATCTGACTTTTCTTTTCTCTTGTAAGCTCACCTTGACCAAAAAATGTTTTTTTCAAGTGGTGGAGATACAAGATCCCAGGTCTCATTCTTTTGAAGGGCTTCAATTTCTTCTAACATAGTTCGTTTCAAATTATCAGAAGATTTTGCTTTCTCGTAAGATAAGAGTCTGGTTCCATGATTTTGGATATTTCTTTTGAAAGACTTGTGCTCAAGTAAAAAGAGTCAGAACCATAGGATCAAAAATTTCTCAATGAGAGTGCTTCTGAGATTTTGAGAAGGAGATCAGGGGCCCTGAGACTCAGGAACTTCAGAAAATTGATTGGATACCAGCATTCACTTTGGGCGATGCTAGCCCAAAAGGATGCCGAAGGCAAAGAACACGCATTATATTACCTAAGTCGAATGATGGTTGCCGCAGAACACCGGTATAACCAGTCCAAAAGGAATGCCTCGCTCTCATGTTCGCAGCACAGAAGATGCGACATTAACTAATTGGTAACACCATATACCTGGTGTCAGGAGTCAACCTTTCAAGATCCTTGTGACCAAAGCAGGTTCACTGAACGCCCGACTCGCTAAATGGTCGAGACTACTTTCATTACATAATATTCCTACCAAAAAAAGGTTATGAAATAAAGGAAAGGCACTGGAAGATTTATTGGAAGCACATCCTCTACGGGATAACTTAAAATTGCAAGAAGAATTGCCTGACGAAGCAGTCGACTGCATTGAAGTCGCATCAAGACCCACATCAAAAGCCTGGGAGATGTATTTGAAGCCTAAAACACAGATGAGAAAGGACGTCCAACATAAGGAGTCATAATCTTCTTTATTACTCCCGAAGGGAACAGTCCCCCGCATTCCTTCACTTTGTCGGAGTCATGTTCCAACAACGTGTAAGAATACACGGCGCTGATTATTGGAATGGAACTCGCTCGTGACATCAACTGGAAGTTCGAGGTAACTCAAACTTGGTAATTAACCAAATGAACGGCGTCTATGAAGTTATAAAACCAGATCTCTTACCCTATCATACAGCAGCGAGCGAATTAGCACGCACCTTCGCATATTTCAACATTGAACATGTGCCAAGGGGGCAGAACACAAAGGCAGACGCCCTAGCCAGCCCCACTCCTCATATACCGGCAGGCAATAGCGCCGCAATAAATGATCTACTTGACACCCTACTTGAGACCTAGTTCCGATGCTTCAACTAGTCTTCTTAGCTGCTCGACATCCCATTTCCTATCTTTCGTTTCCTTTCTTTCATTCCTCATTTTATAAGAGTAGCTTAACAATACTCTACCTAGCCCCCCTCACTCCTTCTTCGTTTGGTAACTCTCGTAACTAAGCTGACTAGCCAGCCTACTGCATTTCCTCCCGAGTACTCCTTCGTTGATATACCGTCATAGGCTTCGTTACGACATTTCGTTTATATTAATGGATCCCCACTTCTTCAATACCACCCACATCTTTTCCTTCTTCTAACTTACGTCTTGACTAGAGCTTTCCTACTTCACAGAACTTCAAGGAAATCCAGCAATAATAGGCAATCCTACACTACTGAACATAAGTAAGGGGGATCAGCCCTCGCCTGTAACTACTGAACAAGCCAACTCAAACAAGCAATCCCTCTCTTCAAACTCACTCTTAGCCAAGGGAGGAATTCAATCAACAGAAGCAGGATTGAGGAGTTATTTTTTGAATGGAAAGATTGATTGGAGGAATCCTTCGAACCTTGACTCTATTCTAGAAAGACGAGCTACTAAGCCTATTTCCAAGTCTGGGAAAGTTTGTTTGCGACTAGTTTTCCACTTTGATATCCTCACTCACTGCAGAAACATTGACATAGACAAAATGGAGAATTTCCACCAACAAAGAAAATTACCTTATGGCACTTCGTGGAATTACTAAAGCCCGCTTGTCCCTCATCAGGTTCTCCGGCATTCTAGCAAGGCTTGTTTTTCATGCAAATAGCGCCGGACAGCCTGGCAATCTCATACGAGCCTTTATGATAGGTTGTACCCTAACAACTTTGCCCTTTGCGCTTGGTTTCGACTCTGATCTTTCTTCACTTGAAAATGATCTGGGCAATTCCCCTTCTCCTTGCGGGAACTCTCTTCTCTGGGGATCCCTATTCTAGACTCTTCGCTACAAAAAAACCAAGTTTTGGTAAGTTACGTAAAGATTTTATCTGACATAAGGTCAAAAAATCCATCAACGTCCTTTAAGCTCAGACTAAGGAAAGGGTATAAAGCCAAACCGATGATTAGACTGAGGGAAAGGCATCTTCTGCCAGGATATAAGACGACTGGCAATGACTCCATCGATTCCTTCCTCAGTCGCAGCAGTCACGCATTCATTTGTTGAGGCGGACCCTTGAAAGTTTTTGAATAAGCAGGGGGCATTCGCAAATACTACAAACGTAGAGCTCGTAGGGCTTTGAAAGCCAATACATTACCTACAATAGAAGTCAACATGTTAGTAAAAGAACCTGAGTCAAAAAGGTCTAAAGGATAAGCTACATATTATGAGATATAATGTAGAAAGTTTCGTTTTTTCATTTCATACGGCTCTTTCTCTTTTCTTCCCGAACCAAGAACTCATCTATCTTACCCAACGCCTATTATCCTCAAAGTAGCCTTACCGCTAGAAAAAAGGAAGCAGGAAGGAAGCGAGCGAGTCCCTATTCTCTTTGTCTTGATTGCGGCCCTTACTCTTCCAATTCCCCATATCGTTGAAAGCGGCGCAAACGTACTTGATTTTTGAAGCGCAGCATCTGGCAACCCCCTTTTTCCTATTCATGCTTTTTATCACCCCACCTCCAAGCTCCGCCCTCCATTTTTCCGCCACCTTTTCTTCTCTCTCTTTCTCGCACTTCGCGCCGAGCTCAGATCACACATCTACCCGCCGTTGCTTCCCAGCTACTCTAGTGTCAAGTCTCTATTCTCTTTCTTCTCTAACCAAATACCCTTTCCCACTTTCACCCCTCATAAAAAAATGCAAATCTCCACGAAATGTTTCAGAGAAAGAGTGAGAGAGAGAGAGGGATCAAAGAAAGGGAGATGAGTTTAGCGATAGTAGAGAGGCAGGCGCAGGCGCAGGTGCAGAGGCCGGTCGCGGGTTGTGTAGGTGTGTTGTTCTTGCATCTTTTGGATTGGAATAAGAGGCTGGCGCAGAAGACAAAGAAGCGTTTTGCGTTGCGCAGTCTCCTGCCTCCTCTTCTCAAGCGCTGTCCCAAGCCATCCTCTCCTTGTCCTCACCCTTCTCCTCTTCCCCAGCTAGTACTCCTCTTTTCCTTTCTGATTCGCTTGATTTTATCCCATTTTTTTGGACCTGAAAAATGTTCAAACTTCAAATATGCCCACAAGCTGCATAGGAAATGACTTTCACTGCCTACAAAGCAGAAAAGAATATCAAATGTAACCGTCCTTTGCACATTTCTTCTCCAAATGAGGAAGTTCAGAAGTGTGATTTTCGTGTTTCGAAGAAATTAGGAGCCAGGGGTCAGTTTGAGATTTTTCATGTTTGAGAGGAACATATGAGATATTCCTCTTTTGACAGGGAAATGTGTGATATGGCGCATTTACCTAGGTATATAAATGAGATTCTCGCTTTGATGTTTTGAGAAAATGCAATTAATGGTCCTCAAGCATCACCCACTTCCAATTTAGTCGGTTGTGCCTTGGAATTCTCTTTTTCATTCCAAAACATTTCAATTTCGTAGTCCGTACCAAATTTTCTGAGAGTCAAAATCCATGTGTATATCCTATTCAGTGCTGAAGTAGAATGAGTCATTTTGGTGGATGTCTTCCAGCTAAGAAAATGACTCATTACATGCCAAATCGACTTGGATTTCTGCCTATTTGTTTGAATGAAACATAGCAGTTAGGACAACAAATTAAGGACCTAACAGTAAATGCTTTGTACTTGAGGACCATATGTATAACTTGCTCTTTCTTTCTTTTTCTTTGAAGCCCTTTTATCCTGCAAGTAGCTCAGGGCTTCCGTCAAACTGCTGATTGGAAAATGTGATTCTTTTAGTTCATTATTTGGGACTTTGTAGGGAGAATTTGTTTTTGGTTATTTTTTGGAATTCAATTACTTTATTGCTTGCATCTATTTACTGAATTAGGGCGGGCACCCAATAGAGGCTTTGAGTGATCGTAACATACCAATAATGTGATATAATATTCAAGTTTGTGAACTAGTATGACCTATTAATTGCTTGTAGTGGAACACTACCTGGCATGTACCATACATTTGCACTTTTCAGTACCAAATAGTATGATGATCCCTGGTCAATTCTTCCCATTTACATTTCAGCTTTCGAAATTTTACCAACACTCAACTGGCTGGCAGTATTGATTTTCAGACGAGCTCAGAGAAGCCACAAATAGACTCCAGTACTCCAATGCGAGCCCCTGGGCTTGTGGCAAGGTTAATGGGTCTCGAATCGATGCCGCTTTCCAAACTAAATAAAGCCAAAAAGGATCCAAACCCACAATTCCTACCCACTGAAGATACTCAACCTAGCAAAGACATCTGCTTTGAGGGGCCTCGGCCTCAGAAACTGCAAAAGACCAGTAAGGGGTCGGGTGATTTCATCGCTAACTCTGGCTCGACGCATTTTCAAAAGTATCACCATAATAGTCCTTGTTTGTCGGCTAGAAGCCCTCGGGCTCGGCTGGTTCAGGCAGCAGCTAAGATCTTGGAGCCCGGATTCAGGCCTCAATTTGCACTTAGCCCCTTGAATTCATCTCTCAGAAATGTAGAAGAAGATTTCATGGTGGATTCTTTAGTTGAAACCCAAAGAAATCAATAGTTGCACTTTTTCAGAGAATGTAATGGAGACAATGGCGATTTCAGCGGAGTTACAAAAGGTCAACTCGGCTGATCAAACTCAAACTTTAGAGCAGACAAGGTTGTCCGACAAAGGAAGGTGCATTGAAGTTTCTAGTTAGAGGCAGAGAATTCACTCCTCGTCCGCAAAGAGCGAAGAATTTGGTTCTTTCTGGCCATAAAATGGAGAGAAATCCTCATGTACAGAGAAATACTGGCGAACAAGGCAAGGTTTCTAAGAACACACCTCTCATGCCAGTCATGAAAAGCAAAGCGGTACCGAAAACGAAGATTTATGGTGCGAACTCGAGCAAAAGAGTGACCGATAAGTCTATCGGATTGGGTTATCTTGGACCCGAGAAGAATGTTAACCACGCTCTCGACGTCTGGTACAAGCGGTAATACAATAAACACCGACGTCAGCGTCGAGCTGCAAGTGATCTCAGTAGGAAAGCAGAAGCTACGCCAATAGGTAATAGGTCTAGCAATAGAGCCTCTCCTAAAAGGGAGATGGTAAAGAAGAGAGAGAACAATAGAGCTTTGTCTCTAGTTCACGAGTTCAACCGGTTACAAAGCGCCAGGATAAAGAAATCCCATTCTTCAATCCCAAACCGTTCGATGGAATGCAACTAGATGAAATTACTACCTTTCTTCCTGCTTCAGCTAATCATTATATTATAAGGACCACTCACAAACACTAAGATTGAGAGATGAAGGGATGCCGGATCCTAGCCTTTTTTCTGAAAAAAACCAAAGTCTTATGGGTGCACAAGATGGGACGCTACTCTCAGAGCATTCCTACACAGGGGATGCCCCTTATCACAACAAGGCAGATCAAAGCGCCGGCAATGAGAATTGTTTTTGTATACGCCACAGTACGTTTCATCGCGAAAGAGAGGCTCCATAGCATTATTCATGTTAGACTGAGAATGACCAGGCTCGTGAAAGGGGAAATCGTTCCGGTTTTTTTGACCTACTCTTCCTTCTCTCTTTTCCGTTGATATATTCAAACCAGGAATGTTCCGCTTCGGAGAAATTGACAAATAAGTCAATGATGATTAAGGCTTCGTCGAAATAATAGCAAGTCGATGACACAATAGATCGTTTATTTAGTACGAGATTGCTCCCGGCGAGAAACTACGGCACGTTTCGAGCTAAACCGCTCTTTCTTTCTTCCAACCTGAAGATCTATGAAATCTGAACTTCTATAAATAGATGCATGGCTATCTCAGAGGAATGGCCATAGCTTTGATCTTGGTTATCGAAGGAGGAAATCAGACTATTATACCTTACCCACCAACATACCCCACAGAGGTGAGCACAAGTGGCATGTTCTATCTATCAAAGCAAACAAAAAGAAAGATGGGGATTCCATAATGAATGTTTATCCTTTCGAACTTGCTGGGAAAAGGCATTCCTTATCATCATCCCCATCTCGAACCGCAGAAGCAGCAGTAGACACCACAGCATCTTTGCTAGAGGAAGACCAAAAGACTCTAGTACAGCGAGATGAGCTACATGAGTTTCATTAGCTCCGCCGCGCAGCATATCAACATTCACTATACTATAGGGTGAAGAATGAATGTCTTTCCACTGCTGAATAACCTGAACTTGAGTGAGCTTCCGGGACTCTCTTTCTTCTTTCAGAGGGAATGCCGGTACCACAAAGCGACTTCTCGTAACTCACCCGTGTGGGGTTCACTCTTTCCTCTTTCTGGCGCTTGCTTCATCAATAGTGCCTGGATGACTGCTGAGCAGAAGACCGGCTTTGTTTGTGGTACTTTCCTTTGACTTCCTCGCCCTGAGCTTCAAAAAGAGGTTGAGCCTGGCAAAGCGCCAGGTATGAGATTCGTCCAAGGACCGGAAGTAGGAAATGGGCAAAGCTCTGACTTGACTAATTTGATTAGCGGGCAAAGTCACTCTCTTTTTCTCGTTGGAAGGTCGTTCGCATCCCTAAAGGTTAGATACCGGGTGTTCATGCTTCACCAGAGCAGAACTAGCGCAGCTTAGTAGCTTCGTCAAGGCCATCAGTCTCTTTTTCGAACTTCCTCCCCTCCATAGCTGACAACTATTAGAGTTGGTTAGAGTAGAGCATCAGAGGGTGAAAAATTGGTCAAATCTCTTCTTCTTTTGCTGGAATAGATCGTTCCCCATATCGCCGTTCTTGGTCTCGCTCCTGCTGCTTGACTTGCTTACTGAAGTAGCTGAGTGACCACTTTCAGAGGCCTCTACGGCTGGGCTGTACTAGTGCTTGGCTGCCGCTACTGTTAGCCAAGGATTCCACCTCGGGAAGCGAAGCGAAGTGCCAGCAAGGAGAGCCGGATCTGGCTTATCCGAAGTTCAAGGGCACCTAAAGGACAGTCTATCTATCCCACTCGAGTTTTGATGCAAGTAATATCGTATATAGAAAGAGAGATGGAATGAATTCTTTTGTCAGATCTTCGATAGAATGGATGGATTTCATAATTAGACTATATTATATGCGTCAATACTATATTATATGCGTGACGCCTTTTTTTTTTTTCATTTTGGTGACTAACGAAAAATCAATGGAATTATGGAACACATCATTTTTCAGTTTTTGATAGGGCCAAATTGTTGGTATTTCATATGCATTATTCTTTTTCTCATTTTGAGGGCAGGAAGAATGCGCCTGAGGGTTGAGACGAGAACGAGCGGAAAGGCTGGCTCTGTTTTGATACAATCAAAGACAATTGTCGAAGATCTAGGAATTGCTCCCGTTGGTCAGGATTCTCTTTTTTCCCCGGGGCTGAACAATTACAGCAGTAGGAAAGCATCTCCATCAATATGGAGAATCGGTAGAGCAACGATTCTTTTCAAAAATGGAAACGAACTTGTTCGAGTACGGAGTTTGATCATTTCTGTCGTAGTTTGAATAAGGCTAGCGAGTCTTTGACTTCGGCCTCTCCACTCCCATGCCTTTCTTAGTTGGACCAACCCAAGCTAGATTTGTATGTAAAAGTCTTTCTTCATTTGTCGAGCAAGAAGCGGACCAAAATCAAGCTTTCTTTATTGAGATTGATGGATAACCAATTCATTTTCCAATATAGTTGGGAGATTTTACCCAAGAAATGGGTACATAAAATGAAAAGATCGGAACATGGGAATATATTTGATACCAATACTGACTACCTATTCCCATTGTTGTGCTTTCTCAAATGGCATACCTATACAAGAGTTCAAGTTTTGATCGATATTTGCGGAGTAGATTATCCCTCGAGAAAACGCAGATTTGAAGTTGTCTATAATTTACTGAGTACTCGGTATAACTCACGCATTCGTGTACAAACAAGTGCAGACGAAGTAACACGAATATCTTCGGTAGTCAGTCTATTTCCATCAGCCGGCTGGTGGGAGCGAGAAGTATGGGATATGTTTGGTCTTTCTTTCATCAATCATCCGGATTTACGCCGTATATTAACAGATTATGGTTTCGAGGGTCATCCATTACGAAAAGACTTTCCTCTGAGTGGATATGTGGAAGTACGCTATGATGATCCAGAGAAACGTGTGGTTTCTGAACCCATTGAGATGACCCAAGAATTTCGCTATTTCGATTTTGCTAGTCCTTGGGAACAGCGTAGCGACGGATAATTCAGAATCCACATATATCTAGGTCTAGTCCTGGGGACAAAGAAATAGGAAATGCTCTTTTCTATATTCTTCGTTTATCTTCTTCTTTTTTGAAATAAGACGTCGGATATCATTGAATATAATAAGGAAGAAGTGTGATCTTTTTCCTTCCTTCGTCTTCAATTTCATTTGATTTTCTTTCGGTTTCATTGCGCCGCAGAAGATCAGGCTAGCTCCGCCTGAGCTTGCTTGCGCCCCACCTACCCCCCCTACGTCAACTCTTGTCTACGCTTGCTGCTCGCTCAGTTGCTTTCAGTAGAAGGTCGTTCGGGGACTCCTGATCGGAAAATGACTCGTCTGGTCTTGCACTTCACTCTATGCTCGCTGGCTCGTTCATTTACTTGCTCCTTCACTCGCTGCTTTGCCAGAAGCGACTAGTCGCCTCTTTTCCTCCCTCCGGCAAAAGATTCTGAGCCAGAAGCGACGAAGGAGGGTAGCTGGGGCCGAGGCAATGAGGGGGGAAGCTGTCTGTCTACTAAGCTTTGCCCCTTGCTTGACCAAAATGGTTATGAACTGACTCCACTTCTTTCTTCTCCCGGAACACTAGCTAATCTAATAGTGAGTTCCATCTGCTCTTCTTCACTTTTTTTCGAACCTTCTGATTCAGGAAGCCTTTTTTCGGGGGGGCATCTCCCCGGGAAGGAAGGGGAGAGTGGCCGAGTGGTCAAAAGCGGCAGACTGTAAATCTGTTGAAGGTTTTCTACGTAGGTTCGAATCCTGCCTCTCCCACTTGTTTGTTTACGACTTCAGAGAAGAGAAAGTAGGCGGAAGCCGCCGGCCAACCGAGCGAAGCTCTTTCTTTTTGGTTTTCCGAAGTTGATTGATAGAAGTTCATTCCATTGTCTCGTATGCGTGATCGAGAGGTTGTCAAAAAAAGACGATCTATAGAGATTCTCCATCTATATCCAATCCCAACGAGACGAGATATAGAAGGGCCGGCGTCGGCTTGTAGTCTCTGCAGTCGGCACACGCGCGCCCCCTCATCATGCCTCCTTGGTTCGGGACGAAGACAAGCGAGACATACGATAGACAAAGAAAGTGCCGGAGGGCGCCTTGTAGTTTTTCAGTTGCAAACTCCAGCTTCGAGGATTGATTGAGCCCTTCAGTTTTGAAGCAAGAAGTCTTGAGCTCAAAACCGCTCAAGGACAAGCAAGGGCGACGTTCGCAACCCTGGGGCAAGTTTGATTGAGGATTGGAGAGGAGGAGAGGTGGAAGAAGAAGCTCGAGAGATGGATGATCGAGTCTTTGTGCGAGCCGTATGCGGTGAGAGTCGCACGTACGGTAAGGAGGGGGGTTCGCGTCTGTCTATACGTGTAGTGTGGTGGTTGGGCCTACCCACCCTATTTGTTCCATGATCTATGGGTCTACTGGAGCTACCCACTTCGATCAATTAGCCAAGATTTTGACCGGATACGAAATCACTGGTGCTCGATCTAGTGGTATTTTGATGGGCATTCTCTTTATCGCTGTAGGATTCCTATTCAAGATCACTGCAGTTCCTTTTCGGGCGGCTGATGGACGGACGGCCCCCTATAGGTATACGTGTAGGATGGGTGGTACCGCTCAGATTGCGGCCAATCCTCCTAACTGCGCGCGGGCCGGGCTTAGAGCGCGTGAAACTCATCACTACCTCGTCAGGGCGTTGAGACCATAGCATGTTACACAAAAGCGCCGCTTTCTCTGGAGTGTTGTCACACAGCTGCCCGACTCGAAGAGCTACTCGCTCTGTAGTGTTGTCACACAAGATAAGCACTAGCCCGCCTGCTGGCCGGGCGAATCAAAGTTCTCTTCCGGTCAACTGTACACCCAGTCAAGTGCCAAAAACACAGTGGAATCACGCAAGGCACGCTGCTGGTGTGCTTCCTGCCCACGAGGAAAGAAGAGCGACAAGGTTCAGATTTGACTGTTTGCAGCATGGGAGCAGATTACCCAAAAAATCCCTGGGGAAAAAGCGCCAGATATCTCGGTAACGAAAACCATAGGAGGCTGTATTGGCGAGATCCAAGGGTTCACAGCTGCCCAAAAGAAAAACCACCTGGAAGTCCGAGGACTTATCGTACCGTACCGAACCAGCAGCCTTCGCGCCAAGCGACGACCGCCCTTGTCCCTTCCCTTTTTTTTTCCATTCAGCCTACTTCTGAGCTTTCTTCCGTCAGTCTCAGGCAAAGCTTAGCCTATCTTACCCACCCACTTGTTCGACCAAAGGGAACGAACTTCCTTTCCTTGACGGCTTGATGGATAGATTAAGTCAGCCTCACTCCTTCCTTTTTCAAAGTCAGTGACGCTTTGCTCGCGAAGATCTCAGGGGTATAGGGGGTATAGGTTCGAGCAAGCTTTCGCCTTTTTTTTTTTATCCCTTTCGCTTTAGCTGATCATACCCTTACCCTACTTTCCGGAATTGGCAGTCTTCGTCGCCCTACCCTAAGAAAGAAGTCACTATCAAACTGCTTGCCCCACTGAAGTACCCAAGGTGCGCGGAGCCCGGTTCAAATTCATATGTTTGCTACTGAAATCAGCCTCTTGACTAATATTCGGTTTCCTTTAGAATGCGCCTACGCTATGAAGCCTAATCTACTGTCGATTCAAAAGGCGACTCGTATGGGTGGGGTGTTTGTGGGAAGCTGCCTTGGGAGGAATTCCTTCTATATCAAAAAATCGTCAGTGACGAAGATCTTTCTATCAATAAATAGGAATGAGTTGTCTATATATCTCGGAACGGTCTCGTACTGCGCTCTCTCCATTTTCTGAGATGCAATTGAGAGAGAAAAAGCAGTGCAAACTATCTTCATCAAAGAAGAGAAAATCAGGAGATGCTGAAATAGCCCGATACATAGACATCTCGACGTCAAAGGATGTCGTCATTCTTACTTAGAAATCAATCTCATCTATCTCTTGTCTATCTATCTATGAATCAAGTCAACAGAATTGTGGTTTTCCCTAAGCCGCAGCTAGATTAGTTCGGATTGGATCCTTTCTGCTTCTCCCAACGAAATTCAGGCCTCGCCCCTCCCGAATGCTTCTCCAATCCTTCAGTTCTCGAGAAGAGAAGAAGATGCTGCTCCCCCTCCCTTTGTCTTTTTTCGCTTTGCTAATCTTCCCCTGCGGGCCGGCAGGCTTAGGCGGGCTGCCGCGGAAGGAAGAAAGTCGAAGAGCGTCTGAGACTGTGTCCTTTTTGAAGTGCAAGACAGGAAAGCGCTCTCGATTTACTGATATGTCATCCCTCTTCCCGCTTTTTTTTGATTGAAGGCATTAACTAGAACCCCCAATCATGTTTGAGCCTACGTTCACCCGGGGCCCCAAAAGGTTCATTCCTTCATGCCTGCCGACGTTCAGATAAGGGAATGCTTCCCTCAGGAAAGGCTCGACTTTGGGGGGGTGGCGGGATAAGGAAAACGATTTCGGAGATGGAGATGTCGATTTTTTTTTCATCGAAAACGAAGAAGGCCGAGGGGATAGCAGCCTTCCAAGTGCGCCATACTTTGCCTTCCAACAAGTTCTAATAAAGAATTCCGGCTTGGCCCGGGAAAGCGCTGGTAACAACATCAAGGAAGGGGTCCCTGTAGCTGCTGCGCCCGCCCACGGAGCAGCAGGTTCGGCATCTACTAAAAAAGAGAGAATCCACTTCAGTCAGATAACCACCTGCGGCGGCAGCGTGTGGAATGGCCGAGAGCGGACCAAATGGATATATAATCCAAGCCAAGAGTGGAGTTACGTGAACAGCCGTCTGATGGAAAAAAACTTTCACGTTCGGTTCAGAGAGCACTTTTTTCGTTGAGAAGAACTCCTTCCCTTTTGTGTTCATTCCCCAGCGGCGAATTCACAACTTTTGGGCACTATTCAATCTCTCGAGCCCCCAAGAAAACCCCCCTCTCCTTCGGACTCAATCTCTCTTTTGACTCTATATATGTGGGCACCTGATATCTATGAGGGTTCACCCACCCCGGTGACAGCATTCCTTTCTATTGCGCCGAAAATCTCGATTTTGGCAAATATGTTACGTGTTTTTCTTGTTGCTTCCTATGGAGGTACATTGCAACAAATCTTCTTTTTCTGCAGCATTGCTTCTATGATCTTAGGAGCACTGGCCGCCATGGCCCAAACGAAAGTCAAAAGACTTCTAGCTTATAGTTCGATTGGACATGTAGGTTATCTTTGTATTGGTTTCTCATGTGGAACCATAGAAGGAATTCAATCACTACTCATTGGTATATTTATTTATGCATCAATGACGATAGATGCATTCGCCATAGTTTTAGCATTACGGCAAACCCGTGTCAAATATATAGCGGATTTGGGCGCTCTAGCCAAAACGAATCCTATTTTGGCTATTACCTTCTCCATGACAATGTTTTCATACGCAGGAATACCCCCGTTAGCCGGCTTTTGTAGCAAATTTTATTTGTTCTTCGCCGCTTTGGGTTGTGGGGCTTACTTCCTAGCCTTAGTGGGAGTAGTGACTAGCGTTATAGGTTGTTGGGCGGCCGGAAGGTTGCCATGAGTCAGGTTGGGGGACCGAAGTTTTCCGTGCACCGGACACGTAGCTTACCGAATCAGTTGCGACACAGATGGGAATGCATGCTACGAAAGACAGGGTCGAGTCTGATACATCAACCTCAGACTCCATATCCTTGTACGAGTCCACAATCACTACACGAGATGAACCTGGGTTTGGTGAATGAATGGGAGTTGGCGTTAGGTGTAATAGGACCCCCAGTTACTGCGCGCGATCGTATACTGAGGTGCTCCCCGTCGGTTGTTGGAACGACGCGAGCCGGGCCGGGCCTTGATTCCATTCATCAAGATGAAGGGGCAGAGGTAACTAATTCCCATCTCATTTGGGGCGGAAAACGAATCGACATCTCGATGTGATACAGCCCTTTCCTTTTTCGTTGGGAAAGAACGGCGAAGTCCATCCGAACCGTCCAATGAAGAAATAAGAGGAGAGCAAAGCGCCAATGGCGCGCGAAGCGCATGCGGAAGCGGCGCGGAGAAAGAAGGGTGGAGGAGAAGGAGCCGAGCTCATTCCCTTCACTAGGATGTATTACCAAAGCAGTGCTTTGTTTCCTGGCCAAAGCGCCGGATTTGGGGCTGATCGCAAAAGAGATATGAATAGCGCCTCCAAAGAATCGATTTCGATTTATCCTGGCGCTTCAAAGAAGCTGAGCCCCCCCTCTCATGAAACGGCTCTGCTGCAATGGATGGCAGAGGGTCCGTAGTACCCGAAGCACTGGAGTGATCAAGTAGCCGGGAAGGGGCCCAGAAGTGCCTACTACTACACCACCACATTCAACTTGGCTCTACACATTGACAGATCTGACTCCTGTCCAGTGTCTGGCAGAACGTTGGGGGCTTCAATCCTGACTCCTTATCCCCCAGTCCAGGCTAATGGAGCCTGACTGATTAAGGGGAGAGAGTGGAGCCTATCGAAGCACTCTGGAGAGTCAGATCCTTGGTCCCTCTTCATTCTCTACAGGGGTCTCTGCCCACGGGGCAAAGATGGAAAGGATCAAAGACGGGAATCAGAACCAAGCTCGCCTTCCTTTTTTCTCATTTTGAGGGCAGGGGGATGGCGAGTGTCAAAAACAGACTAACATTTGACAGGGGTATGGGCTTCGAGACAAAGAAAGAATCATCTTGAGCTCCGCGGCCCCAATGATTATGACCGGGCCTGAATGTATGGTAAGTGATCCGAACCCGCCCGGAGCGAGCCCCCCATAGAGGCAAGTTCAGTTGGTGAGCCGTATGATGGGCGACTATCTCCTGCGGTTCGGAGAGGACTCAGCTGTTAGTTATTACCGGTCGGGGTGGACCCTTCTTGACTTTGGAAAGCCAATGAACCCAACGAGAAACGTATAATGTTTCGAGTACAAGGCGATCAATGTATAATGTTGAGAGCAAGGGAGGGACGTAGTTAGTCCCGACCAAAGACCAAACTTTTCTTCTCAAATTCACCCTTACCCTTACCCTTTCACTCTATTTTATTATATACGCTTAGTGAAAAGAATGTTTTTTGATAAACCTAGGACATGGATTCTATATGAACCAATGGATCGTGACAAGTCGTTACTACTAGCAATGACTTCCTCTTTCATTACTTCATCCTTTCCATATCCCTCTCCTTTGTTCGATCTTACTCATCAAATGGCACTCAGTTCATATCTGTAAGTTCGATCATTTACAAGGTTCAAAGAAAGGGTGGACTGAAGGTAAGCACTAATTACAACCTCTGCATTTCAGTGATTCAAAAACAAGGTCTAAGGGAATGATGGGCCTTGGTCGAAATGTCCCAAAGTCAAGTATGAAAGACCTTGATTTTTGGCAGTTCGCGAGCCAGTACTTTAGTTATTAGTGTCCTCGAAGGAAATGTTCCAATCGAATTCTCAGCTTTCTTCTCAGCCCCAGGGAGTTCACCAGGTATAGGCTCAGGGAGTTTGGAGTCCGTGTCCGTTTCCTCCTCTCTCTTCTCATGCGGGATTCAGCACAGAAGCAGTTAGCAAACACTGAAGAAGAAGCAGGGCTAGCTCCCTTCAGGGCAGTGAAACTGTAGTCAACCTGGTATGTAATAATAGATATTTAGTAGTTAAAGCTCAATAGATATTAAGGTTCTGAAAGAAGAAATGCGATGTAAAGTCAAGGTCAGATGTGTCTTTTAGCAGTCGATCTTGAATGCCTTTGTCTCACTTGAGAAAGAGAGGCGGGAAGTTGCTCAACTTGTTTTTCCGTAGTGAGCGCATATCAGTCTATAAAGTAATCGGTTGAACGCGGTCTAGGTAGAAGTTTTCCTCTTTCTGCGCTTGTGCCGGAAGTCTTTAAGACTTTTTTGATGCTAGGGAAGGGTTGAATATAATCAAGTTCAGCAGTCCAGGCGGGAGGAGTCAATCCGTAATTCCTGTAGTTCCAGAGGCAGGAAGCGCATCAACGAGTTTGCCTATCTCGGCAGTAGGGACCGAACTTCAAGCAATAGGGATCAGTGTTCAAGGCTAGGATTGTCAATATGAACAGTAAGAGGCGTACCTATCAAGCAGTTCTCACTCCAAGCAGGACTCTTCTATGGATTAGTGGGAAGGCGCAGGATAAGAGAAGATTCGTCTATCTAAGTTGCTGACGAGCCAGTACTCTTCGTGGGCAAGCAAAGTCTCAACTCGAAATCCATTTCTACAGAACGGAAAAAGGCAGGCGGGTGTTCATTTACAGTTGCTGGTGTTTGGGGATGGAAAGAAAGATGAATAGTTCGGTTGGCCTTGGCCGGAGATGGAGACACAGGTGGGTAGGTAGAGAATACCTAGAGACAACTCTCTATAAGCCCCCGGGGAAGCTCGATGCGAGTCTTTGCCTAGCCTTCTCCTCTGCTCTGACTTCGGTTGATGTGCCTTCGCCAGTTTCAATGACGACTGAAGGAAAGATCACAATTACACTAATCAAGAAAACGTCAAACATCCACTGTAATGTCTTCTTTTATAGTCTAGTCTCTTACCTCGTTGATTCTGATATCGAGACTTCACACAGTATAGAATTCTTATCTATCTGATTTTCTATTCCTTCGTTCGATTCTACTTATTCCCTGTATTACACCGGATGGATGCGAAGGACCCCAAAGCCCATTCCGGACTACTCCTCCTTGGCTCGCTTTTGACGCTCTCCACATAACCTTGTGGCCTCGCCGCCGGGGTATCATTGGGCCGACCAGCTTGCCGCATGCTACCCTCAACCACAGCTATCCATCTTGAAATAGATCCATCCCGAAGATACGATTTGGTAATATCTCAAGTACTACGGCTTCGTTAGTCGCTTGTGGTGTGAGCGAGGAAAAGAAGGCTGCTTTTTCGTAGAATCATTTCTTTGGGGAAGGAAAGTATTTCGCTCCCTCAATTGTTCACTCAAAACCTGGAAAACCAGAAACCATGGATAAGGGAGGACCAAGAGTTCCCTTACTAAAAGGAGAAGTTGTGCTCCCCATGCTTTCTACTTAAACATCATTTCTTTCCGCGCATATTGGCAATGTTGATGAAGACAGCACTATTTCAATTAGTAAACTCCTGTGAATCCTCTTGAAAATGAAGACTGATATGCATAATTCAATCCGTTATTAGGCTCTGGGATCGAAATCCCTGCCATACCATCTCTACCTTGCACTTAGGATACGGTCACTCGGGAAGGAGAAAAGAATTATCTCACTCACTCTTATCGCCTAGGAATTGCATCTCAGTAGATTAGCTAGCAGGATAGGCAAGTAAGCAAGTATTCAAGCAAGCAATTGGCTATGGAAAAAAAAGCTTATACGGGAAAGAAAAGTGATCAGTACGGGTGAGAAAGTGAAAAAGTTCGGTACGATGTGCTTCGGTACCACTGGTTCTGAGATACCTGCCTCAGAGGTTCAAGAGAACCTTCAACCGGACACTCTTTGCCCGCCCCGGCGCCCTTATTCTATTCAGGCAGTGGATTTGAACCACTAAAGTACTGAAACCATCCTTCTTTGACGATGACATAGCGTGTCACGCTTTTCTAGCTGATTGAAGCAGGGATAGCCTCCACGTAACTAACACGGCCGTCTAGGGTAGGGCATGAATAAAGTTCTTTCAAATACTGGTTCAGAATAGGGTGAATAGCCAGAATTAGCTGACTGACTCGAGGTTCTTCTCTTAGTGCCTGAGGGGCTTAATCAATTGTAGATGAATAAGTTGCCTCCCACTCTTTTTCTCTGGCTCGTTTGGACGACTATGACTATCTCACATCGGAATCAAGAGGCGAAATTCACGGCGGATTTTCCAGTATCCACAACATCAAATAAGATGCACGGTTCATTTCCAAGAAGGACTCTCATCCATCAGATCCTGAAGTTTCACCAGTGTAGTAATTCAATTCCGAAGTTCAATCGATCTCTTCGACTTTCTGGCGCTTGAAGTGAGACCTTTGCTTTTTCAACTAATTCTAGGGAAGCACCCACCCACTGACTTTCATTCTGGTAGATTGAAGCTAGGCAATTTATTTTCCACTCTCATTCCTAACAGGTTCTGCTCCAGACTTTTCTTCGGGTTAGGACACCAAGCATGCAGCTGACAAGTTCTCGTATATAATCAAAAGAAAAGAAGATGAATAGTGGACTCCGGCGCTTTGGCAATCACTGGGAATCATGAGCTTGACTATTGACCACTGCATACTGACTACTGCATACCTTGCCTCTTATCATGATCTTTCCTCCCCTCTTCGCGCACACAATGAAAATGCTCTTAACCAAAAGCCCACTTTGCGGAACAAAGCTTCTGCCTCACAAGAGTCTTGCTTCCACCTAGAATGAATCTACCTTTCCATTTGCATACGAAGAAGCTGATCACCCATATCCTTTGGAAAATCCAGTACCTTTTTTTGACTCCTGACCACAGAGAAAGCATCTGTTCACGTCACAGGGTACGTCGGAGATGTAGTAACTTTTCTTTTGTCAAGATTGGGTTGGTCTTCAGTCTACCTAGCCGCAGCTTGTGTAGCCTATGCGAAGCAAGCCTACTACAATAGGGTAAAAGATCGAAAAGAATACATGACAAGTGAGATGACCAAGTGAGGAAAGGAGTGAAGAGGTTTTCATTCATTCAAAGGAGTCGCCTGATTCTTTAGTAGGATTCGCTCAACATATCTTTGACTTGTCTGTACCTAGCGAATATGCAAATGCTGGTGAATAAGAACAAAGTGAACAGACATTGATTCCGAGATTCTGGTGAACCTTATTCATACACTCGGTATTGACAACAGTGCGGATTGAACAAAGTATGAGTCTTTCAAGCAAATCCTTATTATTTACCTAGCCCACCTGCAACTCGACTTTCTCTTCCAGTATCTGACTCGGCAAAAGAGGAAGTTCCCAGACGAGATATAAAGCGGTGGTCTGATTCCCGCGCATTACCTTTGCTCATCTGGCACTCGATTGCATACATACAAGATTTATGAATACCCCATCTCTGGCCTCTGATTCGTATGAATTCCCAGAATTGCGGCGCATTGACCTCTGGAAAGGAGATTGTGGTTGATGTCCTGCGGGGGCCGGGCAAAAGCTCTCGAACCAGACCCTCATTCGTGAACTGATACAGCTCGATACCCCGTCTCAACTGACTTTCTCATATATTGCATAAGTAACAAAGAAAAAGGATTGATTAGCCTAGTGTTCATACAAAAGCTTACTTTGAAGATTCTGAGTCAAAAAATCTCGTGTCAGAGTTGGTTTCATCCGTCGAACATCAGCCCGCCCTTGAAGAAGACTAGGTTTTGTTCATTGATTTGCCAGCAAATCGTAGTACAACAAAAAAGTATACTGAATTGAAATTGTTCACTCAACCAGTCCTGTAATCAGCTGCCAATCCTGCCTCTGGGTCTGGAAATCTTGCATATGCCCTCAGGAAAAAGATCACTTGCATTCTTTGCTAAATCGGAGGTGTCTTCCTATAGGTCAAATAGTTCACTTCCTGGATCAGAAAACATCAGATTTGATAGTTTCACGGAAATTGAAAGAGAATAATCAGCGAGTCGGTGTTGATTTCCGCCGTGTTAAGCTAATAGAATTGGTAGCATATAGCTTTCCCCTCTCTTTCCTTTTTTGATGCCAATCTTTGAGTGAACGAGTCCAATAAATAAGGATTGCTTTGCTTCATAGACATCTCGTAGATTTTTCTCAGACTGGCATTGCCTAGTAGAATGCATTTCTCAATGTATACACGGAAGGTGAAAATCAGCATCTCTGTGCCTATATCCTCTCTCCAGTGAAGAATTGCTTTCATCCGCAAAAACTGGAAGGACAAAATGCCTTGCTTGAATCAATGCAAAACCAGACATCTTGGCATAATACCTGAAATCTGGAGATTCCTCACCCAGCGATCAACTACTAACGTTTCGACCTAATGTTGGGCTGAAAAGGAAGTCCTTTGATCTCTCAATGACTCTTCTCAGACTGGTCACTTCACTTTATGGCAGGAACTGATTATATACCCGGCAGCCTTGGCCTGACCCCTTGTCATTGTCGGATACTGGCTAGCTTGATTCTCTCTCAGGACTGCCTTTCGAGCTGGCTGGCACTTGCTTACCTAAGCGGCTATGACAGTGCTTCATCTGATTCACTTCACTAACCAATAGAAAACAAAACATCCACCAATATCATATATATTGAGTTACAAGATGTCGACTTCTTGATTGACATCAGATGTATTCAAGCATTTCGCTTGACACTGATCCTGAGAAAACAGAGTGTAGCTGCGATGCCCAGTAGCTGCCCGAGACGAACTACCAGCCCCCTTCTATCCATGTGGGAAGTCAAAAAACGTCTGTTATCCACCGTATCAGCCTTCATGCATGGGCCATATCTAATCTACTGTTGGTAACTGTTGTCTCAGCCCTTCTCATCGAAAGGAAGGACTCTTCTTCACATTTCTGACCCTTTGCTTTGAACATGAGTCCTCTTACTCACATACCCGCCTCTCTTACTCACTTCAGTCAATCCGCTGGCTTACTATATCTCTTGCTTCCACTTTCGTCTTTGTCGATCGTCTTTTCCCCGGGTTCACTTCCAAAAATGGCTTTCATTACTGTTGATTTGTATACAGTCGTAGAAAAGAGATTGATCCTTCTACTAATCTCCGTAACTCCAAGCAGATTGGGAAAGAAAGCTTTGATACCAAGACGACTTCTTTGAAAGGAAGGGCTTTTCAGGTCAAAGACAGGGGTTCGATTCCCTAACGGGATAGGTACTCATTCCCACCTCAGGAAGGGCATTCTAGCCTAGGATCAAAAGAGGTGTTTTCGTACGACCGTGAAAGTTGGACTTTCCGCTTGTCAACAAACAGGGATTTCTGTCTCCTAACTAGCGAACGTAATTCACTCATCTCCGAACTATATATCGATATCTTTCTGTTTCAATAAGGTATATGAGCATGTGTGTGTGTTCCAAGTGATCGGCTTTCCTGCGGGGGAATCTCCGACTTGTTCTTGTTCCTAATAATCGGGCTGAATGTGCTAGATTGTCTGATTGATATGGCTCTTCCTGTCGGTGATATTACCACAGAAAGACCAACATTCCAAGAAATTATCTCACATAGCATTCCCAGACTTTCTCGTATCAACGGATGCAATTACCAGGATTATGTATTTCAGTAATGCCAGCTCAAAGCTTTCAGTCTCTAAGTACTACGATAAACTGATCAGAATGAATCGAATTATTTTCCCAATAAGCCTTTCTGGCGCATTGCAGAGACAGAAGCCCTCCAATCAATAGAAGGTATAGAAGAAAGACGAAATGTATGGCACAAGCAGCCAAGAAAAGTCAAGTCTTCGTGGATGGCGTATATTTCATTCGTTTTGTGGAAATATTTGAAACATTGGAAACAAAGAACGAAATAGTGCAGACGGAGAAGATCTATGCAATAGGAGTCAGAGGCGAGATAGATGACAGAAAATAGGCAAAGGAGGTATTACGCATCAGAAAATCTTGCTTCAGGTCATCCACATATTGCGTACTTGCTGGCGCTCAAGCCCTTGTTTTGGTCGAGTAAAGCTTGCACTAACCTTACCTAGCTTGAATGGTGAGCGGGTATCCCTTGCTGCTAGTAGAGACAGAAAGAGCTTGATTCTCCTTGTTTGCTGTAGGGGGGTATAGGGGGGTATGGCTACCACCAGGGATACTTGCCCTTCTTCTCGTATCGATGTTCTCAATCGCTACCGTTCCCTATGGTCGAGCTTCAGGTACGGAGTCTTTCCTTCTCAACCAATCGTCTTTCCCCGGGCATAAGCTGTCCATATGTCCGTGCTTTTGGAAAATGAAAACTTATCAACAATCAAGATCTTGCAACTCTTTCTTTTGCTCGGTCTTCACTAAGCTAATAAATGCTTTCGCCTTTCCAATGGACAAGGGGGTAGCCTAACTCCATCTGGATAAGGACGTTTAGTTTGGATCAGTCCAGCTATACTAGGAAGCATAGACCAGGGTAGGTAAGCTCACTCTTTAGGAAAGAGAAGAGAGTCAGAGGTCTTCCCTTAGGTTTGTGTTAGGTCCCAGTGGATCAGGAAAGATAGACCTGTCTGCTTTCCCTTCTGGTACCCGAGTCAGTAAGAAAGGAAGGAGGAAATGAAAAGACAGAATGAATTAATACGGAACTTGGAAATGCGCCGCTGTTTCCTACAGGGCGGAACTTGTCAATTGCTTGGTAAGTGCTCTAGCCTACATCTTTGTTCCCTTTTTTTCACAAATGCGAAAAGCCCACATTCCCTCTTCTCGCCCGCCCTCTGCGGGGCGGCCTCCCCGTCGATCTATATGAGAAAGACGACTACTCCACATTTTTCAATAAGAGAAAAAAACGAATGCACAATCCCTCTTTGTATCCAACGTGCTGTCCTTTGCCGTGTCTAACCTTTGTTTTTTCTTTCTTTCAGTGCGTTGATGAGGTTAGAAAAGGGGTCATATCTATCTCTTTCTATGCAGGCAATGGGATCGACCCGCTTAATAAATCCTAATCCCTTAGTAAAGGTCAACAAAGGAACAAGATTGAGGACCTCTCTCTCCAACTTGTGAGCTAAAGGCCAGTAGATTTGATTCCAAGGTAGGGGTTCTTTGAGCCTTAAAACAGCATGATGGATAAAATAGGCCCAGTGCTCTTTTCTTTTCTCAGACCCAACCGCGAGATTAGTTAAGCAAAAGGTCTTTTCTATAATTGAAAATACCTCTTGTTTGGATAAGTCCCACACGTCAGAGTGCAAACTGAGAAAATAGATGGAATGGGGCACTTCTTGAAGTTCTGCAAATAAGTCGTCAGAAGAATTGCCAAAAGGAAAACTCAGGCTTTCAAAGCTAGTATCCATTTCACAGAAGTGGGTGGTCTCAGCCTTCGCCAATATGTTTTTGATCTCATTCAGTATTTTTGTTTCTTCATCATCATTTTTCGAATTCAAATAGAATGTACCCTTATAAAACCGAATATTCAATGGACAAAGTAAAAAAGTAGAACCTATGACAGCGCTCCTCCGAATTGTGCGCTGGGCAAAAAAAGTGACTCAAACTCTCATGATAAAGAAAGTCTTCTTCTCTTTTGATCTTCTCGACTGGATCTCTATATGACTGAAGGAAAGGAATGTAGGACGAAGAAAAAAGGAGACGGCAGTCATTGGACGGAACTTCTTCTCAAAAAGATTCGCGCAAATTCTCATTGGATCTTGGTTGTTCACAATTTCGTAATATTGACTACAGAAATTCATTGTACCTCGCGAAAGTCTATACTATAGGAGAGGACCTCGTCAGGTATGGGGTCAAATCCCCTGACTATTTCCAATTCAAGGAAAGAGTGTTCTCACGAATTGGGGTGAGCACTCTTCCGCATAGCCCGTACAACAACCTGAACCGCACAAGCCTGGGCTGGGCCTACCCCCATCCCGAGAGGAGCCGTATGAGGCGGAAACTCCACGTACGGTTTTGAAGCCGAGCCTTTACAGCAATGGGGCTTAGGGACCGATATGATGATTGGTTTAGGTAGGGCGGCCGTATAGTTGAAGTGAGCACCTGTAGGGATGAGTGCGTGAGAGCACAGTACAAAAACGCATGGGACTCACCCTTTCCTCGGGAATGGAGAAGGGAAACATAGCATGTCACATGAGCAAGGCGAGGATACGATTTCCTACTTAGAGAGGGACGACTCGCGAGCCGGGCTTTGGAGATGAGGCCTTTTGGCGAAGCCAAGTCCATTTCGGGCCACCAAACCCTGCAACTGAAGGACCGAGGAAGTTTTCACACTCCCTGCCTTCCAACGGTGCCTAGAGGACGGGCCAGACGCAGCAGAGCGACGGGAGCGGATTACCCACTTCAGGGGGACAGGAGACGGCCATCTCCAGGCACATCACGACCTACAGGCAAGACCGGCGAGACCCGGGAAGAAAACCCGATTGGGAGTCAGAGGATCCATAGTACCTGCAGCCTAACGCACTTCTTCTTCATCTTTTTGTGGATAAGGGATCTCTTTTCTGCAAGGGGAAGCAATCAGCGGAGCAGATTTGACTCGACACAACCTAACGATACATCCAATACCAATGATCTCGTGACTCGAATTTGATTGAGAGTTGAATCACTCCAAATCGCATTCATCCTCAATGACGTGAATCAAAAAAAAGCAAATCGATCTGATGGCTTCTATGCTCAGCTGGGAATTTCCCCACCCAATAGAATGAAAGAAAGAAATAGGGCGGGCAAGGTCTTGATATCCCTCGAGCAAGTTTATAGGAATTAGGTAGAGTAATATGCGCGGGCCAGGCATCAAAGAAGCTCTTTATTCATCTGAGCTCGAAATATCAACAAAAGAGATCTAGGCGTCGACGAAATCCCACTTTCTTGATTACCTTCCTCCGACTTTCATCCAGATTGCTGCCCACCTGACGCGAACAAATGGGATTATGATGACTCAGGAATCTCCTCCGTAGCACTACTATGCACTCTGTTTCACGGTTAACTGGGAATTTCACTCTAATTATTGAAGAATTTTTCATTTCTTTCATTAAGTCTTTCTCGCTCATCTTTCTCATAGCCCGGCGTCTGAGAGCTAGGAGCGAACGGTCACCTCCCTAGCCCAGCCCGAGTCAAGAATCAAGTTCATACCACCTCGAACCTTGATTGCTTCAAGCATGTAGAGAGTACGCTGAATACTGACTTTTCAATCTGATCTGTCTTTTTTCGTAGTTCATGATCATCGGTAATTTCCAGAAATGTTCATTTCCAAATATCAACCTTGTCATGGGATTTCTTGAGCATGACAGCAACCACGTATCAGAAGAGCAGATGAGCTATAAATATCTGACGACTTGCATCACGAGCGTGCATCCCAATGCAAATCGGCTCCCCGCGAGAAAAGGCCCTTTGCAGGGTAAAAGAAAGGGAGATCAACATCAAGGATGAGGGAAGTGCGGTAGGGTCTTCGAACTCAAGGAACTGCAAAAGGGAACCGCTAATTGCTTGATCTGCGGCTCTTGCCTCTGCATTTGGATTTGTGCGCGGAATAGTCTTCGCAAAGGACATATCAGAGACAAGTGTTGGATTCCCAAACGCAAAAGAAGTGGAGTCAATAGTTGGATGGGAATCTTTGTTGTGGTTGATGAGCGGAAGAATGAACAAGGAAGAAAGAATGTGAAGTGCTGCAGGGGCTCACCCATATCCCGACATCTTCATCTAGCGAGTACTTCTATTATCAGGCTGAAACCACCGGTGCTACGAGAAAGAAAGAAAAGACTGCCTTGCCTCTGAAGCTAGTATATTTTCTACCTCCCAATGATGTTCCCGGGAAGAGAAAACGCAAGCCAAACTCTTTGTGAGTAGGAACATAATCAAGAGGGTCTATAGGTCGGGATAGAGAAAGACCTGCTCATAGTCAAGAGGGTCTTGCTCGGGAGATAGAAAGATCTGCTCATAGTCAAGAGGGTCACAAAGTCTAAGTACCTGCTGTTATATCTCTTTCTCTCTGTCAGTCTTCTTCTTTTGATCTGGCACTTCTAAGCATCCATCTGATTAATAAAGCAAGCACCTCCTATTCTTGATTCCATGTTTTAAGGTCTGATATCTGAGGTCTCCGGTACTTGATTGAAGTGAAGTGAAGGACTCTCCTCATTGAAAAGTACCATTTGATAAAGCACTTGCTGAAGAAGGAATAGGAAAAGTACAAGGAAGTTGAACTCCTCACTCTGGATGTCTATCTAATTAGTCTGTAGATTCCTCCCTTCCTTGTTCTACTTGTCAACTCAAAAGAAGAAGAGGCCTCTTCATTGCTAGTCTTTACAGCCCCCTTGGAAAGGCTGTCATCTATCCAAGTCTCACTCTCCTTCCCCTGGCCCCATCTCACTGCCGAGCTCTTGATGGAGTTATATTCACTCTGTAGAACTCTCTTCGACTTACTCTTGAATCGAAAAAGTACCTCCTTATATTTCTCTGTTACATGGAAGTTTTCATTGAGTCCAAAATCCTTTGATTGATCTGTCACATGGAAGTCTTCAATGACTTTTCTGGTATTTGGTAGGAAGCCTCTGTCCATGTATACCCGCTTCTAGTTCATTTCGTTTTGAAGAAGGATGCCTTCCACTTTTCCTAACAGGTCCAGTCTCATGCCTTACAGCTACCGCAATACCTAAAGATCTGACTTCATTATCTCAGAGGACAGAGGCAAATTGACGCACGCAGACTGCCGGATTTATTTTTTATGGGGAGCTTTTACTTTCATTTGATGAGCGAACGGAAGAAACATATACGGCTGGAGCCAAAGAAGTGACAATTCAGTACTCCTCCTATGGTTCGGCGGGTAGATGAGCTACTCTAGGGGAAAGATTGACTTCGATTAACTCGAATTCCACTCTCCAACCCAGAAGCTGCTTTGCTGCCTATTTCTCCGGTTCCACGCTGCACAGATCCCATATCTTAACAGGTTCGTCAACCTCACTTTGTTTTCATCACTTTCACTGCCTCTTCCCTTGCCATAGATAGTACTCGTGTCGGGTTGTTTGATGTCACGATCTCGACTTTATGACCACAGTCTAGGAACGATTGGAACCTTGTCTCCTATCTGATCGCCTTTTCTTTTCACGTTCAATGGTGCCTATACTGACTGAACTCACTTGCTTTCGTCATGAGGCTTTCCTTCTAAGAGTTCGTACCACTCATCAGAGTCCGCTTTGTGAGAAAGAGTAGCTAAGTCGTCGCTTCGTCGATCAGGTCAGTCGTCGCTTGAGTTCAAGAGTTGGCTAGTCAAGTCAACCCTTTCTTATGGAGTGAGTCAATCAGAAGGAATCTGTCCTTCCCTTCGCTAGTTAAGAACGGGTAAGCTCGCGCCGTGCCTTATATATCTTGGGGGCAGGTACGCAACTTATAAGGCGGAAAGGTGGTGCGTTTGGTTTGATGCTTACTTCCTTCTGATTAAGGATACATGGGTTTGCGTTTAGAACGGTGAGATACGCAACTTCCAGAAAGCAAGAAAGGCAGGAGTGGGGACTGGAGCAAGAACATCGGTCGGGACATTATGAGAGCAGCAAGCTATGAGTCGGAACATTAATAGTATCTTGGTCCTCTTCCTCGTAACTAAGTGACTTGGGAGGTTTGACCTGCGAGGTACTGGCTTTGGCTTGCTTGCTTCGGATTCCGGATTTCTTTCACTTGGTACAGAGGCCTAGGGCAGCTATGCATTCAATCAAGAAGGAAGTCGGTCGAGTTCAGTCAGTCAGTTCGCTAGTCCTCTAGTAGTCGGTTCCAAATGTAGAATTGTTTGGGTGAAGTTAGAAAGGTATGACATTGAGAGTCCAAAAGCGATCTTAGTAGAATGTTTTTCTCCCCCACTCACTGGATAGGTACCCCCAGTCGTACGAAGGAATAGGAAGAGAAGAATGAAATCAAAGAAGAAGAAAGAGAAGTGAGAGGGTTAGCAGTTTTGTCCACTCTCTATTTACCAGCTCCCTAATAAGCTGTTCATTACTGCTCCAGTGACAAGTCGATTACGAAGATTAGATTAGGCAGATGAATGATGGGACCAATATAAGAGATGACTGACTATTGGAGTGATTTCGGTGTTGATATTGGAGAATGTTTGACTATGTCTTCCTTATACTTCTTCATTCTACTAGCTCTTAGTATGCCTGTCACTTTCTTAGACTTCTTAGGGACTCCTTGAAAAGCAAGTATCACCTCTTTCTTATCCTTTATAGGTCTATGTATGTATTCCACGTCCTGATACTTCTTATTATCCGGATAGGCGGTGTATTGAAAAGCATTGAGAGTAAGTAAGAGGGAGGAAGTCAGCATTGATAGTAAATAAGTAAGAGGAAGCATTGGTTGAATAGTAAGAGGACGCATTGATAGTAAGTAACTGTCGGCCTTGCCTTGATAGCTGTAAGCATTGATATTTCAATAACTGGGGTGAAATGTAGAAGTTGAACTCCCTTCCACTTAATAAGATAAATAGGCACCTGTTGAAAAGGAGCACTTTCCGTCCTCAGTCTTGAACTAGCTAGGAAGCCTCTGTCCATGTATACCCGATTCGTATTATTTTCGTGGATAGCTAACTAAAGTCAACTCCACTCCTTTGCCCTTGTTCTGGGCTTTCGACCTCATTAACTCCACTGGCTTCCACTTCTTCTGATCTTTCTACCTCACTAAGTCAACTGCAAAAGGAGAAGTTTCACTCTGTTGAATGAGCCTACCAAGTGCGCCGGGTCGAAGACGAGAAAGAAAGGAAGGTGACGAAGTCAAGGGGCTACACAATCCTATGGATTGGAATCTTGATCAGAACTCACCTCAGGTCGAAAAGAAGGATGCAGACATGTTGCAACCCTTATACATCAACCAAGCTCCTCTAACGAGCACTGCTGCCATGCGTGAGATGATATACCACATTGCTGCCATGCAACCTGTGCATATTGACCCAGAGGTGGTGAAAGCACCTAAGAGAAGGCATAGTAGAAAAAGATCCATCCACAGAGCGTGGTCAGCATTGGATTAGTGAGCGGTGTGCCTTCATAGAAAAAAAGAGGATATAGATCTTTCTTTCGTAGAGAATGAATGGTGGATAGGCCAACATGGAAATGAATAGTACCTTGCTTGCCCCGGCGTATTTGATTCGAGAAAATAGCAGACATAATGACACTTTTTCCGGGCAGACAGAAAAGAAAGAATCAAAAGCAGAACCAGGATAATATGCAGTACCAATGCCGAGTCTTCCTCTTTGGTTAATAAAGTCTTTATGCACTATTGATTGAGTAGATAATCAATGTTGGGCGCATTTCTTGAGTATCTCGGCCAATTTCTTCATTTCATTCTCTTTTGATCCTCGCCAAATTACCCCACACAAGCTTGTGATGTGTACTTACCTGCTTCCCTGACTGTCAATACCTTACCTAGCCTATTGGTTGTATTTCCCTAAGTAGACGGGCCCTCATTTCAAAAAATCCTAACTCACCTACCGAGACAATCAGTCAACCCCCATTTGCTAAGTAAATTGGTTCACCATCCTCAAAATTCTTGTCTCACCTATCGGAACTTTCAGTCAACTGTGATTTCCCTAAGTAGACGGGTTTTCTTTCTGAAAAATCTTGTCTCTCCTACCGGGACTTTCACTGTTTGTCTTGTCAACCCGCCCTTTCTTTGAACCTTGTATATACTGCCTTTTTACTGAGTGCCGATTTTTTGATCTCCTTTTCTCAAAAGTTCCTTCTTCGGTTCCTTTAAAACCGGAATCCAATTATGATCCTCTGCTTCTTTAAAGTACCGTATCCTAATGTTGCCCGATTTACTTGTCTGAAGTTGCTTGACCTTATTGAAGATTTGCTTTTTCAATATGTATTTATGGATTACAATTTGGTGTCTTTCTTTAAGACTCAACAAGTTTCTTTTCCTTCTTATTCGGATGAAGCGCAAAGACTGCTTGAGGAAAAAGTGAACTGCGAAGTGCAACACGTTATTGAAATTGGCTCTATGTTGAATTGCATATGAGGCCTTGCCAGATACCTTTTCTACGAGTGACTCACAAAAGGAAGAGAAGGAGGCCTTTATTGGTTTTCTCTTTATGAGATTCTTGAAAGATAGATCCAATTTCCAGCGCTTTTTCGGTATTCCAATCTGAAAATCCCCAGTTTGATTGAGAGTTACCGGCAAACCAAGAATCATAAGTTCCTTTGTCGTTGGACCAATGGAAGAGATGACTTCGCTATCGGGCCTGATCATTTGGGAGAAAGTGTACCTCATCTTAAACCTCTTGAGATTTGACCAGAAAATCCGAAGAAAGAGATCATCCCTTGAGCGTTTCTCAGTCCATTCCTTTTGGTCATTCAATTTCGGGAAACCAAAAACCAAGTCGTCGGCATATCTAAGCCAGTAGTAAAAGCGCACAGGGGGTTCCTTACCCCCTGACATGTCCAGTAAAGACTTCCTTTCCGTCTGTTCATCGAAGGAGCGGAGAAAGAAATTGAGGAGTATAGGAGATATGGGGCTCCCTTGAGTCAGACCCGCGCCGGTATTACATTCCTTGCCTGTACTATCATGAATTATAGGAGTGAGTAATAATTGTTGAATCAAATCGACTAGTCTCCACCTGAAAGGACCGAACTGCTTCCTTAGAGTTGTAAACAACAGGTTCCGGTCTACGCAATCGAAGCACTTTACCAAGTCGCATTGTATTATTCGGTCAAGCGCTGGCCATGTAGTCATTTCATTAAAGAAGGAATGAGGGCCTCTCGACATATGAAAGCCGTGGCTGTGATGACTAGGGCTATTATCAAGATCCCCTAATACCTCGAGCATTCCAGCAAATATTAGAGCATCTTGGTTACACGGGGCGGTAATAGGTCGAGTGACTCCTGGTCCCTTATGAGGTTTTGGGATGTCCCAGCGGTGCATCTTACCAAAACAATAGGTGCCATTCCCTATTTGTTGAAGAATTTGATTCACTTCCTCTTCTGAGTAAAAGCTGGAAAAGGGTTCTTCTCTACTCAGTATGCGGATATAGCTACAGAGATCCTGGAGAGCTATGTCTTTCAGGCAAGTTCCGCCTTCTTCATAGAACTCTGGATACCTATTTGCCGGGTAGTCCCGGAAAATAAGCTCTTTTTCTTTAAGAAAAATCCCCTCCTTAGCCAAAAGAGTATATAGGTCCGTGGGCCTTCTGACCAAGCCTATTTTAGGCCTTTTTTGCCTATAAATCTTCCTTTTTTTCAAACGAGTATTGGATCCCACCTTCGGTGATGTTATTCCAAATAGAATCTCTCTCGTCACAATTTGTTTGATTCTCTTCTTCATCTTAGATCAGGTTAGCACCTTCACCCCAGCAAGCCCTTTCACACCTATACTCTACTTCGAGTTCCTCCAATGGGTATTCTCAAGCAGGTTAACAAAGCCTCTTTCTTGACAGCACAAATGATTCCTTTGTGATTAATGCCTGGAATCGAACCAGTTCAAGAGCCGAAGCCCTAGCCCAAACCATGGGCCCCGTGCATTAATCGTTCTCCGCCGCTTTTTTGTCTCCTGAGGGCCCTTCACTCTCTCACTCTAACATTATGTCATTTGTCTTCCGATATAGCACCTCGACTCAAGTCCTCGGGGGGGCAAGAGTGTTGGATGAGTCGAGTTAATTAAATAGAAAAAGAGAAATGTGCACAATGGTCGAGTCGTGTTAGCATTTCAGGAGTGGTTGGAGATCGTTGTCGAATAGTTTAGTTTAGTTACGAGTCCTTCTTATATATTAGTAGGACACCCTATTGCTGTGGCTGTCTGGTCCTCCTTGGATTTTGATCATTTAGTTCTTTTTTTACTGCTTCTTTCTCCCTATCTGATTCCTTACCATATGGGGGTCACCAAATTGAGTCGGACTTACTTTCCGCTCCAGACAAGGAGTCAGACTTCCCTCTCTCTCATTAGCTTCCTCTAATAAGTGGTTTCAGATACGGGTCTGCAGATGTTGACTTATGATCTCCAACTCTTCCCCTCTCTAACGAGGCTAGGAATGGAGGTGCCCAGTTTATGAGCTGACCTTAGACTCGGGCCTTAATACTGTTGGATCCTAACAGGCTTACAGTGATCCATACCCGGACTAGGCTCGTCACTAACTATCTAACTATCTATGCTCCCTTTCACGACTAAACCTGCCTCTATAGTCGCAAGTCCCCGTTTTCCTGTTTATTGGATGGACAGAATATCGGAAGCACCAATACGAAGCCGAGCTTTAAGCGTCGACTGATTCTTTTTCAGGGAATCCCATAGGTTTTAGCTGGTCGGTAGTCGCAAAAGGCTCTCTCTGAAGCTCTTACCTTTGAAAGGCGTTTGTGGTGGGAATCGATCTAAGCCGTAAGGCCCGGATCGCACACACAAACGACAGTGGACGTGTTGTCCAATCAGGGTGACGGGAAGAGAAAGGGACCGTCTTTTTGCTAGCCGACTGATTCTCCGGCTAGGGTTGTGTTCTTAGTTGGTCAATTCGAGTGTCTTCCTGACTCAGCGCCTACTTATCTTTCGCAACCTACACAGACAAGAAGAGGTTTTGTCAAGAGGGACCATGACTAAGATTCAACCAAACAACAAGAATTCGAAGTGCTCAATTGTGTATGTTCGAATTTGAGTTGTATTTTTTTGTTCTTTTGTGGTGCGATCTTCTTACCATAAATCCTTTTTTTGTTGTGATTTTCCTTCCTTTATTCCCTTTTCCCTTTTGAGCTCGAGTAGATCAGTTTATATTAATTAGGTTAGAGTTAGTTTCAGTACACTTCGGTATGTTCTAATATAACAGTGTTATTTATTCATGTTTATTTAGCTATACTAGAGAAGTAGAAATTGGATAAAAATACACCCCCACCCACACTGACACTTTAGGGAATTTAATTAGAGCTTTTTTTCCCACTTGCCTACTACACTTCGTACCATGTGTTTCTCAGATTACCTGCTATTAAGCAGCTCCCGGAAAAGTCAACCTCGACCTTCCACAGCGGAAAGGCGCCCGAACAGGTCAGAATATACACAGCTGCTAGGTGCCTGTGATAATATACATTCCTGATGGATTCACATCCTGGTACAAGGGACGGGACACATCAAAACACACAAACCACAAGACAAGGCAAGAATCAAACACACAACACACATATGTTCTTTTTAGCAGCGCTCATACATACACCTTAAACACCACACCATCTTAGCTCAGTTATTTACTTTGAACTAGGCAACCGGAGCTTAGGGAGAGTTCTATGATCACACCATCTCAGCTCAGTTTTGTTATTATAACTAGGGAACCGTAGCTTCGGTAAGGTAAGTAAGCCACTATAGGAATAGGCCTTTGTTGTTATACGGGGATAGGCCCGATAGTAGGTTGAGGTCAAGTAGGTCAACAAGTAGGTGTGATAGATAGCCAAGGTCAAAACATATATTCTTTTCTGTCAGGATTCACTGCGGAAGAGGAGTACTGCTTCACTCACAGGGACATCATCGAGAAGAAGAAGCCAAGATTACTCTCGAATAAAGAAGGAAAGAGGGTTTTGACTCAAATGGATCGTTGAAAGACTGAGTCTAGGACTTGGTTGGTTGAAGACTTGCGGGGGAAATAACTATGCGGGAGGAAGTAGCTCCAGATAATGAGCAGTAGGAGGAAAGTAAAGTATTGGAGCAAGAGGGGAGAAAGATTTCGACTAACTAAACTGCAGGGGCCTATGAGAGTTCAAGCCTTCTTTTCAATTCTATACAGGGAATTCAGTTGTGAGAGAGCTCGGTCTTTTACTTATTAGAAATTAGAAGCTACAGCAAAAGGGGTTCACTCCACTCAGGCTATCCCGACTCGACTGCAAGAATGAAAGAGTCAATCTATGTTAGTCAAGGCGCTCGCTCTGCCACAAAGGGAGGAACTGGCTAAATAGCGCCACAAGAAAAGAGATGTTTCCAATTCAACCATAGATGTCCACTTCATACTTAGAGTATTCGATTTCGGCTTGCTTGGGTTCATTAAAGGCATCTGAATGAATATCTATTCAAGATAGAAATCAATCAGCTCCTAATTAGGTCCCCCAAGGCGAGCGAAGTGACGTTTTTCTTTCTATCTTTTTCTCTTCCTCCGGTCAGAAACGAAAAAGATTTATAGAACCGGATGCATAACAAGACAGGAAAGAAGAGTAATGGTGCCTGCGCGCAAACAATCTGAGAACTGAGCTCGTCTTTCATACATGCCTTCCTACGCTCTAAGCCCATATCTAAGATGCATGCCATGCCCATTGGAATAGCCCATCACCAGGAAGCCTTTTATCCATTTAGCGCAGTTCCCCTTTCCCTCTCTTCTTATATCAACTGAACATCCTAAACACCAAAAGGAAGGGAGAAGCGAACTCGACCGAAGGGATCAAACTTGACTTGAAAGGAGAAAAAAGCTTGAGTTATTACTTCCTTAGAAGCAGGACTTAGCTTTTCTCGACAACCAATGGAAAATAGGCAGGTTGGTATAGCCAACTCGGCTGTAAAGGAAGTACCCAATCAAGCTCCAGCCCTAACGGAGAAAAGAAAGAAGTCAGATAACTTCGGATGTAAATGCACATCAAAAACTTATCTATCTATGACTTTCTTGGGCAATGAAATCAGGAAGAACTGAACCAAGTCGCAGATTGCATTATAGATAGGTTATATATATAAAAAACAAAGTCATTTTATGGCGAGGAATAGCGTCGTTTGCATCAAAATATGTATGATTTTGGAGTTCATTAGTTGGAGTCAGCTTCATTTCCTAGCAAATCACAAATCATTGAAGAAAATGAGATCATTCAGTTGGAAGATCTTCGTATTGGCATCATAGCTCTTCAACCAATACTTGCCCTATCCTGGATGTTTTCTGGCGCTTTCATAGTTGAAATCTAGAGAAATGGATGTAGTTCTTCGTTTCAATTTGATGGACTGCCACTTGGCTTTATCTTTTCCTTGCTCAACCGAGTCAAAGCTTTTTTCAGATTTGTCTGCTGGCACCAAAAAGAACTCCGATAGGTAGGTCGGTCAAAGGCATGGGTAGTTGACTGAAAGTGGGCCAGGCGAGCGATTTCACCCGGACCTTCTTCTTTGACTCTGTCTGCTAGAGAAACTCGGCCACCCATCAACATCCAATAAGGTCTAATTGGAAGATTGAATTCGTTAGCAAAGACAGGTTGCAAATTTCGTAGGTGCAACGAGTGAATGAAGGAGCCTATAAAGCCGTCGACCAAAGCGAAGCACCGATCAACATCAAAGGTACGTGGCTTCCTTCCTTTGTCCGGCACTTAGCCATTGATGTTGATGTCAAAGTGCAATGGAATGAAAAGAACATGATCATTGAATTCCTATTGTCAGATGATTGCAAGATAAACAATAGCACTTTAGTCTGCATAGTTGGTGAGAGCGGCATCGGCAAGACCAGTATGGTTCATCTTGGTTCCAATGAAGAAAGAGTCTCAGATGCCTTTGATGCTCGTATATTCATATCCATGCCCGAGAAGTCTGATGAAAGGAGACGTTAGAAGGAACTAATTGAGTCTGCTACAAGCTTGCCTTGTCCCGTGAAAGAACCAGATTGACTTGAGGATTTGTTGATGGATGAAAACAAAGGTACGAAAGTTTTTTTTATTGGATGATGCTGAGAATGAGAACCCAAGTTTCTGGACTAGTGTAGTGACTCTACTAAACCATGGTTCCTGAGGAAGTGTACTGCTTTTCACTCCTAAGAGTCAGGCTGTAGCTGAGGTCACTGGTGCAATGCAAACAACTCATTTTGTTCCAAACCTTTATCTGAATATTATTGTTGGCTAATTTTCTGGCGACATGCATTTACTGGTCTCAGTCAAAATGCCTATACTTATTTAGTAGAGACCGGCAAGCAACTTGTTTCAAAGTGCCGGCACAACCCCCTCTGTATAGAGGTTCTCGCGGGACTTCTTGTGCGTTCAAAAAAGAAAGAATCTTGGGTTGAAATTGGAAAAACTGATCTGTGGGATATGGATGGATTTGATGGGGAACCATTGCCAGCTCTAAGAGTGGTGAGATGAACTTATGCCAAACAACCTAAAGAAGTGCCTCCATTATTGTTCCTTGTTTCCAAAGGATTATGTCTTTGTGAAACGGCAGATTGTTCGTATGTGGATGTCACAAGGTTGAATAATCCCTGTGGAAGGAAGAGGGGTAAGTAAGTATAGAAGGTAAGGAAAGGGAGTGGGTTAAGAAGGTCGAAACGTAGTTAGAGAGAGAGACGTAGTTAGGCGAGACCTCTAGGCTCGGAACATAATGACTTCCTCGCTGGATCGAAACTACTAATGTTTCTCTCGAAAAAAGCGAGACTCGTTTATATGCTCGGAACATAAGCCCTTCCTCGCTCCTTTCGACCACAAACTAAACTCCTTGGGTCAAAAGCATCTCCCCTATATTGAGATGCCATCCCAGACTGCTTTGCTAACTCCTCCGATGAGGCCCTAGCATTCGTTTCCGCTCCCAGAACATCCTGAGACGGCTTTTGCTTCAGTTTCTTATCCATTCGTGTTTTGTGATCCTTACTCTCTAAATGCTGGAATTGGCCAGTTTTTATACAATAAGCTCTTGCCTCTTTTCCCTACCCGGTGCATGCGAAACACAGGAGTAATGTTGGGCCTACAGTCTCGTTCTTTCGCACTTCTGCAATTCCATTTGTTGAGTAATGCCCTGTCCTTACTTAGTTTAGCCAGAAGTTCGTGTTCAGGTCTCCAAGAGAATCGAATGAATTTCCAGCTGACTTGCGAGACGGCCGCTCAGTTCCTGTTAGAATCTCTCTTTTAGTTCTATAGGCTCGTACTCCGACGATGAATCTGGCGAAGCCTCCCGAACCACTGATTTCTTTTTCCGGTTCTGAGTCGTTGGCTTCCCCATCCGTATCAAAGCCTGCCTCGGACTAGTCATTGTTTTCCGCTCCTCAGGTTCCTCGCCCTAGCGAGTTGGTTGAGAAAACCCTGTCCCCTATTCCTTTTTCCGCTTCTGAGGTCAACATGAAAAATCCGTAACCCGACTTCAAGGCTGAAGCTTTTTCATCGTCTACCTCTGGTTCAGATATCGGAGTTCCAATTGCGTCCCCTTAAGAAGACTCTGAGGCCGGGGGCTGTTTGTTATAAAGTCTGCTTCTCCGAGGGGTTACGCACGAACTTCTTCCCCAGTTATTAAGTTACAGATTTGGAAGTTTGTCACACAGGGGTGAAAAAAGAGTCGACGGATACTTCTTCAAGGCAGTTGGTTGGCCCAAAGGTTGAATTCAACCGCTTCAGAGACTAGGAATTCTTTTGTTGGGAGCCGTGGGAGCTTATGGTAATAATGACTTTGGGCGGATTTCAGAGTGCGATTCTTCGCTTGGGGTAGATGAGCGGTGGGATGAAACTTGAACTGACTCATCGCCTTCAAGTGAATCAGGGACAGAACCTATAGGAAGGAAATTCCACTTCTAAATAGAGGTTGATCATAATTTAGTGCACTACGGAACTTCTTCTTTGCTTGGGTAGACAGGATTTTGGAATAAGAGGCAGATGATGCCGAGTCCTGAAATGAAATTCAAGACCGTATTAGTCTTCAGATGTACGAACTTTTCTTTTTCTACTAATTGGTACTGTTCTTAAGCGAGTGTACCAGCCTTTCAAGTGGAGAGATTTTCGTACTCGACCAGGGATGAAGTGAGCAAGAGCTTCTTTTTTTGAAGCTTCTGAAAAAAGAAATTCGCACTCCTCTTCCTCCAACAGAATCAATGGCATCGGATCTAACTCAACGAACGACCTTTCCGACGACGCCTACCACTTCGTGGGCTTCTATCCCCCTGGTACAAAAGATCTATCAAGAGTGAAAATCTGCCATCACATTATTATATATATTCTTTCGATATTCGTTTACCTGCTTCTGGAACAAGATCGGACTGGCGACTCTTGTAAGTCACAGAAGTGTCCGGCGAATCAAGAAAGTACTATATCTCTTCTTTTCTGAAAAGAGACCTCGCCTGCCTGCGACTTCTAACTGCGATAGTGTAGCGCTTGATATTTCACTTTCGGAACGAATCCAACGATCCGAAGAAAGACATCTACACTCTACCGAAGACGAAGCAAAAGGTCCTTACCTCTGACACTGAGCAAAGGCAGTTTCAGCCGCATCGGAGGATATAGACGCATGGTAATTCGAATCCGCCGAAGCGCCGGGATTTTTCTTTGTCAATGAATCCCAGGCACGAATAATCAGAGTCGTCCGTCAGACGCGACTCAAAACAAAAGCATTTACTGGCTTATCAAGCTTATAAAGGATCTATTTCATTATTATTCAATCATAGTTTCATTCGAAAGATCTGGCCCTTATCGCTCAAGCTCAAAAAAACTCTTCCGGAATATGATGAAATTCAATTCAGCAGAAACAATAAAGGCTTCGACGACTTTCTAATTCACTTAGGAAGAGATAACACATACGAAGAACACAAGTGCTGCGAATAGGCTCAAAACAGATATGGTCGTGGCTAGAATCATGATGACGGAAAGAAAGATCCCATGTCCCATACGAAAGCGAAAGAAAGAATAGCTGCGTATTGGTTGCTCGTGCTTTCTCACAGCAGTACGGGATTGACTACGGCGAGACGTGACGTCCCGTGGCAAAGATGACTACTGTGCGAGTGCTCATCTCTTTAGCAACAAGTCAGTCCTGGCTGACAGATGGACGTCACAAATTCCTTGATCTATGGTGTCTCTCTACACCCTTCCCCTGCCTTCAGTCTTCCCTGCATTCACACCACACGAATTAAATTCCACATTCCAAGCCCGGTATCACAGAATGCTTCCTTTCCCGATCTGCGGCTCGCACTTCAGAAGAAGTGAAGGGACAGCAGTAGGTTTTGGCTTGGTTGGCTTTCTTTGACTGACCCAGAGAGAGACTTATAATGTTTCGAGCATATAAGCGAGAAACTACGGCACCTTTCTCTCGACAAAAGAATGTCTGGCGATTCGAACTCTTCTGTCCATCCTCCCTGTCATCAGTGAATGCGGGGACAGAGACCTAGCCCCTGCTTTCTTCAAACGGCTAAGAGTCTCAGACCGTCTCTTCTTTGGAACATCCTCATTCCTCCTGGCGCTTCTTTCTCACTATGGGTCACTTCACTCACTTCAGAGACGGTTTCACACTCAAAAAGGCAGGAAAGGAAAGAAAGACAGAGATAGTCAAGAAGGACAGAAAAAGAAGTAGGTCAGGAAGGAGCTCATGGATTTGGGCAAAGAGTTAGTCCTTTTTTTTTATTAGCATTTGACTGACTCAGCGCTCAGGAAAGTTCTTGGGAAGGCCTCAAAACCCTCGATATATATGGGACCGTATTCTACCATCGGACTTTCCTGGATTAGAACTCCTAATTCATTTTTTGGCCGAGGTAGAAAAAAATCAAGAAAAAGGAGAATCTAATTTGCGCTAGGTCACAACGCTCTGCTCTCTTCAAAACTAAAGTGAAAGAAGCCCGCTATCCCACTCTTCTTTCCCCCATCGCTAGGGAGGGGCCTCGTCCTCTTCCTTTTTCCTCTTGTATGATAAGAAAGACTACACCTTCATCAAGCTTCCTTCTAAGTGCTCAAAACAAACTTCTTCGATCGGGCAGAAAGGCCTCAGAAAGCATTGCTGGAAAATCAAGGTGAAATTCGAGATATATAGCGCCGGCCCTCGAGTAAGTCAGAATGGAAATTGGATTCACGAACATTTCCCTTATTTATCACTCTCACTGTGGTCAACCCTTCCTCTCAATCTCACCATCATGTATTTGCTTGGCCTCTTGTGGATTCATCACACTCCCTGAATGCAGGGGGGAATATGAGGAAGTCCGATTTTCTTTCTTCAGCCTCTCTATGCTCGAAACATTAGTAGTTGATCGTTGGTCGAAACATTAGATGTTGATCCCTGGGATAAACTACTTTGGCCACGTTTCTCCCCGGTTCCGAGCGACTTGGCTCGGAACGCGCCGTAGTTCCTCGCTGGGTCAAACATTGATGATTTTGGAATATGACTGAATGAGGAATAGCCCCTTATGTGGTCTTTACCACCATCTGAAATGCGCGAAACTTCGATTGGTGGAAGCCAGTCCATGAAGATTCTCCCTTCTCTGACGTGCAATTCCCTTCTTTTTGTAAGCATCTAGTATCTCAGCATATAAACATTTCTCTAAGCTGATCCTGTAGCTTATACGTCGTTTGAAAGCTGCTCCAAAGATCCAACGAATAGCTAAGGTTTGTTGACGATCCCTGGCTACAATCCCAGGGACATCATAAATAGTACCTGCGACTCCTACTTTGACCACTTCGCATATGGGCTGAATATTCTCTACGGCGTCAACCATCAGTTTGATTACATCGAGTTCAGTTCGAGCTAGGCGATGAAAAGTCTTATAAACAATAGCACGAACTCTCGTTCTTTTACCATCGATCATGCGAAAGTTGACCAATTTCTTGATCAATTCTTTTTGCTCACCATCCAAGTCCCCCATATAGCTGAGAATTTCCGAGCAATTTGAAGTAGGCATCCTTCTTTCCTATGTCCTTTCCCCCGGCGGCCCTCTCACTAGTTCTGACTCCCGATCCGAAGCCAAGATCCAATCGTCTCAAGAAAAAGGCCACTAAGTCAGACCAAGATCAAGAAAAGGACCCGTGACTTTCGTCTCGCCCTCACTGAACCAACAATCTGAACTAAACTGACCAAAATGGGATTTCCTTTGGGTGCTTTTTCTTCATTCTTTTCGAAAAAGAAGTCGCATCTTGATTGATATACGAAAAAGAAAGTCTGACAAAATGAGGAAGAAAGAAGAGTGACGAGACTACGAACCGAACTGAAAGAAACAAAAGACAAAGAAAGAACATCTTGATATACGAAAGAACTGATCTTTTCAAGGCGCAGTCATCAAGACGAAGGGACAGCCTCCTCGAGAACAAAGAACCTGAACTTCTTTCTGGCGCATTTCAGCACCTTATGTTCGCAAGTTTGGTTATTATATGAGTTTATGTACTGAACCTCCGGAAAGCGAACGTTTTGACCATTGATCACCAAGTCCTTGAAAGTGAAAATCTTCAAGATTACAGCTCATAGGCTTTAGAAGTGAAGCATGCACGTATGGCTCTCTGGCGGACTTTATTATGGGCCAACGCAGCACTCGTAGCACTTCTTTTCTTGTGTGAGGTGGTGAGCAGGAAGCGCTTTCCAGGTAGGTTTCCACTCTCATCCAAGACTTGATAAAAAGAGCAATGATCTCGGGAAATTCATCCATCTTAACGTATGGCACTCTTACCAAAAGTGTACAGTACCTCCTCATGCTCAGGATTCTCCGCCGGTCTATCTCGAAACTTCAAAAGATTCTTTATCAGTTGAATTACTTTAGTCAGATCAGCCATCATTATCATTCTTCTATGGTAGGATGGTATAATACGCCGGATGCCGGATACCTTGACCTCATGAGGGGCACAAGAAGAGGGAGCAGGTTTGTTTTGAGGCTCATGTACTCCGGAAGCATAATTTATTAAGGAAGACGCGAACGAACTTATTTAGAATGCGTGCCAGGGCAGTGTGCAAAAAGCCAGACTTTTTTGAGCGCTTTGGGAGAAACTAACTACTAATCTCCTGCTTCTGTGGTCTCAACATTAGGAGTGGAGGGAATAAATAAGGGTACAACAGCTTATTTTTTCGGCATTTGGTAAATATTGGAGACGTGAATCCTTCCCTCTGAGTCTATTGACAGACGCATGAAATGCGCCGGGCAGGTCTTTTTCATCCCGACCAATTGAATTTGTATAACCATAGAGACGGAGTTGTGACATTAGCTGATCTGCTGCTTCTTCGTCAAAGAGAAAGGTATTCGATTTGGACGTACCAATAATGACCTCACTGCCCGACCTATAAAAGGGTGTATAAGGGTAAATGAATTGGAAATTGCGATCGAAGATATCCCTTAGAACTAGATCGAGTAGGCACTAAGTTATATCAGCCAGAGGAAGAAAACTACCAAACTGGATATTCTGATGCATTCCATATTCATCAACAATAGGGCGATCAAATAGTGAGGATACTATAGTCAAAAAGGGACCGTCTACAAGAATAGCTTTGATATTCGGTAACGTCATACAGGCTGGTCTGATTAAGGAAGGCATGAAGTCGATGACGTACACCCTATCTACCTTACCCATATTTGGAAGATGGTACTTAAGGGTGTCCTCTAGGTATGTCTGGCCATAACCAGTATAAACACTTCACAAAGCTGATAAAGCCATCAAGACTATACCGTCCTCCTTTTTTGGTATAAAAAGAGAATAACCACCTTGATTCATTTGCACAATCCCTACTAGTACATCAGGGCGTGGTGATTTGAGCCTATCCAGATAAGTCAAAGTATCATTATAATCTACGATCTTAACAGTAAGTGGAGATAAAACATAATTACCTTGAAGCACTTTTCGTAGAATACTGCCCAACTCAAATGGATTAATCAATTTACTAAATTGATGATAGGCTTTATATACTTTCACAATACAAAAACATAGGTTTTCAAAAGATAATATATTATCGGAGTTGCTATCAGAGGTAGGGGTAGGGTTGATCTGTAGCCCTATTCTCTAGCCCCTTCCTATACTGTATGGTGTACTCCAATCCCATCATCTTGGTTAAGCCCTTGTGTTGCAATTGAGTGGTCAGCTTCCCACTCAATAAAAACGTGAGGCTCTCGTGGTCAGTCTTGATAACAAACCTTCTCCCTATCAAGTAGTGCCGCCATTTGGTGGTGGCCATGATGACTGCCAGCAATTCCTTCTCGTATACTGATCTCCCTTGATTCTTTGGACCCAATGCTTGGCTAAGGTATGCTCTGGGCCTGCCCTCTTGCATCAGAACAGCTCCTATACCCCCACCACTCCCATCAGATTCTACCACGAACCCCTTGTCAAATTCCGGCATTTTGAGCACAGGTGCCTGGGTCATGGCTGTCTTCAGGGCTTCAAATGCCTTATCCGCCCTTTCCCCCCATCAAAATCCATTCTTTTTGAAGAGGTCGGTCAGGGGCTTGCATATCAACCCATAATTATGAAGAAATTGCCTTCCCACTGAGAAAACTCCTCAACTGTTTCAATTCCTGGGCTTCGGCCATTGTACCATGGCTTTGATCTTGTCTGGGTCCGTCGCCACCCCATCGCCTGAAATAATATGTCCGAGGTACTCTATTTTGTATACCCCAAACGAGCATTTAGTTCTCTTGGCGAATAACTGGTTTTCTTTTCCAATTTCGAAGACCAACTGGAGGTGTCCAGTGTGCTCTTGCTCATCACGGCTATATACGAGTATGTCATCAAAAAACACCAACACGAACTTCCTGAGATAGGGCTCAAATAGCCGGTTCATTAGGGACTGAAAGGTGGCCGGTGCGTTGGTTAATCCGAAGGGCATCACAAGGAAGTCGTAATGCCCACAATGTGTTCGAAACGCGGTTTTGTAGACATCACCTTCTGCCATCCGAATTTGGTGGTAGCCGGATCGAAGACTTTGAAAACACCTTCGCTCCACTTAACTCGTCCAGAAGATCGTCTATTACGGGTATTGGGTACTTGTCTTTGATTGTAACCTCGTTGAGTTGGCGGTAATAAATACACAATATCCACGTTCCGTCCTTCTTCCCCGCGAGAATGGCTGAAGAGGCGAAGGGACTACTGCTGTCTCTAATCACCCCACTCTGAAGCATTTCTCTGATGATTCGCTCCATTTCATCTTTTTGATAGTGAGCGTAGCGGTAGGGTCTTAGCTGCACGGGTTTGGCTCCCTCCTTCAACGGAATAGAGTGGTCGTGGTTAGGGGGAAGAGATTTTGGTTCCTGGAAAATGGGGGCGTAACGATCGACTAGGAATTTTCATTCCGGACTCAGCTTCTCCTCTCCGGATTTGGTTTCCATTTCAAACATGTGGGCCAGCCACTTAACCTGGTTCTTCCAAATCAGGGTTACCAATTCCGTCCCTTCAATCAGTTTCAAGGATCCTCCTTTATCCTCGGACTTCGATCCGTCAACCCGTTCTCCATTTCTCTTAAACGAAACCCTTCTCTCTTCGTAATCGAACTTAACGGGACAAAACTGCTTCATCCAGTCGACTCCCAGCACCACTTCTACGGATCCCAGCTCAAAGACTCTCAGGTCGAACCGGAATTGCCTCGCGTGCATCTCCCATTGGGTCTTATAAAAAGGCTGTTCCTCGCCTAAGCCTTTAGAGGTGGCTGTAGCTAAATATTCTATTCCCCAACCGCAACATATGTTATAGACTTCGCTTTCGCTGCTACCGGGTAATCGAGCTCCACACTTGGGATAGGAACGAAGTCGCTTGAGTCAAGCGATTCCCTTGATCCAACGCTTCCTCCAACGACAGACTTTTTTCTTTGTAGATGATGCTAGAGCTGAATCTGAATCTATTTATAGCGAGTCTGACCCCTCAGATGAAACAATAGCAGCAGGCTCAACTTCCGATAGGTACGTACTTATTTATCAACCAAAGAACATCGGATCAAGCTCGCAGTTTCCCGTCCTTTGTGTCGGATTTCCGTATTCTTGCTTTAGAGAGTGAAACTAATCTGCTGGCAGGGATGAGCTTCTTTCTACAGATTCGGGTAGGGAAGAAGAGAGAGCTGATTCTTTCTGGAACTTCATCAGGGAATGCGGGCTAAGCTGAGACGGAGGAAGCTACTTGAACTGGAACCAAGCCCTTTTTCTTTCCCGGAACTGTTAATAGAGAGGTGGGTCAATCTACCTGCGATTTAGATCTATCTCTTCCTCCCGGTCTTGAAAGATAATATCAAGCAATGGTAGAACCAAACCTTCTTTCCTTTTAGATCAATACGAGCAATATAGATTCTGGTATTCTAGTACGCAATAAAGAAAGGCCCTTTTCTTTGGCCAAACCCAGATTCTTTCATTCCTCCCCTTTACAGTCGATCTCCCAAAGGTCGCCTCTTGAACCTTCACCGCCAACCGACCTTGTCCCTGGAAAACGTCTAGCTCACTCATAGCTTATACATTTTGATTGATATGGATGAGGACCGATCTCCTTAACGCGTTACACCACTACATTATCTATATATAGGTATATCGGCAGCGGTAACCTTATTCATTATCAAACTCCTCTGGGTTTTCTCTAGGTTCACTTCAACTCGAGATATATTGTTGACAGGGCAGATTCGGTTCTACTCGAGACTATGCTTTGGTTAGAATCGAGGATGTGAAGAACATTTCCAGAAAAGAAAAGTAGAATGAAAAGAGGTGCAAGCTTCACAGCGAGATAGACAGCTCATCATCGGAACTCTTTGATTTCACTAAGTATATTCCACGGGATAGAATAAATAATACAAGGGGCGACGCTTCGTCTTCCACAACTGCTTATTTTGGAACTACTATGAGTTTTCAATATGAGACTGATGTCTTCGGGACAAGAAGGGTCTCTCCAGTATACCCATTAAGCAAAACGGAAAGTAGCTTCTATAGCGATGGCTGATCGAGGTGCACCAGGTCAGTGACTGACGCATCGATGCCGGCTTACCTTGGTTTGGACCTCAACCATTCTTGTTCCCGTCCATCCAGCCACAGGGATATTGAATACGAAGGAAGAGGCAAATAACGAAAGCGGGTAATTCCGGATTCGCTCCGCCTTACATACACGATGTACCAGAAGAAGAAGAGACTTTACCACCTAGGAGACTAAGGCAGCCCGATAGGAAGCTATTGAAATAGTCAGGTATTTCAATAGCATGGTATGAAAGGGGTACCGAACTTCTATCTATAATAGTACCGAAATTTCTGGTCTCATCGGATATGAAATGCCACCTGAGACTAATATACAGGTCGTTCAGATATTTTCCTATCTCAAATTATTACCCTAATATCAAGTCAACTATTTCATTCTGCACGAACGATATAGAACTACTATCTATGTATTGAATGCTTACCGGCGGACTTCTTACCAACGTTCTATGTTTTACCAGAGATAAACTACTCACCTTTCTCTCAAAAGGCGCATGTCTTTCTTTCAACATTGTCTGGTATATTAATAACTGTAATGAAATGTATCTTTGTCTGGTATCCCAACGTTGTAAGTCGTACCCGGTTATACGTATCACCCAACAGAAGTCACAGTATGGTATTTCTTGAAGAGGCCTATGAAATATTTCTGGCTTCTTTCGAGGCCCCTGACACTTATCATCCTTGGGGAAGGCCTTCTGAAGCAACATCCTTCGTGAGGTCTATCTACTTGGCTTTAGTATATACCGCTTCCTTCCTAGCTGACAGAGCTTATCACTTGCCTGGAAAGACAGATGCGGCGCATTCATGAAAGAGCAGCTTCGTCCACAGAAAAGGGTAAGTGAACTCCGACATGGAAGACGGAATCTACATTCCAATGGACATTCCAGGTATTCACTCGGAAATAACCACCACTCTTCCCAAAAAGCATCGGAAACATCTCAATTTGACCACTGAACCAGTTCGGTACACCTTCTTCTTTCTCTCCACAAAACGACTCTCCAAAATGACCACTGGTTCAACCTTCAGCTTGACTTCTGGACCCGGGCAGAGCGGCGGGAGAAGTACTGCTATATCATCCCGATCTCTTCTTGAGTTGAGAGACATGGAAAAGGGATGAATGATCGAACTTGGCGGCAAACAGAGTCTGTAAGCCACCTCACCAACCCTATCCATTATCTCAAAGGGACCGTAATACTTGGATGGAAGCTTCAAATTCCCCTTTTCCAGCCACTGAGATTTGCCGATACTACAGAACCCACTCTTCTAAAAGTACTCAAGGGGAAAGAAGGAATCCCAGAGAGTATAAAGCGTAGTCTGCTTATTCTATGGTGAAGAAGATATTCATCGAGGTCCCGGCCAACTACAACCTGAAATATGTAAACGCGGATGACTCGTTACCAACTCCCTGTGGAATTCCAGACATAGAAAAAATGCCAAAATCTAAGTCGCCTAGGAGAGTCTTCTTCGTTTCCTTAGCGAGTTCTGATAAAGATTCCAATAGGGAGAAGATTTTCCACATCATTGCCAATCTTTTCCAATGTAGTCGAGTAGCCGTCTCCTCGATTCCAAGGTCGTTCGGGGGCTTTCCTATTTTGACGTGTTAATGGAATTGTACCCGGGTCTACTCTGGACCCATGTACATGCTATATTTCGCTCCTCAAGGATGAATTTGTG